TATAAATAGGTTATATATATCGCCAAAGGCGAGTATAATTTTAGGAAAATTTTCCACCTATATTTTTTACCCCCCCCATTGGGGGGGGGATTAGATTTATTCTCTTTTAATAATATTGGGGGGGGGAATATAAATATTATAAAATTTTTTTGATATTATTTGTATAATATTATTATATAAAATATAAATATAAAAAATATATATATATATAATTTAAATAATATAATAATATAAAATAAAGATATGCCCGCCATAGGCGGGTAGATAAAGAGGAGTAAGAATTAAATTAATATATACCCGGCCGAAGGCCGGGGAATAGATGTATTAATCTATAGATAATTATATTTAATAAACCCTTCGGGTAAAGATATTTAAAATATAAAATTATTGAAAAATAATCTGTTAAAATACAGATGGTATTTTAGGGGGGTCTCCTCCCCCCCCCCCGATTCATCTCATTGTTGGTATATCCAGTCCCCCCCCCTCCGGGGGGGGGCTATCCACTCCCCCTTACCTATACTAAAAATAAAATTGGTATAATTTAACCTTTTTTATTTATTTATCCTATATATAAATTATAGATATAGATATTTTAAATTTTTACCCTTATATTACATTTTATATATTTTAATTTCTCTTTAATTTTTATACTTTTTATACCTCCTGATATTTGATATTTAATAAATTTACCTTATTCTTAATTACTCAAGTATATTTATTATATATTTGATGCCCGCCCTTCGGGCGGGAATATCATAAAATTAATATCAAAATGTATTTAATTACTCTTTAAATATTAAATATGAAAAGTATGTTATATATATTTATGTGGAAAATTATATAAGAAGGTTAAGAATAATAAATAAAAATTTGATAAAATCCGATAAAAAATATAATGTTAGTAATATTTTATAAGTATAAAAATGTTAGATATTATTTATAAGTATAAAAATAAGGAAATAATAATTATAAAAATAACATATTTGGGCATTATTATAAAAATAAAAAAAGATACTTTAAAGTATCTTTTTTTATCGGGGAATTATTTTAATAATCTTCATAAATATTGGCCCTTTGGACGATATTATACCCGGGTCAATATTATCATAAATTTGGTCCCATAATTATAACCCGAAGGGGATAAATTTGGGGCCGAAGGCCCCATAATCATATCATATCCGCCCACCTTTGGATATATTTCCCTATTTAGCTAATATCCCTTAGTTAATTAACCATTAATATGTTTTAACTTTAGTTCATATATTTATATAAAAACTAACGATAAATATTCTTATAATATGAAAATTTGATACTAATTTTTAATTTCTTTATTTAAAAATTTAAATAATTAGAGATTTGTTATAATTTAAATTATATGTTATATGCTTCTATATTAATAACAAAACCCTCTATTATGGTAAAAAAAAATAACCTTTATTCTTTAATAACAAGTAATAATTAACAAAAAGAATATTTAAAAACCTTTACTATTGCTAAACGTATCCATACTAATTTACAATTAGGATCTTTAGATATAGAAACATGTAAAACAGATACTGAATCTTTTATAGTTGCTATAGGTTTTGCTGTTTTTAAAGAAAATGATGTTGAAAGTCGTGTTAATAGTGAGATTCCTTATAATCATAATAATGTTAATTTAAGATTATTTAGTATCTATGATCATATAGAAGATGAAAGTAATATTATAACCTGTTATAAAGATTTATCTTATAAAGTAGTTATAGAATGTATAATGACCATACTTGAAAAATATAATAATTATGTGTTTTATGCACATAATTTAAGTAACTTTGATAGTATTTATATATTGAATATATTATGTCGTTATAATAAACAGAATAATAAAATCCTTTTATAATTAAATTATTATCTAATAAATTTAATATTATTAGTATCAATATATCATTAAATATTAATGGAGTTAAACATAGTATAACATTAAATGATAGTTATTTAATTTTAACAACTTCTTTAGATAAACTAGCTTCTCTTTTTTAAATTTCCTGATTCTAAAGGTTTATTTCCTTATGAATTTAATGATTATAAAGAGTTTAAGAATATTAATAAATCTAATAATCAATTTAATTTAAAAGATTGTTTATTAGAATATCTTAAAACTGATCTTATTTTATTATTATATATAGTTTAAAGATTGAGATATTTTGTATATCTTAATTATGAAATTGATTTAAGAAAAATATATACTGTTTCTAAATTAGCTTTAGAAGTATATATATAATTATTTAAAGATGCCCGCCCTTCGGGCGGGTATATGATAAAATACCTATTATTAAAAATAAAATTCATTATAGTTACATGAGAGAAGCTTTATATGGTGGTTATACCCAAGTATTTAAACCTAAGGGTAAAGATTTATATTATTATGATATTAATTCTCATTATCCTGCTTCCTCTTTACGAATGTTACCTATAGGTAATCTTAAATATTATGAGTTTAATAATATTAATTATAAGGTTTTTGATCAATCATTGTTAGGTATTTATCAAGCTATTGTTGAAATACCTTTAACTGAAAAATATCCTTTATTGCCAATAAGACACCCTGAAAAAGGTATTATTTACCCCGTTGGTGATATTAAAGGGTATTGAAGTAGTATTGAACTTGAATACGCTTTATCTAGAGGATATAAAATAACTATTTTAAATGCTTTACTTTATACTGATAAAAATGATACATTATTTAAAAATTATGTCAATATTATGTATTATAGTAAAAGTAAATCTTAGGGTTTTAACAGGTCTTTTTATAAATCTATGCTTAATAATCTTATTGGTAGATTTGGTCTTAATTTAGATGATAAAACTATGATATTAAAAGATATTAACTCTTTCAATTTGTTAACTTTAGGTCATAAAGTTTCATCTATTAATAATTTATAAGAATCTGTTATGTTTGAGGTAGAAATACCTTATAATCATATTTTATGCCCGGCGTAGCCGGGAATTGAGAATAATATTGATATTAATAATTATTTTAATAATAAAGAATATATTGAATTAATGAAAGAGATCAACCAAGGTCGTTTTATTAAAGCAACTTCAATTATCACAACTATTTTTATTAATGCTGAGGCTAGGTTAAGATTATTTAAATTAATACATAAACTTGAATCTCAAAATGTAGATATCTATTATTGTGATACTGATAGTATCGTTATTAATTCTCCTTTACCTGATAAACTTATTACTAATAACTTAGGTGATTTTTATTTATAAAACACTATTGAAAAAGCTTTCTTCTAATCTCGTCAACTTTATTATTTATTAAATAAAGACTATAAAAATCGTTAATAAAGATGTATCTAATAAAATATCCCCAAAATACAAAGTTTTATTTTTTTTCTTCGTTATATCCTTAAAGATATTATATCTCTTTTTTCTATTTTTTATTTTGGTCTTTCTAAGGGTCTTACTAAATTTTCTACTAAACATATTAATGAATATTTGTTTATATCCATAGTATTTATGTTTCCTTGTCTGTGATTTTTATTCTAGAATTAATGTTTTTTATTCTTAGTCTAATTGAATAGATACTTAACCTTTCATCTATAAATATAATAAGTTAATTGACTCTTAATTATAAATTTATTCATTTTATACTCATATTTTATATAATTTATACTTGTATAGTATATATGTATATTTATATACATTTTTAATAAATAAAAAATATATTAATTAATACCTAATTATACCATTTTAGGTATTGTTACATGAAAAGGTGAGTTAAAAACTGGCTATTTTTTATAAAATATAGGTAAGATCAATAATAATCACTACCTTTTTATGCTAATTTATTTAATAAAAATTAAAAAAAAAAATGACAATTAGAAAATCAAATCCTTATTTAGCGTTAGCAAATAGTTATTTAATAGATAGTCCACAACCAAGTTCAATAAACTACTGATGAAATGTAGGTGTGCGCCATCTAATTGATTTATCTGTGCTACAAATTGTTGTAAGTAGCTATAAAATGTTATCAAATTTTATACAACTCATTATTACGTATTCTATCTCTAATAAAGTAGACATACGGATAGCAAATAATGAAAGGGTAAGAAAGGAAATATCGGGGCCGTCTACCGACGGCCCCATTATATACCATTTCGGTATATATTTCTATTAGCTTATCCGAGTTGCTCTATATATGCTGAGGATAACAAACTTGATACGTATAGGTGATATTTTTCATATATCACACATATAGGCTATATAATATTCCCGACATAAAAAAAACATCTTGTTTTTTTTAGGGATAATATAGCCTATTATTATATTGATTGAAATAAGATTTTAAAAATATACCTACATTTTAAAATAAGATAACCTATTTCACACCACTTTAATATAAAGTTAATATTAACTCATTAATTATAAATTTTAATTACCTACTTTTAGGTTATTTTTGAGTTTATTTTATACGCAAGCAGCTAATTATAGTTCAATTAAATATCTCCTTATTCTTTAAGGTTTTATTTATTGTAATAAGATAAATCAAGAATTTGGGATGTAACCGCCTCTATTTATCCTTATTCCTCGGGTTTATTTAACCCTCGTTTAGGGGTTTTTATTGCGGGCACGGAGATATAATAGTAATTTTTATTTATTAAATTTATAGCCTTATAATTTATCTCTTTGCGATATATTATCTTGCTTTAATTTAATTTATATTATCCCCTCTGGGGTTGATATCGCCTTAGGCTATATTATATGAAGTATATCACTCTGATTTTTGTAAATAATTTTAATATTTTATATGCCCTTTATTTTATATTCTTATATATATAATAATTTATTACTTATTATATACTTATATAATTATAAACTATAAATTAATGATACATATATATATTAAATTAGGGAGAAATAAAATTATTTACAAGATAATGACTTATACCCGGCCGAAGGCCGGGCATTAAATTTTATTACTTCACTTTTTATTTATCCTCTTTTATATTAATTATAAAAACATACTATATAATAATTTAAAAATTAGAATATATATTTCCATGGCATAGAAAATATAAAACTCTTTATAAAAGAGATATAACTATGTGTAGGAGATTAGTAAATCTGGGCCAAAAAGATGAAAGATATATATAACTTAATATTAGAATGGCCAACAATGGTTTATTATGTATATAAGAAGTTTTTATAGGTATGTTAAAATTAATAAATATAATATTTCTAGTTAAGTAGGAATATAAGGTACGGTATTAGAAAAAATAAGAGTAAAATAATAAAAAGAAAGTATATAAAATAAATCAGGGGGAAAGCCGTATGATGGGAAACTATCACGTACGGTTTGGGTGGCAACAACAAGATCGTAATAAACTGATTGTATAAGTTGACCACACTCATTATTAGGATTATGCTTAGTTATACAAATAGCTTCAGGTATATTTTTAGCAATGCACGTGCGCCGTAGAGGTTCTTGTGTTAATCTGAATAAGGTCAGATATTATTTTGTTCAAATAATAAAATCACCCAACTTAGATATATTGGGAAATCAATTATTAAACATAGCATGTTGGGAAAAAATAATGTTAGTGTTGAAACTGTTATATACTTCATTATTAGATAAAATCTTATGGTTAAAGCTATACTGCTTAAAGTTCAATTCCCAATCGTTACAAGCTAATAACTTATGCCTAGACAGTAATAGGGCTAATCATTTTTATAATATAGTATGAGTGCATTACTTTATTAGAACAATAATTATGAGATGTATTAATATTATTAATATTAAGGGTATGAGTGAACAACCTAAAAAGATATATATCTTGAACACAAGAAAGACTACGGTATTCACTAAGGATTTTTATATCTATGTGAAAGGAAATACGAATAAATCTGTATCAAATATGATATATAATAATTTTAATAGATTATGAAATATTTCTAATAGAAATATACAGAAAAACGTATTAGTTATTAATAGCATTAGATTATATAGTACTGGTTCCGGAAAGAACTTTAAGGTATTATATAAATTAAATGATTTATCTATTTATAGTAAAAATAATTCTAAAATTATAGATAGGAAAATTTATAATAATTATATATTAAATAAAGATTTATTAAAATTTGCATATGATAAATTAAGGAAAAATCCTAAATTTAAATGATTAAATAATATATCAATAGAAATATTAGATAATTTAATAGAAAAATTAAGATTAGGAACATTTAAATATACAACAATTAAAGATAATAGGATAAATAAATCTAATACGGATATTATAAATAATTCTATAGATTTACTTGTTCAAGAAGTTATTAGATTAATTCTTGAAGCTATTTATGAACCTAATTTTTATAATATATCATATGGAGATAGACCAAATAGAACTAGACATACAGCTCTTAAATATGTTTTAAATAATTTTAAAGGTTGTACATGATGAATAAATAAAGATATAGAAAATATTAAAATACCACATGATAAATTAATAATATTACTAAAAAAAAGAATTAGAGATGAAAGATTTATAGCTTTAATAAGTAAAACACTTAAAGCAGGTTATTTAGATAATAAAATGAAAAATGACATAATACTCACCCAAAGAGGGGGTATTTCTATAATTAGCCCTATTCTTTTTAATATTTATTTACATCAATTAGATTCTTTTATATTAGATTTAAAATCTAAATTTAATATTGATAATAGTTATTTTACTATTAAAGAATATTTAAATATTGATAATAAATTAAGTACTGTTAAAAAGAATAATAATTATTTATGCTCAGATAAACTTATTAATACATCTTATAATTTTAGGGCAAGTATATCTGATGTTGATAAGAAATTTATGTATGTTAGATATGCTGATAATTGAATTGTTGCAATTAATGGTTCTTATAAAGAAACCGTTATTATTAATAATTTAATTATTAATTTTTGTATTAATGAATTAGGTATTAATTTAACACATAATAATTTTAAAATTATTAATAGTTACCGCCCGAAGGGCGGGCATATTTTATTTTTAGATACTAATATTAAGCATTCTACAAATAGAGATATAATAAGATCTAAAATAAAATTAAAAAATTCTATTGATAATATATCCTACCCTAAAGATAATTTAATGTTAATTGCACCTATGAATCTTATTTCTAAGAAACTTTATATGGCTAAATTTCATATTAATCATAAAGGTATAACTAAGACTACTTGATTATCTTTGGAACTTTCTCAAATTATATCTTTAGCTAATAGTATTATTAAGTGGTATCTTAATTATTATTCTTTTGTTAATAATAAAGCAAGATTAAGAAGTTATATTTATTTTATAATTAAAGATTCTGTATTATGTACTATTGCTGCTAAAATGAAATTAAAAACTAGAGCTCAAGTTTTAAAAAAATATGGTAATAATATTTCAATAAATAATTATAAGAATGGTAAATTAATAAATACTATTAGTTTAAAAAATTTTTAGTTAAAATTTTCTATTTATACATAAAAAATATTAACCCTTTTAAATTATATTTTTAATTATGTTTATTTTTATTAAAATAGATAAAGAATATTAATAATGGAGAGCCGTATGATAGGAAACTATCACGTACGGTTCGGGAACGAAAGCTTTTATCTTTAAGGATAGGGGTTTTTAGTTCACTATTCTAGTAATATTGAATTAGCATTTAACTCAGTAGAACATATAATGCGTGAGTGCGCCTCTGTGTCGAACGTTGAAAATATACAGTCCAGTATATCAATTATTTTAGTCTATAATTGAATATATTTTATAGAATATATTTATTATAATAATTGCCAATAAGTGTCACGATACTGGTAAGTTTAATAAACTCAGTAAATGGATAGCGACATAAATAAGAAATTTAATAAAAATATATACTCCCTTCGTGGGGGGATTATAACCCGGCTTCGCCGGGATAAATAGGGGTTATACCTTTTTATAACTTATATTTCTTTTTTGGAAGTGTTTATGAATACGATAAGAAACTTGATACATTAATGGGGAATTTTAATTATAGTTCTGATGTATAAATTATACAATTGAATACTAAGTATATATATTTATTACGCAATATATATATTGACTAAAAAGTATTACCAGCTAAAAAAAATAGCTTAAAATCTAAAAAATAGATAATAATTAATGCAAGATTCTAAGAACACAAGGACATTAAAGATAGACGTATCGGAACTGAGGGAAGTAACCCCTTAATTTCCCGCACCGCGGGGTATCCCCGCCCACCTCAGGTGGGCGGGTATATTATACAATTTTCGTATAAATGGGGACTCGGAAGTCTCGTAGTATCAATTTAAATTAATTATTTGTATCTTACCCATATTTTACATTTATATTTTTATTTAATGTTATGGTTATGATTTTTTTTATTTGAAAAGGAGACTAGTGAATTATTTACATTTATATTATTTTAAAGTAAAATGCTTTTCATTTAAATTATATATATTGTATATCTTTAAATTATTATGGGTTTTATTTGACTCTCTATATATTAATCCCGAATATGTTTATTTTAACCCTTAAGGGATTTCTTATTTATTCATATTTTACCTATATTTTTTATTACCTTATATATCTCGGTTTTTAGAGTTATAATCAGGGGGATTTTATCCTAAATTTTATACGGTATGATATTTTATTATTTAATTTAATTATTCATACATTTGATATCTTATAAAATAAATAAGATATAAGTATTAAAGTATGTATATATAAGGGGTATAAATAAAAGATAAATAAAAGGATAAGCCCGCCCAAAGGGCGGGGGAAGGGTATAAAACCCGCCCACCTTTGGTGGGCGGGTATCTAATAAACTTCCATTTAATACCTTATTTTGATATCCTTATGCATAGCTGGGGAAATATTAAAATTTTTATGTACCATATATTTGAATAAAAAAAATTAAAGATAAAAGAGATAAAGTATAGATAAGATATAAGGAAGAATAAACGGAGGGAAAAAATACGAGGATAAAATGAAGGGCGAATAATTTAAAGAGTAATTCATGGAAAGCCGTATGATGGGAAACTATCACGTACGGTTTGGAGGGCAGTTCAAAGATAGGCTGACCCTACTGTAAATGGTGGATGATTAATAAGATATATCCATGGTGCGCCTTGAGAGCACCTTACTAAGCGAGTTATAGAACTTTACATAGTATTACCAATTCTAAATTTAGAATTTATGTACCCAATTCTGGTGCAATTTAATTATGTTAATAACTTATTAGGTTGTATAGCAATCAGTAAAAAATACTTATGAGAGATAACTTTAGATATAAGTAAATTGGGCATCACACAAGATAAGGCTAACAAACTTGATACTCATTACCCTGTAATAGTATATACCATAAAAATTTTCCACTTTATATGTGGAAATATATTAAATTATGTATACCTTAAACTATTAAAAATGCATGGAGTTTTAATGGAGGTAATAAAAGGTATAAGGGAAATATATATGCGGCGCCCTAAAAAAAAACATGTATGTTTTTTTTTAGATAAGGGCGCGCTTTTAATGAGCAAGTATCTAAATGTGATCACGAAAATTAGTAAGAGTGAACCAAGGGATCGAACCGCCTATGTTATAAATAATTATATATATAACATTAACAAAGTATGTTTTTTTTTATTAAAAAAATGCTTAAATCATATATTATTATATATAATTAATAATACCCGGCCAAAGGCCGGGGATTTTCCCCCTCTGTGGGGTTATTATATTGTTAGGGTCCTGGTATTTCCCAGTTATTCAGGGCTTTATATTTTTAATAATTATAATGTTAATATTTTTAATATGCGGAGACGGAGTTTTCATAGTATGACTATTAATAGTTTAAATAGTCAAAAGGAAAACAGAGAAATAAATAAGTTACATAAAAATCAAGTCTTGATTAAAAAGTATCATACTTGATTAGATATTGAACTTAAAAAGTGTTTAGATAATAAATATAATGGTTTAATAAATATATTATCAAATGAGAAATATATAAAAATAATAAATAAAGAAATAAAAGAGAAAACAAAATATCCGCGCCCCATGGGCGCGGATCATTCCCCTTTTTTATATTCTTTTCATAATTTTCTTTTTTTTAATTCCTTAAATGATGATAAATCTTTTTTTAATTTAGCTAATTCTTTACGTAATGGTAAATTTATATTTCAAATTATTAAATTTAAAGATAATAAACGTATATTAAATATAGATACTATTAATGATATAATTATAGAAGAAGCATTATTTAAATTATTAGAAAAAATATATAAACCTATAATTAGTAATATATCTAATATTTATCCCCCCCGAAGGGGGGGTGAGTATATCCCCCGAAGGGGGATTAATTATGCTTTAAAACAATTAAATGATACTAATTATAATTGAGTCATTAATGGGAATATTAATAATTGTTATGATAATATATCTCATAAAATTATTATGGATATTTTAAAAGAAAATATTAAATGTCATAGAACATTAGAATTAATACATAAATTTATTAAAGTAAAAATATCAATTAATGGGCGTATATTACGATATACTGGTAAAGGTTTACCTAAATGTAGTGTATTAAGTCCCTTATTAATAAATATAGTATTAAATAAATTAGATAAAAAAATAGGAGAATATATAAATACAAAAAAAGAAACATGCTCGGGATATAAATTAAAAAATACCAATTTAAATTTAGATTCTTTAAATAATATTGCCCGGCCGAAGGCCGGGTTACCCCGTGATCCTGTCGTTTTATTTCATAATCCTATCTTTTTTATTCGATATTCTAATGATTTTCTTATTCTTATTTTAGGTTCTTATTTTGATACTTATAATATTTTATTAATTTTTAAAGAATTTTTCTTTAATTTTGATCTTAATATTTATAATGAGAAAATTACTAAAATTAATAAGGGATTTAATTTTTTAGGTGTTAGATATTTAAAACCTAAAAATATTGTTAAACAATCTTCTACTAATAATGTTTTAAATAATAAATTTATTGTTAATGCTGATATGTATAATATTATAAATTATTTATTAATAAATAAATTTGTAAAACGTAATCATCTTAATAAAGTTTTAGCTACATCTAGAAAAGATTTAGTAAATTTTAGTCATTCTTTTATTATAACATTTTATAATAAAAAAATAAAATATATATGATCATATTATTCTAATGTTGATAATTTTTATTCTTTAAAACGTATTATATGGTTATTAGTAATGTCATGTGCATTAACTTTAACATTGAAATATAAATTGAAAACAGCAAGAAAAGTATTTATGAAATTTGGAAAAAATTTAAGAGATCCAGTTACAGAAAAAAAATTAAAATACAAAAATAAAAAGGATTAAAACTACTTAAATTGTGAAGGTAAAAAATCATATATTAACTAAATCTTTTATTCTTTAGAATTTTATTTCTTGGCGAGCCGTATGATGGGAAACTATCACGTACGGTTCTGAGGGCAGTTAAGAAGAGTTTATACTTGTATGATGCTGACCCTACCTAATGGAGCATCTTTTTTCTTTATTTGTAGTGCGCCGTGTGAGTCACTCTTTCCACGAATACTTAGTCTAGTATTTTACCTATTTAGGTCAGTTTTTAACTATGGGTACCTTTATTCTCTGGCATTTTTATTCCTAATAAGATAATTATTGTTATAGCAGGAGTTTTAAAGGAATCGAACATGCTGAGGTTCACAAACTTGTTACACTTTCTCTACTATTAAAGAAGTATGTATTTTCTTATACATTTTGGTAATTTTAGTAATTTATGGTATACAAAACATATTTTATAGACCTTAAGCCAATAGAGTTTCAATATTTTTGAAATATAAAGTGCAAGCAGCTAAATTCGTTCAGACTCGATAATTCCCCTCGGGATTCTCTGCCTTCTTATTATTAATTTACATTCTTTGTTTTGAAAGTTTGTTTTTTTTACTGGCATTTTTATTATCAAAGAGGAAAGTGATGGAACCACGGGATTTAATCGCCTCTTCTTTTTATTTAAATTAGAATGCGAAAACGGAGGTTGTAATAGTAATAATATATCCGCCCACCTAAGGTGGGCGGTTATTATCATCCCCTAAGGGGATCATTTAGATTTTTTCTATATTATGAAGTACACCAAGGTTAAAACTTATTTTTCTTTATATAAATTTTTATATAGTTTTTATATAAAATTTTATTTCTAGCATATTTTATTTCTTTCATTAACGCCCGAATCTAAAAAAAAACATACTTGTTTTTTTTAGGAAAATTTATTTTTTGTTATTTTTCTTTTTTAATGATATATTTATATAAAAATAAATATATAATTTACAAATATCTATATATAATAATTTTAATTCCCGCCCACTTTATGTGGGCGGGATACATAACTAATGTTTTTATTAGTTTTTGGTTATATAATTTTTATCCCCAAGGCTTAAATTATTTACTTACATTTTTTATGTTATTATTTATTTTAGGTATTTTAAATAAGGAAAAAATTCCTTATAACTTATTTTCTTAGATATATATTAAATTTATTATTATGATAAATATTATAGTATTAAATTTAGTTGGTTAATTATTAAGTTAAATAATTACTGGATTAAATTGGTTAAAATATAGGTAAAAAGTTAGGGGAAATATCCCATAATAAAATTGTATATTTATAACTAAGGGAGATATAACCCGCCGTAGGCGGGTATGCTTATATTCGTTTTCTTTCTATCTTTATATTAATTATTCTATAGGGTAAATCGAATTAATATTTTATATTGTTCTCAGAGTTTATAAATTAATAATACCTAAATTTAATTAAATACTTAAAGTATATATTATATATAACTAATATGAATATTTCCCCGGAGGGGATAATATCGGCCCGCCTTCGGCGGGCCCATATTAGCAATTAATATACCTTAATTTAATAAATAAATAAAAATTTGTTATTAAATAAATCATAAAAAAAAATATATATAAATATATGATTATGAGAGGGTAAAATAAAGGGAGGATAAATAAGAAAGAAAGAACAAAAGATAAAAGGGGAAAGAGAGGAAAGTTTTAACCCGGAGAGCCGTATGATGGGAAACTATCACGTACGGTTCGGAGAGCAGTACTAAGAAGGGGTATGCCGCTGAATGTGCGGTTATATTTTGTATACGGCTGACTCTACTGTATTTACATATAGGTAAAGCATTATATTACGGAAGTTATAAAACACCTAGAGTATTAGTTTGATCAATAGGAGTTATAATATTTATATTAACAATGGCCACTGCATTTATGGGTTATATTAATAGTAGCCCAAAATCTAAATTATATATCTCTAAAGGTAATAATATTTGACATAATAATAATATACATAGAGTTAATTTTAAAAGAAATTATAAAACTATAAATACTAATATAAAAAAAGATATTACTTTACCTAATTTAATATTTAAAGATATAGGTATAACACCTATAAAATGATGAGAAGATTTAAATATCGGTTCAGTTCAACTTCTTATAAGTGAAGAATTAAAAGATAAATCAGGTGTTTATATTATTATAAATAAAATAACTAAGAATTATTATATAGGTTCTGGAGGGACTAATAAATTAAATAATATATTTAGAAACTATCTAATAGAAAAAAAAGAAAATAAATTAATTAAATCATCTATTAATAAATATGGTTTAAATAATTTTGTATTTGGTATATTATTATATTATCCTAAACCTACTAATAGTGATATTAATAATTTAGAATTATTAGCTTTAGAAACTTCTTATATTAATATTTTAACTCCTTTATATAATATTTTAACTAATATACCTAATTTTAAAGATAAAAAAAATTTAGAAGATTTTAATTTTAAAAATAATATTAATCTATCATCTTTATCTTTATATAAAGAAAGACTAAAATTATTAAATGAATTAAAAAAGAAACATCAAAATTTTATAGATAAAAATAAAACAATAAATCAAACTATAAATAGTTCTTCTAAATATTTCAGTCCTGAGAGTCTTCTTAATATAAGTAAAAGTTCTCGTAAAATTATTTATATTATTGACCCTAATATTACTAATGATATAAATAATAATAATATATTATGTCAATTTAATTCAATAGAACAAGCTGCACATTTTTTATGTTGTAGTACTAAAACAATACAACGTTCTCTTAAATTAGGTAATATTTATATCCCTGATTTATTTAAATCTTTTTTAAATAATGAGCATATTAATAAAAATAATTCTTTTATAGAATTTATTAATAATGATAATATATCCGAGAGTAAATTAAAATCTAGTTTAATTAATCGTCCATCTTATTCAAATTATAATATAAAAGCAGAATATGCAAGATTTATAGAAAATTAGTTAAGACTTTAGATTAAACTATATCACGCCCACCAAAGGTGGGCGGCGTAAATCATCTATTATGGTGATTTATTTTATTTATATCTTATTTACAGATATTTTACAATTTTTTATAAAACTAAATATATCCTGTATAGTCGGATATAACATTATTATTTATAGTTAATATTATTTATTTAATAAAATACCTATTAAAAAACATACATCTAACAAATTATGTTTTTTTATTAAAAGGGAAATAATAAGATTAATCCTGGTATATATTTAATGGGGAATTAGTAATTAATTTATAAACCATAAAAAAAAAATACTTTTATTTTTTCTTTATATTCCTTCGGTGGGTTTTACCTTTTATATAATATTAGGTAACTAAAATTATTCCAAGAATAAAATCATACAAAATAAGATTAAAACAAAGATATTGTTTTATTATTATAATTAATAATGCCTGGCCAATTACAGGGAAATTCCCCACAATGCGTTAGGTATTATATTATAAAAGGTTTAAGGAAGGATATCAGGATAAATAACAAAGAAATATATCAAAGAGAAAAATGAGACTAATAAAAAATAACTATCTTTATGAGAAGATAGTTATATAATTAGAGCCTACCTAAGGATTCCTAAGGTGGGCGGATTATAATTATCCCCGCTTCGCGGGGATGATCATATCCTTTGGAATATAATTATGGGCCCCCCCATATTGACTATATATTTAATCTCTTATTTTTAGCTTATATTTTCCTTTATAGAGTTTATATTATCCTTTTTTTATTCACTTATTTTACCCCTCGGGTATAATTTGTATAAAGATTTTTAGTTTTATGATTTCTCTTTTAAAGTTAATTTTAATTATATACTTCCGCCAAACGGGGGATGTTATATTTATATGTATATAATAAGGTATTATATAGCTTAAAATATCTGATTAATTATTGTCAAATTTTAAACATGCCTATAAAATATATATAAAGCCCGCAGCTTAGCTGCAGGTTATATATTAGTATATATTTATATGCTCTTGGCGGGGATATGGGATAAATTTATTACCCATTATACCCTAATACCTTTCAACCCCTCCAGCATTTTGCTGGAGGGGTTTATTATGATTATTTTTTTAGATAGTCTATCTTTTTATATATATAATATTTTTTACTTACCTTTTCTATAGGTATTAAACAGATATATTTTTTTCTGTTTTTTACAGGTTTGATATTGTTATATTTTTCTAATTTTTATTATTTTACTAATAATAATCTTTTATTTTAAATATAACTCCTTTTTTGATCGGGTATCCTTCTTATTTTTATATTTTTTTATATTTAAATTTTTGGTTTTATTATTGCCTTATTTAAGTATTTTATTATAAGGTATCTTAATAACCCGCCGATAGGTATTATTTTTTAATTTCATTCCTGGAGTATTAATATTATATATTTATATTTATAATTGTAACTTTTATAAGAAAAATTATAGTAAGATATATGATTTATTAATCATAGATAAACCTATATTAAATAGGAATAATATAATTATTCGAATTTACCCATTTTTATTTATACAAAAAGGTTAAATATGGTGGGTAAATAATTGTATGTTAAATTATATTTCATCCCATTGGGATAAGATATCCTTGGGTATTTATGATAAAATAACTCATACGAATAAATTTATTAATCTTATATCTTTAAAGAGGGATTATTAACTCTCTTTGGGTATATTTATCGGCAACATTAATGAAAACGATTAAACTAAAATTAGATCGTCGGTTATATAAATAATCGCTACAGACTGCTTCATTAATGGGTATCTGTAATGATATTTAATGCACAGTCGAATTTAAACATATTTATTGTTATTTATTTCAATAAATATTTTATTAATATCATATTATTTTGAGAATAATATATTCCATTGGTTATAATTTTGGGGTTCCAATTTTATTACTATACATTATATAATTAAGATTTTATTTAAGTCCTATATTTATTTTATTGTCTACACTTATGTTAATGGTTAATTATTATTAAATTATTTATTTTATGTATAAATTTTTTTCAAGGTTTTATGGTATTTAAATTATACTGTTTAGTTTACGGACAGATGAGTCATTGAGGTAATCTTTTTTGCCTTAAATATTTTTTACTAAATTTTATATCTAATATATTTTTATTAAAAATGTCTAAAAACATAAATAATAAAATAAAAATAAAGAAGAAAATAAAGGAAATGGAAATAAGTATAAAAAATAAAGAAGAAGAATTAAAAGAAAAAAGAAGAAATAATTCGATAATATCGAATAATATTAAAAGAGCAGGGATTGAAATAATATATGGTTCATTATTAGGTAATGCTAAAGCTATATATCGTAAAAAGAGTAAAGGAACTAAAATATTATTTTATTTAGAAAATAGTAATAATGATTATTTATTATATTTTCATAATTTAATAGTTAATTTAGATATTTGTAATACAAAAGTACCAAAAATAAAATCTAGATTAGGTAATAAAGGAAAAATAAAAAAAATAATAATATTTAAAACTAGAACTTATTATCTATTTAATAAAATATATAATTTATGATATATATCAGTAAATAATGAATTACAAAATTTAAATTCAAGGCAAAATGAAATAAAAATTTTACCTAATAATTTACATATTTATTTATCTCCTTTAGCTTTAGCTATTTGAATAATGAATAATGGTTTTAAAGTTAATAATGGTTTAAATTTAACTATTTATCCTTTTTCTTTAAATGAATTAGAATATTTTATATCTTTATTAAAAATAAAATATAATTTAAATTGTTCTTTACATAAATCTGGTATTAATAAATTCGGTAATTCTATCTTCTTTATTCATATTAATGCTGATTCTATGCCTTTATTAGTTAAATTAGTTAAACCTTTTATATATCCTTCAATGAAATATAAATTTGGTGATTATTTTAATGATAAATAACTTTATTTATTATTTATAAAAAAAATGCACATAAATTTAAAATATGGATATCCCTACCCAATGAAAATAAATACTTTGTATTAAAGTATTTTTTATTGGTTATTTTGTCATTTTATTAGTAAAATATATAGTATTATTTTTTAATAATGCAACATTATTGAAAACAGGTCAAATTTATATGTTAAATAAAAAGACCGTGGGTAGATAATATCCCGACAGAGTGGTTCAATAATGGGTGTCAGTAATGATGCTTAATGTGCACTCGAATATTTAACCCTTAGGGGTTATAATTTAAATTTCCTTAAATTTATATTCTTTAATTTTACCTCTCTCTGGTATAATTATAGATAAAAAATAAAATTTGGCCTATGATTTTATCATAAAATTTGGCCCATGATTATATCATAAATTTTACTTATTTTATTGGAAATTTTTATTATATATAATAATATCTTTAGATATATTATACACAAGGCTTATTAAACAATTATTTTATTCATTTATAGATAAATTTAAATGCCTATATTTGAATAAAATATGCGAACTTTTATAAAGATATAAATGAAATCAACAAAAATAAAAGTGACTAATAATAGAAAATAACTATCTTTATGAGAGTGTTATAATTTATAGCCCACCTTAGGTGGGCGTTATTTATAGGGGTATCTCCCTTATATTTATCTTAATTATTTTTAAATCTTTTTTACTTACTTCGATTTTAATTTTCACTTATTTATCTTTTGTTTATTTATATTTAATAAGTACATGGTATTATTTATTTTAACATTTAAAAACTATTTAAGCTTTTCCGGCTTATTAATAGTTATTTAAACCTTATTTTAGGGATAAATAATATTTAAATATTGGCAACTGTTATAACTAACTTATTATCAGCTATACCATTCATAGGTTCAGATTTAGTTCCGTTAACCTGATATTTTTTTATTTTATTTTATTTAATTTTCATAAAATTTATGATAAGATAAGATAAAAACTCATATAAGCGGCCATATATTGTAAAATATATAGGAAAATAGGGTGAATTTCATAAAAGTCCTAGGTATTAGATTACTTAATAAATGATCTCGATGATTATATACCCGGCTTTGACGGGAATTAATGATCTACTTCTAATAGGGTTCATTTTTTATTGGATAATATGAAGCGAAGTATATTATATATGTATTTATATCTAATTTATTTTTTTTTTATAGTATTTAAGCCCCTATAAAGTATCTAATTTTTTATTACTTTAGGTGGTAAATTATCTATTACTATATTAAATTTTATTAGATATATATAAGTAATATAAACGTTCAACGACTAGAGATTGAGTACATATAACAATAATATCTCCACGAGCGCCCTACATCCTTTCTAATTCCCCCACTTAGTGGTGGATACTTGGACGAGTATTATTTGATAAATAATAACCTTAAATTTTATTTATATAGAGGTCATTATTTATACTTTTGGTATTTTTTATAAGTTATAAAGGATGATGACATAGTCTAATCTTATAAGTAATTATAAGTAAATATTAAATAAAAAAAATATATATTATCTGTAAAACAGATAAATAAATAAAAATGTTATATGAGGAGGTTTTAAGATTAATGAGGGACCATATTATAGATTATTAATTTATAATCCCGCCCAGAAAATAAGATACAACTAACAAAGTATATTTTTGTTTTATAAAATGGGCGGGCATTCTTCTTTTTGCTGGAACATCCCTTTTAATATTGGGCCGCCGTAGGCGGCCCGATATTATGAAATATTTAATATCTTCATATTATTTATTTTTTTTTTTATGTACTAATTTTTAGTAAAAATCATAATGACATAAGGATAATCAGCAGTAGTGAAATTTATAATTTTTGCTACTCAGAGACTAAACGTAGAAAATCTATTTATATCCTTAAAATGCTATATAAATCAATATAAAAAAAAATGATTTATTCTTTCTTTATTTTTTTTAGATATTTGATCCCAAAAATACAAACTTTGTATTTTTTTTTACTTTGAGGTTAATTATACCCCCCCAAAGGGGGGGGATATGATCATCCCGCTTCGCGGGATAATTATATATCTAGCTCCTGATCAATTTAAGGGTGATTAATGTATACCCATTAAAGGGCATATTTATCATACCTATAGGGGTCAATGGGCCCATGCTTGTTCCTTTATTATTCCCCCTTTTATACTTTATATTATTCCCTATCCTGGGTATAGTATATAAGCTTAAGGTTTTTGAAAACTTATTAAGTATATAATTGCATATATATAAATAAACAAAAATGTAGGGGGAAAATATATAATAATAGGTGATAAAATTTGAATGATTGCTTAAATAACTAAATTGATAATTAACTAAATTAGGATAAAATACAAAATATATAAATGGACGAAGAAGAAACTAAATATTACTTTAATAAAGATAGATAAAAATAGTAGGGGATAAGAGAATAAATAGATTAAGATATAGTCCAAACAATATAGAGATATATTGAAAATAAATCTCCTAAATGTGGGAGGATATCCAAAAGAAATATTATTTAATAAGAATGTTTTTTTAAGCGGGTATTATAAAAATTTTATAAATTTAAATTTATAAAGAATAATTATAACTTAGCCGCAGCAAAATGCTGCGGCTAAAATAAATAGCTCAGTAAGTAATCCTACAATTCAAAGATTCTTTGGTGCGCCGTGAGAAGGTTATTATTCCTTGATTTTAATTAACTTACCCTTTCTGTATTTCTTTTTCTAAAGATATATTTATCGTGGGTATTTATAAAGAATCCGTATTATTATTAAGAGATTTTTTAATCTATACGTAAAGCTTATAGCTTATCTAATTAAGGCTAACTTAATAGAAAAAATAGCATGCTATATATGATTATATTTAATCAAGCTAGATGTTGTCACATGACTAGGTTAACGAACTTCTTTCAAACTGATTGCAGGGCCATCTTTCCCTCTTTCTCATTAGAGATTGTAAAAATAGTATATCTGCATTGCAAAGATTGCAGTATATTCTTAATAATATTTTTAGCTAGTATTTTCCCGGCGGAGCCGGGAATAATATCATCCCGTCTAAGTATAATACTAACTTTTAAGTTTATATTTTTTTTTTATCGGGCCAATATTATATATATTTCATCAGTGAAGGGTCTAAATGACAATAGGGGAAATAACAGTACTCCGGGAATACCTGAAATATGAAAATATTGAGGTATCGGAGCTTTCGTAGTATTGAAAATTATGAGAAATCATAAATTACCAATCGTAAGTTTTAAAACTTATAATGGTATAGAGAAGGGAAGCAGTAAATCTTGTTTTAATTAATACTAATTCATAAAAAAAATATACTACACAATAGTATAATTTTTTATATTGGGTATTATAGACATTTAAACCTATTATCTCCCTTTTATAGGTAGGCATTAGATTCCCATTTTGTCTTTAATTTTAAAACTTTCTATTTTTTTCTTTATTTATTTCCTTCTTTTTATCTTTTTAACTTATATATACTCTTATAAAGCGTTATATACTTAGTTGTAATTCTTATAAAATAATACGATAAATAATATAATAAGCTAAAATATAACAAATAATAACATTATATATTCTTTACATTATTTATATATTTATTTTATTTTAACTAATACTAATTATATCCCGCCCACCCTCGGTGGGCGGGATATGATCAACCCGCGAAGCGGGTTAATTATATCCCTCGATTTTATATAAGAAAAAAAAGTTAAAAATTTATAAAAAACATCGTAATGTTTTAAATATAAGATAAATAAATTAAGATACCCGTTGGGTTATAGAAAATTCCTAATAAAAAATTTATAAGGTTAGGAATAAGATTTATGGAAAGCCGTATGATGGGAAACTATCATGTACGGTTTGGGAAGGGCTCTCTTTTTTTTTAAGGATAGTTTGCTACTTCACCTTTACATTTCCTATTACCATTTATATTAGCAGCATTAGTTGTAATGCATTTAATTGCATTACATATACATGGATCATCAAACCCTGTGGGGATAACTGGTAATTTAGATAGAATACCTATGCATAGTTACTTTATATTTAAAGTGCGCCGTTGTGGTATATTTCTTCAGTTGTTACATAGCAACAAGTATTTTGTTTATATACTTCCACTACTATACTTAGATAATATATGAAAATATTTATTAAACATAGCATGTATAGAAAAATTTTTCAAATCAAAAATAGTAAAACATAAAATTTGAAATTTAAGTGAATGACTCATGGTTAGAATTGGATTATTCAAACATCAATTTCCAAAGCTCTGAAATAATAGAGAACATCGCGCTATTCTTAGGATGTTTATTAATTATATTTATATAGGCTTTAAATATATGAATAAAACAATAATTAATACTTATTATCATGAATTTATAATCAAGGAAATGAGTGATGAACCTAAAAGTCAATTATGAGAGATTTATACAACTTCGGGATTCGCTGAATCTAGTAATAGATATGCGAACAGAGATTTCATAGTAATAGGTTCTTTTTTGAAATATAATAAAGGTAATTCTTTATGAAGTACTTCAAGTACCCTATGAAGGAAATCAATAACTTTTCCTCGCATTGTCGATGATCTTAAATTTTTTAATACTAGAACAGGATGTTCAATTAATGTATTAAATAAATTAGATAGTCTTAATTTAAGATCTAAAAATTTTCCTAATGATATTATAGATCGTGATTTATTCAAAACTTTCATATTAAATAAAGATTTATTAAATATGGCTTATTTAAATTTAAAATCTACGCATCCTTTACATAAATTAACTATTAATTTAAATCAAAATTCTTCAGATTATTTATCCTCAGATTTAATGGATAAAATTATAAAAAAATTAAAAGATCAAAGTTTTAATTTTACCCACCCAAATGGGCATAATCCTTTTTTTATCAAATCTAATCATAATGATATTTTTATTTCTATTGATTTTTTAATTGATAATTTAATATTAGAAATTATTCGAATCGTATTAGAAGCTATTTATGATCCTTTATTTTTAAATGTTTCTCATGGTTATCGACCTAATAAAAATTGTCATACTGCTCTTAATTATATTTATAGTTATTTTAATGGTTGTAAATGATGAATTAAAGCAGATATAAAATTTTATGATATATCTCATGATAAATTAATGAAAATATTAACAAAAAAAATAAAAGATAAAAGATTTTTAGATTTAATAAGAAAAAGTTTAAAGGCGGAAATTAAACCAGGATACCCCGGATTTATACATAATAATATAATAAATCCAGAATTTAGATTAAGTCATATTTTAACTAATATTTATTTACATCAATTAGATGTATTTATATCAAAAATAATAGATAATAATAAAATTTATTATAATACTAAATTTTTAAATAAAGATATAAGTGAGAATAAACTAGATGAAAAAAGTTTACGGACCATTTGTAATAATGAAATAAAATTCAATGATATCCTAATATCTTCACCTCTTAAAGAAGAATTTAATCCTTTTAAGTTATCTCATAATATATTTAATTCTTTTTCCGGGCATTATATTAGATATTCTAATGAATGATTAGTAGCTATTAAAGGTAATTATAATGATATTAATATTATATTAAATATGATTTCTAATTATTGTTTAAAAGAATTAGGATTAACTATATCACCGTATATTATTAATACTTATAAAAAACGCCTATTATTTTTAGGTACATATATCAAACATATTATAATAAATAATAAGGATATAAGTAATAAAAATAATAAAAGAGAAACAAAAAAGTGAATATTAGAATTAAGTGCACCTCTAGATCTTATAAAAAATAAATTATCTAAAACAGGATTATTAAAAAGAAAACCAGGTAAACATGTTGGGCAATCTCAAAAGTCATGAGTAAGTTTAAAACCTGTTCAAATTATAAATTTAACTAATAATATAATAAAAGATTATTTAAATTATTATTCCCCGGTAAAAAATTTTAAATTAACTGTTTATTTATTATATATTTTAAGAGATACTATTGTACGTACTTTAACTCATAAATATAGATTATCTAATAGAGCTAAAGTTTATGATAAATTTGGCTATAAAATTAAAATTAAAGATTATAATAATAGAAATAAAGATAAAACACCTAAAATTATAGGAAGATTAATATCACCTAAAAACTTAAATAAAATAAATACGGAGAATTATTTATCAGATTTTTATACTCATATATCTTCTTTATATAATCATAATTTATTTTTCTCAACTTTAATTTATAATAAATGTTATATATGTTCTATTAAATTATCAGACTCTATAAATGAAGATATGCCCGGCTACGCCGGGAAATTACAAAATATGAAAATAATAAAAGATCTTAAATTTATTGAGGGAACTTTAGATTATTTAAAGGTTAAAACTATACGTAAACAAATACCATTATGTAATAATTGTTATAAAAAAATAGAAGTTACGAAAAAAGTTTAAATTTAAGACTGAATAAAGTTATGGAGAGCCGTATGATGGGAAACTATCACGTACGGTTCGGTGACGAGTATTTGATAACCCTAATAGTTTTCTATGGGATCGATGCTTAGTTCAATGATTTAATAACTGTGTTTGTATTCTTATTAATATTTAGTTTATTTGTTTTCTTTTCACCTAATACATTAGGTCTTGAATGGCCTATATATACTATTTGCTGAAAATTATTTATTTTTTTCATTTTTCCTTCAATTTGTTAAATAATTTATAATAAAACTAAATGTAAATTTCCCTTTGTTTAATCAATACTTAAATTTTACCTTATTTAGTAATATATTATTATAATAAATTTTATCAGCAGATAACCAATAGTAGATTTATATCTTACTTAGTAGGAATCTCAGAGACTATACGTATATATATATTATTATCCCTTTATTTATTTTTCACACCTTTTGTATATTAAATAGTATTTAAATAATAACAAATTTATGACATATAAAATATAACTTTTCAAAGTATATATTTTTTTTTATTATTAGGTCCTTTATTTTTACGATATTAAATTTTATAATATTCTATATCAGACTCATTATAATTAATATTAAGGCTAGTATAGATATTAACCAAAATAATACTAGATAAAGAATAAATATTACTATTAAATTATAAAGGAAATTTAGGTATAATATAAATATATAAACAACCTTTTTTAAAAGGCATATAATTATTAGCAACAAAATTATTAGCAGTTAAATTATAATTTAAAACTACTTATAAATAATTAATAAATAAAAAAGTTATACAAAACTAATATAGAAGTTTCTTTTTTATTATTCAATCGGGGGGCCTATATTATACCCGGCGGAGCCGGGTAAAATTTAGTAAATTCTTAATTAAATTTATTTAATTCAATAAGTTTAACATTCGATAAACTAAGATTATATACGAATTTTATAAGAATAATTAACCCCAATATAACGATTAAGATATATATAATTCTGTATACAAATTAATATTATTTTTATTTTTAATGTATATAAGTAAAATTCAATATAAATACTGTTAATTTAATTTTACTAATAAAAAATTTAAATAAATATAAATCTTGTTTAAATAATTGCTTAAATTCTATGCCCCTTAATAATTAATATTCATAAATTTGATTATTATGTCGCATATAATAAAGATCCATATGTTTTTTATAAGGATATTTTATGCTTTAATCTAAAAGAAAAGATACATGTTTGGGCGCGAAAATTAAATTTATAGATTTAAGTAAAACAATCCAAGGGATATATATAATACAAATTATATAAGATATACCCGATAAAAAAAAATGTCATATATATACTTTTATGCCAAAGAGCGTGAGAAGTATGTTTTTATACTTTATTTAAATAATAGGTAACTCAATAATATAGAAGAGATAGTCCACAGATAAAAAGAATGCATTCAGATAACTATATACCAGGTAACCCTATGGTAACTCCAGCATCGATAAAAATATTGTCGAATATTTCATTTATCTTATATTTGTTAAGAGTATTATAGATATAAATACCTTATAGAAAAATATACCCAAAAAAAACATACATCTTATAAAGTATGTTATATATATATAGGGCGTGGGAGGATATGAAAAAAAGAAGTGAATTGCAAGAAAATCCTTTATAGGATAATTTGCAGCAAATAATATTCATATTATAAATATAAAAATTGAACTATATCTTAAAATAAATAAAAAAAATAATATCCAGCCAAAGTAATAAAAAATAAGATACTACAAAGTATCTTTTTTAGGTATTAGTTATAATTAACTAAAAAAAAGGTAAGAAACAAATTTATTATTGATATGATTTATTAAGAGATTAAGGGCAAAATTATATTTTAAGAATATAAATGTTCAACGACTAGTTATAAAAAATAGATAATAATATTTTTAAACCACGAGCGCTTCTATTATAAACTTATTAAAAAATAAGAAAATAATAAAACATAGTCTGAACTATATAGAAATATATAGAAATAAAATTTAAAAGATTTTATGATAACAAAATGAGTACCGGAGTGATATTTATTACCATTTTATGCAATATTAAGATCAATACCTGATAAATTAGGAGGAGTTATAGCTATGTTTGCTGCTATATTAATATTATTAATATTACCTATAACAGACAGATCAGTTATAAGAGGTAATACATTTAAAGTATTATCAAAATTCTCATTCTATTTATTTGTATTTAATTTCTTATTATTGGGTAATTTAGGTCAATTACATGTAGAAGTTCCATTTATTGTATTAGGTCAATTTGCTACTATTTATTATTTCAGTTACTTTATTATTTTAGTTCCTGTTATATCTTCTATAGAAAACATTTTATTCTATATTGGAAATAAATAGTTTATAATCTCCATTATAGCGCTTTTAGCGTTGGAGATAATATATGCCCGCCGGAGGCGGGATAAAATTAAATTTTTCATATTACCTCTTAGAGATTTATGTGTTGAATTTTTTTTTATAATATTCCGAAGGTTATTTATATAAAACCTCGTTATTATTATTAATACGTGGGTTTTATTACCTTTTTTATGATTTATATCTTTTTAGATATACACGTTTTTACGTAATCACATATATTCCTATATTTAAAAATCTTAAATTATACTTTAATCCCGCCCACCTTATATTTTAAGGTGGGCGGGTTATTTTTTTTTTTATTCTCTTCCTTATTTTTCATTTTTTCTAGTTTTTCATAACCTAAATAATCTCCATTCGTGAGATTATTATATCCCCGGCTACTAAGAGATAAATTAAATATTTTTACTTTATGGATATATAATTTAGATAATTAATTATATAGAGTATATATTTAACTATTTATATGTTATAAATTTCATAGATATAAAAGTATAATTGTAAAACTAAGGGAATAAAGATTAATGAAGATATAAATAAAAGAAAAGAGGTTTAAAACAAATATATGCCCGCCTATGGCGGGCATTTCATTATCCCCCTTTTAAAGTTTATATTTTTTTTATTTAATCTATTATAAAAAAATAAAGTAATATAAGATAAATTAAGATTTTTATTATTCCTTATATTTGCTATTATGACGAATAATATATAATTAAAACATCGAAAATATGGTATATTAAATTATTTAAATTTTAACTTTAAATACAAATATATTAATTGATTAAAAGAATTAAAGTATAATTAATATTTACAAAAAAAATAAAAAAAAATGATCGCAATTTTATCAACTTTGTTAACATTTTATGTTAGTCAAAATAATATCATTACATTATTAATAGCTATAGAAATATTATTATTAACAGTAACAGTTAAAATAATATATATAGGTAATATATATGATGATATCCAAGCAACAATATTTGCTTTATTTATAATAATATTAGCAGGTGCAGAATCTGCTATAGGTTTAAGTTTATTAGTTTCATACTATAGATTGAGAGGTAAAGTAACTAATATTTTATAATGTTTAATTTTTTAACTTATATTTATGAAGAGCCAATACATATAATATTAGGTTCTTGAATATCTTTAGGTAATATAAATATTAATTATGGAATATTATTAGACCCTTTATCTATGATAGTTATGGTACCTGTAGGTATCGTATCTATGGCAGTTTTATATTATGCAATAGATTATATGAGATATGATCCTAATCGTAATCGTTTCTATATTATATTATCAACTTTCGTTATATTTATGACTATTTTAGTTATAAGTGATAATTATGTTATGATGTTTATAGGTTGAGAATTCGTAGGAGTTATATCTTATTTATTAATCTCATTTTGACATACACGTTTAGCTGCTATGAAAGCTGCATTATCGGCTATATTATTAAATAGAATGGGTGATACTTTATTCGTTATTTTTATTGGTACAATATTATCTTTATATCATACTGTAGATTTTAATACTATAGAATTATTAACTCCACATACTAATACTTTTATTTTAAATCTATTAGCAATAATGTTATTAATTGCTGCAACAGCTAAATCATCTCAATTAGGTTTACATTCATGATTATTAAACTCGATTAATTTTAGTCGAGTATAAATAGGTTTAATTGCAAGGAATCTAAAAGATATTATCTATGATAACTCGCAGCGAATTATTATTTATATATACTATTTATCCTCCTTTTGGTTAAATACGTAGAAAATAATAAACGTTCAACGACTAGTAGGTGAGTAATATAACAATATCCTACCACGAAATACCTAGATATTTTTCCCCCTTTAATATATAAGTTTTAAATATATATATAATAACTATTTTTAATTTAACCAAATATGGGTAATTATAAATATAACCCTATAGAATGGGTATATTTTATTATATATTAATGAAATTGAGGATTTAAAATATTAAGATATAGTCTGAACAATATTAAAATTAAATAAGATAATAAAGAAAAATCCAAAAAAAACTATGATCTAATAAAGATAGTTATTTTATATATGATTTATTAGGGATATTGATTTTATAGCGTAATGCGATTTAAATTTCTCTTGTAATTATTTTATATCTTTATAATTTAAATTCTGATTAATAGATATTATTCATGAATTTATTTTCTTAGGTATCCCGCTAACTAATAAAAAAACATACTTAGTATATATATTTATCGGGTATTTAGTTTTAATCTCTTAAAGAGAATGAAAATTATTGAAGTTAATATTAAAAATTTAACAATAACAATTTGGGAAGGACCAACACCAGTTAGTTCTTTATTACATGCTGCAACAATGGTTTGTAGTGGAGTTTTCGTTTTAGTTAGATCTTCTTACATTTTAGAATACACTCCTTCTGTTTTATTATTTATTTTATGATTAGGTGGTATTACTACTTTAGTTAGTGGTTTAATCGCTGTCGTATCTAATGATATAAAAAGAGTTATCGCTTTATCTACAATGAGTCAATTGGCTCATTAATTATCTTTTAAGATAAATTTTTTTAATTAAACAATATGCGAGAAATTATTTTGATATTTTCCTTTGTGATTATATTTATTTAATAATTCGCAGATAACCAAAACTTATTTACCTGCCCTAGGTAATAAAAAAAGATACTTCTTTACAAGTTTCTTTTAGGTATTTATTAACATTATAATTTTTAATCCTCTCATTTTTTATATAACATAAATATCTTTTATATTTTTGATGAGATTTATACCCCATATAATAAAAATACTTCTATACTAAGTTTGTATTTTTTTATTTATAGGTTATATTTTTGGTTTATTTTTAATCTTGTTATTTATTTCCTGGGCATATATATAATAAGTTAGTAGGAATCTCAGAGACCTTACGTTTAATATTTATAAATATATATATATTATAATCTCATATAAGTTATATAATATCTAAGCCCGCCATTGGCGGGAATATAAGATTAATCATATTAAAATCTATATAAGTCATATAAAAAAATGAACCGAAAATAGGGAACAAAAAAAAAGTATGAGAATATATTAAATAAACCCCCCCCTAAAGGGGGGGGAATAAAACAATTCCCTATTTAACTTATTCGGGGGGGTATTCTATATTTTTCATTTTTATTTATCTTCTTTTATTTCCTTATTTATAGTTGGTTTAATTAAAAGTAATAATCCATTATATGGTACTTTTATTACCTATTCCATGCCCTATCTTTTTATATTAGATATCACACTTGGTAATAAATAAATACATGTATTAGTTTCGTTTTTTATAATTTAAATATAAATATCTTATTTAGGTTATAATAAAAGATATTTAAATAAATATACATATATAAAAGTATGTTTTTTTTACGTGATATACATAAAATATAAAAGATATTATCGGTAATATTTAAAATTTATTTTCTATATCCTAAAAAAATGACTTTAATAAGATGCTAATATGAGAAAGATTATAAAACATTAAAGAGAAAAATAAAAGTTTATAAATAAAGATAAGGTCCAAAAAAAAAAATAACTTAAATAAGTTATAAAAATAAGCAATTAGCAATAATGATGTTAGCGATAGGTTCTAGTGCTTATGATTTAGCAATATATCATTTATATTGTCATGCATTTTTTAAAGCATTATTATTTATGTCAGCTGGATCAATAATTCACAGTTTTATGTCAGAAACTCAAGATATGCGTAAATATGGAGGTTTAATAGAATATTTACCATATAGTTATGTATCAATGGTTATAGCTTCATTATCATTAATGGCAATACCTGGATTAACAGGTTATTATTCAAAAGATGTGCGCCGTTTCGCTATTTATTGTCTATGACAGATTAACCATCTGTTTAATATTTCTCTATATTATATTACTGACACTGTACTTAGGTTTAGGGGAAATCCCAATACTGACAATAGCATGTACAGCAAAAAGATTTATGAATATTTAACAATAAAATATTCTTTAAATTTAGTCAAAGATTCTATGATTAAAACTAGACTGTTTGAACTTCAATTTCTTATCAACTCATGAATAGGTTGGCAACTAAACTGTATTAAGTTGTTTCTAAAACAATTAAATTTTGTATCTTTGGATTTAATTAAGAGAGTTTTAGAGATATTATACCAAGGTATAAGTAAAGAAATGAGTGAAGAATCTAAGGAATCGGGTCAGACAATTTATAGAAATACGGGATTACCTAAGGGATATTTATCCTATGGTAACGGAGGATCCATAGTACTATTTAATTCATACTTTATGTATTTAAATATATCCGCCAATGGCGGTGGAAGGGATCTAAGTATTAATAAATTATTTAAACGTTTTAACTGTAGCAATGCTACTCCTAAAGTTTTAACTGATTTAAATAAATTATATGTTTATTCATCAAAAAATAATAATAATATAATAAAAAAAGATAAAAGAATTTATAGTAAATTTATGTTAAATAAAGATTTATTTATTTTAGCTTATAATAATTTAAAATATAATAATACAAATATATCATCCCCTATATATAGGGATAATTATCTATTTAATATATCATCTAATAATAAAAATTTAACTTTAGATATTATGTCTATAAAAGTTATTAATAAAATAATTAATTCTTTAAAAAATGAATCTTTTAAATTTAAATCTTATAAAAATAATGCCCGTCCTTCGGACGGGTATATTAAAAGATCTAATAGTGATATTAATCATTTTAATGATCATATAAATCATGATATATTAGTTTTAGAAGTTATGAGAATAATATTAGTAGCTATATTTGAGCCAACTATTAAATACCCCTACAAAGCTTTTAAAAAAACAATCTTAAATGAAGGGGGCCAAAGGCCCCCCTTCTTTCTCGGGCTTTCTCTTAATAATCCTCATTCTGCTTTAAAATATATTTTTTTTTATTTTAAAGGTTTTCATTGAATTATTAAAGGTGATTTATCTTATTATTTTGATAATTTATCCCCTTTCGGGGGATATAATCATCGTAATTTAAATCAAAATTTATCCATTAACCCTACTCATATATTATTAATGAAAATTATTGAATCTAAAATTGAAGATAGAAAATTTACTAATTTAATTAGGAAATGTTTAAATAGTGGTTATTTTGTATTTAAATATAATAATAATATTTCTGGTAGTCCTAAAGGAACTATTATTAGTCCTATTTTAGCTAATATTTATTTTAATCAATTAGATGAATTTATTTTCTCCAATAATCCTTATCCTAAAAATGAGCATTTATTCGTTAATCCTACACACCCAATGGGTGAAAATACTATATCTAATATTTCCCACTCATTGTATAGGCATAATAATTTAAATATTCCTTTGGGATATAATCATAATTTAAAAACTGGGATTAATTTTAATAAATTAGAATATGTACGTTATGAGGATAAATTTTTAATTGGTTTAAAAGCACCCTATAAAGAGGTTTTAGATTTAAAAATAAAAATTAAAAATTATTGTAAAACTATTAATTTGGATTTTAATTATAATAAATTAGATATAATAAATTTTAAAAGAAATAAAGTTGAATTTTTAGGTACTTTAATATCTATGAAAACTTATTTATATAAAAAAAATAAGAAAGTAGATAAATTAAATCAACACTCTTTATTAAAGAAAAAGGATATAATCAAAAGGGATTTTATATTATTAGAAGCTCCCTTACATTCTATTTTAAATAAATTAAGAGAAAATAAATTTATTAAAGGTTATTTACCAAATCCTAAATTTATTTGAAAAAATTATACACATAAACAAATTTTATTTTTATATAATCATATTTACTATTTATTTCTTAATTATTATTCTTTTGCATTTAATAAAAAATTATTATCTAGAAAAATTCATTATTATCTTATTCAATCTTGTGCTATGTTACTTGCTTCTAAATTTTCTTTAAAAACTCGTAGGCAAGTATTTAAAAAATTTGGTTCTTTTTTAAGTTTATCTTATAAATTTAATCCTTTAAATGAGCATAAAACTTTATATTCAAGTTTTGTAAAACCTGATTATAAATTAAATACTTTAGATTTTAAAAAATATATAAATGATAATATATCATTATTATATAAAAAATAAAACCTTAGTAAAATTAAATAAATGACAAAAAAAACAAAGTTTGTATTTTTTTTTTCTTAGGGAGTTATTATATCCCGCCCACCTAAGGTGGGCGGGAATTTGAATTTTATCTTTTTTGAATTTTCATTTTCAAAATTATTATCATAATCTAAATTTTTTTTTAGTTATTTTTGAAGATAATTTATTAAAATATTACCTACCATAGGTGGTTTTATCTTCATTTATTTTGAAATAATATGGTGAAAGCCGTATGATAGGAAACTATCACGTACGGTTTGGGAAAGAGATTATATATTTCCGTAAATTTGGATTAAATTTATCCAAATGGATAAATATAAATTTATAAAAAACATAATATGTATTTACCCGGGGCATATATTATCTTAGTTCACATAGTTATTGAATCATTATATGGTACTTATACATTAAGTGGATATATTATGTATTTCATTGCAACAGCTTCTGCTACATTAACTGCAATTTATTCTTTAAGAGTATTATATTTAACTTTTTATAATAATCCTAGATCTAATAAATATTCTTATGGATTTGTACATGAAAGTAATTGAATGTTAATACCTATGACAATATTAGCTATTTATAGTATTTTCTTAGGTTATTATAGAGATAATGTTATATTCCATTTAAATTTAGGTTTACCACATACTAATACTTTTATAGAAACTGAATTTACTATCCCTACTATTTTTAAATATTTACCTATGATCTTAGGTTTATCATTATCTTTATCTTTAGTTTATATTTATGAATTTATGTATAAAATATCTCATAAATCATCTATTTATAACTATTTTAATCAACGTATTTATTTTGACCAAATATTAAATAACTTAATAATTAGACCAGTCTTAATTTTTGGTGGTTATTTAAATGAATTAACTGATAATGGTTTATTAAAAGTTCTAGGTAGTACCGGTATTGGTAGATTAATCCTTCATGTACCTATTATTATAATTATTAATATTATAATTATTTTAATTATCAATATTCTTCCTTAAAGATATACCCTAAAAATATAATATAATATCTTTTATATTTCTTAGATTTATATCTTTTATATTTTACACTCTTAGGTAATTATTTATACTCTTTTTATCTAGACTCCCTATTTTATTTACCCTTTGGCTTATTTATCTTATACCTAGTTATAAAATATACATAGGGGCCATCGGAATCTATTTTTTATAAGGCATATATGATATAAACCCATTGGCAAAATTTAATATAGATATCTAATAAAAAACAAAGTATAAAATGAAAACCTATAAATATCCAAATAGGATATAATCATAATTTATATATTCATATATTTTCTATATATTATTCACCTCAGTTAGCCCCATATAATTTTCCGGGCCCTCCTTCGCTTCAGGTATTATTTTTAGTTAGTAATAACTTAATTTTCCTTCGTAAATCAATTTTATATTTCTGAAGTTTATCTTCAATTTCTTCTAGAATATCTGTTTTTAATATTTTTCTAGTAAGAATTCGTAGTCTTTGGGCATTGTACGTTATTTATTAATCAGTTGTGATTTATATTATCAAAACAACCTTTAATGTCTGCATCGATTATATATTGAGTATCATATATGATTTTTTTATCTTTTTGTGTTACTCTTTCGTATAGTCAATCTGGTACATTTATTTGTTTCCTTCTACCTTTAGATGCTGGGATTGTAATCTTTATATTGTTAATAGGATCAATTTCATCTAGTGGAATCGATTTATTATCAATTGTGGGAATATCAAGCAACATTACGCTTCATTTTCATTTCTAGATAAGTTTTATCTTTAAGAGTCAAGGTTTTCCTTATACTGTTGTATTGTAACCTATTATGAATATATGCAGTTGCTTGATGAGCATTTCTCCCCGGTCTATAACCAAAAGATAATTCATTTCCTAGTGGTTCCATATAAGGTTCCATAATAAGTATTAAAAGCATTTGCAGACCTCTATCTAATATCGAAGGTATTCCTAGTGGCCTAAGTTTACCCTTAGCTTTTGGTATTCAAACTCTTAATGATCCTATTGGTTTATAATTCTTTAAGCTATTATTCTTAATGTAATTACAAATTTTGAATTTCAGTTCATTATTATATTTCTCATTTTGATGATGTTCGTTATTAGCAAAACCTATTGGATTGGCTTTAATTTCTATCATGAGATTTTTAATATGTGTAATATATATTTTACCAGTTGATGTTTTTAAAAATCTACGTAATAGTTCACGTTGATTTAGATTATCAATTCCTTTACGATTAATAGCTTGATCATTTTTACCTGAGGCTAATGATATTATTCTTTTATAATGATTATATCTTGGTATTAGGTATTCCTTAGCTCCAGCTGTATCATTATCTTCAAAAATACGAGTATTTTTTTTTAGGCTAAATTATCTACTCCAGGTGTTTTTGCTCCTTTAGTCTTAGTGACTAATAGTACAGCTCAAACTTTGTAAATAATGTTTTCTATGTTGTTTTTCGCTTCGGTTAAGATATCATCTCTTAGTTCTTTGTTTTCTACTTTTTTCAATTATAGTATTTGAAAATTTATTTCTTATATTATACTTCACGTGGTCTTCAGATTTTAAAGTGAATTGATTAAATTTATTTAATTCATTTTCAATTTTATTAACTTTTGTTAATAAGATAGAATCTGATTTTTCAACAATTTTATTATTATTTTTATTTAAAATGTCATTTTCTAGAACTTCATTTGAGTTTTCGATAGATTTTTGTAACATTTCATCTATCTTAATTTGAACGTTAAGATATATTGTAAACTTTATTGCAGTTTGAGCATAATTCAAGAAAGTAGAAAGATTGATATTTAAATTTATACCTCTCTTTACCATAGATGCTTCATCGCTTTTATCATCTAAGATTCAAACAATGTTTGAGTCTTTTTTATGTTTAACTACGTTTTCTTTCAGTATTGGAGTTAACACATTTTCTAATTCTATTTTCATTTCTTCTAATCTTCCTAAGGCATCTTGATTAGTAGAATAAGAACGTCTTTGATTTAAAACCTGTACTCCAATATTCTGAGTTCTCGACATACTATTTATATTAACTATTTTATAGTTAAATTTCGCAGTATCTAATCTCTGAATGTTATAGTTATTTATTCCATTGCAAACCGTTAGTACCCTATGGGAATCTAAGGTCCAAGTGATTATACTAATTATTAAATTAGTAATGTTACTTAGAGATTGGCTCCTTACCTTATCTTTCGTTTCTTTAGATTTTACTTCTAAAGTGCTATTTAGTAGCTGAGTTATTGTGCTCTTATTCCCTTCGTCCCTGTAAATCTCGGTGAAGTTCATGTTCTTAAAATTCAATCTTACGCTGAGATATAAATCAAATGAACTTTTGTTAATTGAGTGTCTCTCAATCGTATTGGTATAGTGAGTCAACAGACTGTAACTTCACAATAATATATACCCAGTATTTGCTAATTTGATTATCTATATATTAAAAATCATACAAAATAATTAAAAATAAAGCGATAACGATAATTCCTCCGATTTAAAATATTAAAATTTAAATAAAAGAAGAAAGAATTAACAAAAACCCCAAAAAAGTAAAAGATAAGTTTATAAAAATTATAAATTTATCAAATGCCCCATTAAAATATAATCTTATATTCAAAGTATGTATTTTTTTTCGTGATAATATTTTAAAGTTATTTTCTAAAATATGCCCTCGTATTTATCTGTTATCATACCTTAGATTTATCTAAAGTGTATAATTGTGTAATTTTATTTTGTATTATTATATGAATATTTGTAAATACCCTAATTTTAAAATTATATCCCTAATAATATACTTATAGATAATATATATTATTTCGGGCGGGTATTTATTAAATTATGATAAAAATTATACTTCTATACTAAGTATATATATAATTTGGTTAATTGAGACTATTTATAATTTAGTTTTTAATACTTTAACTTTATTTATATAACGTCTTTCTAAATTTAAAGCTCCTAAATTTATTTCATAAACAAAAGCCATAACTAATGTTAATAAGAATAATATTAATATACTTAAACCATATATTCCGTTAGTATATGCACTTACTACATAAGGTAATATAGAAGATATTTCTAAATCAAATGGTAAGAATAAAATAGCAACTAAAATAAATGCTACACTAAATGCAGATCTAGATTGTTGATATGATGTAAATCCACATTCAAATGGTCCATCTTTTTCTATATAAGAATTTGATGTTGATATTAAATAATTTATTAATATTAATACACAAGCTACTATAGGTGCTAAATATATATAAAATGTAAACATATTATATTGTTATTAAATATAAACCTTCCGAGATAAATGGTAAAAATATAAAGAAACTTATTAATAATATTGTTGATATAGATATCATATATGCTAATGATACATTTATATTATTATTTCCTTGATTTATATTTTCAGTTCTACTTGTTATTAATACTTTAATTATATTTGCATAATAATATGTAGCAATTACACTACAAATTATTAAAATTAAACTTTCTAATATATAATTATCTTGTAATGCACTTATTAAAATATATAATTTAGCATAAAAACCTGGTAAAGGTGGTATTCCTATTAATGAAAATAATGCTAAGATCATACATATCGCTAATGTTAAATTTGGTAATTTTAATTGATTAATATATATTAATGGTGATCATATTGATATAGGTTTATTTATATATTGACTTGCAGCTAATATACTTAAAAATAATATAATATGTGTTAATGTATATTGTATTAAATATATATAAAATGATATATCAAAAGTTATTATAGATAATAAAATATATCCAAAATTTAATAAACCACTATATGCTAAAATAGTTTTTATATTTATTTGAAATAAAGGTTTATATGAACCTATAAATAAAGATAAAAAAAAGAAAACTATAAAAATATAATGATTAAAAAATATAGCATTTGTAAATATTCAAGATGATATTGATAATTTAGCTACTATACTTATATAAGCTGTTATATAAGTTGGTGCATAATTATAAACTGCAATACTTCAACGATGTAAAGGAGCTAATCCCATTTTAAAGAATAATGCAATTAATAATATATCAAAATAAGTATAAGCATTATTTATAGAAGATAATGAATAAAATATTGAGATATCTGATAAATTAGTAGAACCAGTTAAAGAATAAATAAAATAAGAAGCTAAAAGAATTATAGCGGAAGCTACACCCCCCATTAAAAAGTATAATAGAGAAGCTCTTGAAGCATTATAAGATCTATTATGTAAACCTGTTAATAAATATAAAGAATAACTTTGTAATTCTACTATTATATATAAAGCTAATAAATCATTAACTAAAGGAAATAATAATAAACCTATACTATTTGCTAATATTAATAATATTAAATATGGAGATAATAATGTTGATTCTTTATTTTTTGTTGATATACTTGTATTATATATTAATAAACCTATTATTAATAATAATAATAATATTATTATTGGTAAATTATATGATGTCATATTAAATCAACTATTAAATAAAGTATATCCTGGTATTAATGTTATTATATTTATTGAATTTATAAATAATATTAATACAAAACTTATTACTATTATCCCTAATCTATTTATTATTATTGAATGCCCTATTTTTGAACTTTTTATTTCTTTGTCACTATCTTTTTCAATAGAACTTGTATAAGTTGAAAATACTAATAAGGTTAAAAATGATGAAAATAACATCTCCTAAACTTTATTTCTCTTTTCTTTCCCTTATTTCTTTATTTTCTATTTCCCCTTATTTATTGATTAATTCTATATTCATCCTATATATAACATATAATATATTTATTGATAAATGTTATATATTTGGAATCCCATGATTTTATTCCTAATTTTCCATGTTTAATTTATCCATATATTTCATAAAAATAATGATAATTTACAGAGGTGGATATCTTAATTATATCCCCATTGGGGATATGATCATCCCGCTTCGCGGGATAATTTTATAAAAAATAAATAATAATTATAAATTTAGGTATTAAATGGTAGAAAAAAAGAAGATAAATAAGTTATATAAACTGTTATTTTATATGTTTTTATTTTTATTTATATAGGTTAGATTTATTAATATGGTATATATTACCTTTTTTATTTTTGGTATAGGTAAGGGGGAACTGGATTGCCCCCCCCCGGAGGGGGGGGGACTAGATATATCTACAATATGATGAATCGGGGGGGGGGAAGATATACCCCTAAAATATCATCTATATTTTATAGTTTATATATTTATATATATATATTATTTATATATTTTACCCGTAGGGATTTATAAAAATTATCTTTTATTAACTTATATAATATTCCCCCGACCTTTGGTCGGGTATATATTACTTTTTATTTATATCCTTATTTTTTTATTTATTATATTTTTATATAACATATAATTAAACATTTATATAATAATAAATTTTATAATTATAAAATTGAATAAATAAGATATCAAAAAAATGATAAAAAGAAATAAAAACTTAAAATAAACCCCCCCCTATAGGTTTTATAGAAAATATTTTTAATCCCCCCCCCTTAAGGGGGGGGGTTATTTATACTGGTCGCATTTTTACCTTATATTTCTCTTATTTTTTTATTTTTATGAAAGGTAATTTAATATATATCCTTTTGATTTATATATTACTTATAATTACCCTAACAAACCTTAAATACAAAAATGTATATAAGAAAAAATAAATAAGATAAAGAATAAAAAACAAAAAGATAAAATTTATTTTCTATAATGAGTGGAATATAATTAAGCCTAATTTAAATAAATAATAGGTAAAATTTAAATAAATCCGCCATACAAAAATAAACATTGTATATATATTTATCTTAAATGGAAGATAAAGTAAAACCAAAATAGGTTAATAAATAAGATTAAATTAAGGAATTACCAAATAAAAAAACCATTATTGATAATCTATTTTATAACTATTATATATAAAATAAAATAACAAACTCGATCAATCGAAAAAATAACAAACTCGATATATCGAAAAAATAAAATTTGTTATTATATATATATAAATTTATATATATTAAAAAAAATATCACTTAAACACTATAAGTATGTTTTTTTTTTATAAAAATATCCCTAAAAAATACAAACTTTAAAGTTTGTATTTTTTATTTTGGGGTATTTAATTGGATAAAAAATACTTTATAAAGAAGTATAATTTTTATCATATTTTCATATAAGAAATTAAATAATTGATTGCTACTATTACTTACTTTAAAGCTACAGTTGTTGTTATTATTGTTGTATTTATTCACTCCTTGACTAGTTCTATTTCAAGTTGATCTAGATTTTTTCCTTGTCCAGTTATTGATTTTAACTCCCCCTTTAAATTTTTTTGTTATACATAACAAAATTTGTTATTTTATTTATTTCTTTTTCCATTTATTATTAAATATAATAAACTATAAATTAAATAATTAATTGTAATTATGACTTATACTAATTTATTCAGGGAGCTTTCCGTCATAAGTATTTGTTCTTCATGAATTCCCTCTTTTGATTCCTTGTTTTGGATTTATAATTTATATAAATTTTTTACTAGGTTAGGCCATCCCATCAGGTTGTTGTATCTACAGCAAGATATGGTAGGTTGTTGTATCTACAGCAAGATATGGTCGGTTGTTGTATCTACAGCAAGATATGGTCGGTTGTTGTATCTACAGCAAGATATGGTCGGTTGTTGTATCTACAGCTCTATTACCGTCCTATTGCTGATTTCTTTTCCCTCATTTAAGCTTCCTTAGTTTTCTTTTTCTTCTCCTTTTTCTCCTTAGTTAATTTCACCTATAGCCCTTAATTTTTAATTCTCTACTCTATATTTAAAATTTTAATTTTTCAAATTTTAAATAAAACATATTCATATAATAAATAACTTAAGAAAAATAACTCTACATAAAAATTTTATATTCAACATAAATTATATCCCATCGTAAGTTGATTATATGGATAAAAAATTTTATCGACATATTTGATATTTTATATATATATAACTTAGATATAAAAAATAAAGTAGAGGAAATGAATTTATATATTAACTATATTTATAAAAAATATATATAAATATAATAAAAAGCCTGAAAGGAAAAAATTAATATTTAAAATAAACCGAGGATTATATAAAAAACTTAGATAAAATAAGCTATGCGCCTTTCGGCATAAAAAAAAATAAAAACTTTATAAAAATTATGAAAGAAAAAACATATAACGATAAAATTAAATAAAACATAGGGATAAATAATCCGTAAATAGAAAATAAGGTTTTAGTAAATATGCCAGTAGGATAACATAAATGACCGAAGGTTATAATATCTCAAAGGTATAATAATTGTATTGATATATAATTCGGGGACGAGCATTATATAGGTTTATTAAATTACTAAAAAATCCTAATCTCTATTTATTTACCTTTTCTTTGGCTTAATTGTTATATAATATTTTACTAGTTTAAACTTATATTATCTTCCTTATAAAAAAACATACTTTGTTTAGTAATATATATATGTTAAAAATACTTTAAAAGAAAAAATAAAGATAAGAATAAAAAAAACATAATTACCTCCCCGTTACCACGGGGAGATGATTAATACATTAAAGGGGAATAGATAAAAATAATACAAAAATATGGTAAAATTTATTATGTTATATATTTAAGGATTAATATAAATAATATAAAAATAAACATGAAAAAGGGTTTAAAATTAGGAACCGGATAAAAAGGAAAATAAAACTAAGAAACATAAAATATAACTATCAAAGATTGTTATTTTAAAGAGCCCACCTTAGGTGGGCTCATATTTAACCTTTATATTCCTTTAGGTATATATTTTTTATATCCTTAAGATATTTATTTTCAATTACTTTTAACTCATAATATGCCCATTAATAATTTTACAATTATAAACTCAAAAAAATAAGGAAATTTTAAGATAAATAAACCCTCCCAATAGGTAGATATAAAACATATGTAATATACCTTTATTAATTTAATATTAAATAATTAAGCTAAAATATATATATTAAACATTAACATAGTTCCCAAAAGTTAATGAGATATTAAACTTTATCTTTTTATTCTATATATTTATCATATCTCTATTTATTATTTTTTTTCTTTTTATTCTTTTATTAATTTTATACTTTAATTTCCACCTAAAGTAATAAATAAATTATTGCATAAAATAAACTACATAGTTTATTTTTATATTGGATGATATTATACCTGATAAAATATTAAATGTATAAATTTAGGATTTATAATTCGCATACCCGGAAATTATAAAAAAACATATACCCATCATTATAAGTTATAAATATATAAATAACCCTTAAAAGTTATAATCCATATAATTAATTCGACAAAATAGTAAGATAAATTAATTTAACCCTATTAAGTAAACCCGCTCTTCTAATAATAATATATATATAATGTATAGAAGTATGTATTATTTATGGGGTATTTATTTTACCATATATTTATTATTATGGTTAAATATATATATAATTTAATAATGTCGGTCCCGAATTAAAAATTTGGGTAAACATATATATCATTTATCCTATTAAGATATTATTATGGGGCCCCTAATTTTCACCGCCCCAAGGGCGGGTTCGAATTATGGAGGGGGCCCCAAATATAAGAAAAATAATAAACTTAACACCCCCCCCCCTCCAATAAACCATATAGATATATATTTATAATTTACCCCCCCCCGAAGGGGGGGTATATAGGTGATATTTTTACCTTATATTTTTATATGTATGATTTTTAATGTATATTTTATATAATTCCCTTAAAGATAATTATTTATATGCCCGCCCGAAGGGCGGGGAACATATATTTGAAAACTAAAAAAAGGAATATAACTTAATATATTAAAAACATAACAAACAAGGGGGCCTTTATTTTATGTAATAAAAAAATAAATATGGGTTTAAATATTAAAAAAAAGTTAGTTGGCATATATGTATAAGCTTTTTAATAAATAAAAGATGATAATAATTTATAAATATATGGATCAAATATGCTCAAAAGTGCGCAAATAAATAAAATTTTACATATAAATTGGATCTATAAAAAGGATATTGTAAAAAAGTCAAAATATAAAATGTAAATATACTTAACTATCTTATATAATGTTTATTTATGATTAATGTACATTATTTACTCTTAGTCTTCTTCTATTTCTTTATTTTATTTTTTTTTATTTGATTATATTTAGATATAACTAATTTTTATTTATTATGTCATATATATCCCCTAGGGATTCCCTTGATTATATATTATTTATTATATATATAAACTTATAGATTTTTGTTTTTCCTATATTTATATTATATAATATTATAAATATACCCCATAATAAAAATACTACTATAGATAGTATGAATACCGCATAAAAAAAATACAAATATATATTAAAGTATATATTTTTATTTATAACTTCCGGATTTTATTATTAAGGATGTGGATAAATGTTAAATTTATATAAAATATCAAAAGGTATAAATATATATTTAAGAATAACCCTTAAGGTATTAATTTCCTTCTTATTATATTTTCTATACTTTTTTTATATCTTTGGCATCTTTTTATCTAATATTTGATTTATATTATATTTTTTGTAATTATGTTAAATATTATAATTACTATTAACATATATATATATATGCACCATAAAATTTTATAAATATATTTTAGTTATAAATGATGAAGGGAGATTTTTAATAGGGGGCCTTCGGCCCCCGATAAACCATATAAAACTTATGCTCGCCCAAATCTAAAAAAAAAGATACATGTTTTTTTTAGCATAAAATAATGGTTAAGATATCTCTTAAATATATAACCCATATTATTTTTTCTTTGCTTTATTTATCTTCTCATTTTTCTTAATTTTTATTATCTAGTTATAAATAAAATATATTTGTTTTTAAGATTTTTATTAAAGATAAAATTTTATATACCCCATAACTATTTTTCTATATGCAAAGGGCGCCTAAACTTTTATGGGAGTATATATATAAGATATAAAAATATGTATAAAAGTAATAAAAAAAAAGAAAGTAAAAATACGACCAATATATATTGACCCCCCCCTTTTAGGGGGGGGGGTGAGATTTATTCTTTATTATTTATATTGGGGGGGGATTGTTGATTTTATTCTTATCCTATTCTTTTTATTTTCTCATTTTATATTTTATATATTTTATAATTATGCCCACTTTTTCATATATTTTTATGATATAAATATTATACATACCCACCCCAAAGAGGATAAATTTATAAAATATGCCTACACTATAGGGGCCGAAGGCCCTCATATTCTTTTTATTGGTATATTTAAATATTATGTTTATGAGTTAAAATTTTCTTTATTATAGTATATATATTCCCTTTTAATAGTATTTATATACCCGCCATTGGCGGGTTTATATTTTCTTATTTATATATTTATAATTTTTTGTATATATAGATGTATTTTTTGTATTAAAAAAAAATTAGTATATAAGGTTAAAATATTACATATATATCTTTACCCCCCCCCGTAGGGGGGGGGGGATTATAATTATTCTTTATTATATATATTGGGGGGGGGGGAGTTTATATATTTCTTTTCCATTTCTTATTTTATGTATCCCTAGCATATTTTTATGTTATATTATTCTATATATATATATAAGATTTAGTTATTATATTAATTAAAATATATCCCGCCTCCGGCGGGCATATATTAGGGAATTAAAAATATCCCGCCTCCGGCGGGCATATTAGTAGGCTATATATATAAAAAAAATATATTTATAAATAATTAAATAATTAGATAAAGTTAAGTAAGAAATAAAATAAATATAACGGCCAGAGGCCGGGAAATAGATATGTTAATGAAAGATAATATAAATAAAACCCTACGGGTAAAGATAATAAAAAGAAAAATAGATAAAATATAAAATCTATAAAAATACAGATGGTATTTTAGGGGGTATCTCTCCCCCCCCCCGATTCATCATCTAGAAGGTATATCCAGTCCCCCCCCCTCCGGGGGGGGGCTATCCTGTTCCCCCTTACCTATACCAAAAACCAAAAATGGTATAATTTTTTACCTTTTATTTTATCTTATCCTTTATATCTTTATATAAGATACATATAGTTTTCTTCCCTATTTCTATGTTTTTTTAGATTTAGGCGCATATACATATTTTGTTTAAATATATTTTTTTATATAAAGTATTTATCAAATTTTATTTATATATCCTGATAAAAAAAAGATACTTATAAACTAAGTATTTTTTTTTATATTACTTTGACATAATTAGAAAACAATTAATCTCTTATTATAAATATAATACCCGCCCACCGAAGGTGGGCGGGAGATATATAATTCCCTCCCACGCGTAGGCCTTTATATCTTTTATTTTATATTATTCCCCCTAATATATATCTATCTTCTCTTAAATATAGTTATTTTTATATAGGATATCACCTTATGGTTGGCATTATATATTTATATTTAACCATAAAAATACTTATAAATAAAATAATTAAAATAGGCATAATTATTAAAGATATAATTTAATATAATTCGTGTTATATATAAGTTTATATTAAATTCTCATAGTTAAATTATCCCCCCCCCTTCGGGGGGGATGATTAAACCCCCCGAAGGGGGGGGTTAAATTATCTCCCGAAGGGAGATGATTCATCTAAAAGATAAATTACCCCCCCCCGAAGGGGGGGGTGATTATATACCGCCCTCCGAAGGAGGGCGGATAAATTATCCTCCGAAGGAGGATGATTTATCCCCGAAGGGGATAAATTATCCTCCTTATATTTATTATTTTAGCATTTAATACTTTATAATAAATATATAATATTTAATAGTGATATAAATGATATAACATCTTTGATAAAATAGATTTAATATTAATAAAATTAAGATAAAAATACAATTATAGAAATATATACCAAAGGGTATAATATCGGGCGGTCTTCGACATAAAAAAAAGAAACTTCTATACAAAGTTTCTTTTTTTTTATAGACCCTTATTTTATCGTCCCGCCCTTATTTTTTGTGTCATTATATTTTATATATCGTGTAATTTTTATATTTTATAATTTATATAATCCTAAGATATTTATATTTTACAAACTTCTATACTTGTTTCTATTTTTTATCGGGCATATCTTATATATTTTTATTTTTATAACATAAATTATAGATTAATAGTTTATTTATGGGTTATTTTTAATATAAATTATGTAAATAGTTCCTCTATTATCTGTGTTTTATTTAATTTAGGTATATATATATTTGTTATTCTAATATAATATGAAGTAATTAAAGATTAAATAGTAAACTTAAGTAATTTTAGATTAACATTATTTTAATTTTCAAGGTTTGAAATATAATATATAATTTAAATATATTACAAAGTAATAAAAAAATAGATATTGAAGTTTATATAACACTTTATATTTCTATAATACAAAATAAGTATATGGTATATTTTATATATATTTAGATATTATAATTGAGAATTAAAATATACTTATAATTATGGGAGCTATAAGTATAAAAAAAATAAACAAGTATGTTTTTATTATAAAAATTTAACATTATTAATTTTACTTAGCTAAAATTTATTAGTTAATTAAGGATAATTTAATTTTAGCTCATTAATAAATAATAAGAAAAATATTTGCTATTTTAAATTTGGGATATTTAATTTCTAAGAGTGTCAGTTTTTGTACTATATTTAGTATATAATTTATAATTCCAAATAATACAAACTTCTTAACAAAGTATGTATATATTTATAATTCGCTCTAAAATATAACTATCTACATATAAAGATAGTTATTTTTTTATCTAGTTTTGGCTGGTATTAACTAAATTTATAATCTATTAATTATTTTCTCTAATTTTGCCTACACATCCCCGTTAATATTTTATTTTATATCCTTATTTTTTTTTAATAATAATCAATATAATATATATATTTATAGAAGTATGTTATATTTTTATACTAGATTAATAAAAAATATTTATACCTATAAGATTTTTATTACTACCATTAAATTATTTTTAAGATTTAACTAATGTTGGTATTTCTCCACAGTATATGAGCTATATTATTTACTCAGTTAATTTTAAAATTTTTCGCTTTAATATATAATTATCTTCTCATAAAAATAGTTATTCTTTTTATCTGGTATATTTTTAATATAAAGATTTCGGTATTTTATTTCCTTTTTAATAAATTTAACTATGTTTTTATTTATCTATTGGTTATTTCATTAAGGAGTTTTGCATAATATATCCCCCATAAAAAAATACAAACTTCTATACAAAGTTTGTATTTTTTTATTCTTCGGGGGGTTTAATCATGGGGGGCCGAAGGCCCCCCCCATAATTTAATAAATATATTTTATATCCATATAATATACAAGTTTTATTTTTTTTATTATAAAGTCGATATAATTTTTTAGTTTATTTATATGTTTAGATATATTTTTTCTATTAGCAAATTTTAAGTTAAATTGTAGTCAAAATACCACATATTTAAATTTACCCCCCCCTTAAGGGGGGGGACTCATTTTTTTTATCTATAACTTATATGGGGGGGTGTTAGTGATTATTTCTTTTTTATTTTTTATTTTTACTTTATTTCTTTCTTAAATATGTGATATTAGAAATAATTTTTCTTGTTTTTATCTTATAATATTATATATATTTAATTTATATATATATATATAAGAATAAACATATTTTCGCCAATGGCGGAATAATAAAATATATAAAATACAAGGTAATATTATAAATATATCCGATAAAAAAAACATACTTAAATTTAAGTATGTTTTTTTATGTAAGTTAATTTAACCCCAAGGGGGTAATAAGAATAAGGTATAAATAGGTTATATATATCGCCAAAGGCGAGTATAATTTTAGGAAAATTTTCCACCTATATTTTTTACCCCCCCCCATTGGGGGGGGGATTAGATTTATTCTCTTTTAATAATATTGGGGGGGGGTATATAAATATTTTAATTTATCCCCGGCTCCGCCGGGGATATAATCACCCCCCCCCGAAGGGGGGGATAATTTATTTTTTTTTGATATTCTTTGTATATTATTATTATATAATATAAATAAAATAATATATATATATAATATTTAGAATATAATAATATAAAAATAAAGATATGCCCGCCAAAGGCGGGAAGATAAAGAGGAGTAAGAATTAAAATAAATATACCCGGCCGAAGGCCGGGGGATAAATGTATTAATCTATAGAAAATTAAATTAATAAAGCCCTACGGGTAAAGTTATAAAAAATATAAAATAAATTATAAAATAATCTATAAAATACAGATGGTATTTTAGGGGGGTCTCCTCCCCCCCCCCCCGATTCATCTCATTGTTGGTATATCCAGTCCCCCCCCCTCCGGGGGGGGGCTATCCTGTTCCCCCTTACCTATACTAAATTTAAAAAGGTATAAATATACCAATTATTTTAATCTAACCTAAAAAATATAAAATAAATAAAATTTGGTACATTTTAATTTTTTTATAAATTAAATTATATATACTTTTATATATAGTATATATATTAAGAAGTGATTAATATAAATAAATAATTATTTTATAATTAAGATACCATAAAAAAAAGAAACTTTGTATAGTTATTTATCAGGCAAATATTGAATACCCAATAAAAAAATAAACTATTGTGTAGTATATTTTTTATATATACCTTCGGTGGGTTATTTAAAATAACTATCTTTATGAGAAAATTGTTATTTTTTATCGGGATGATCAGATCCCTTGGGAATCTAATTATAGGTATATATATATTTTCCTTTGGTTTTAATCTCCTTTTATATCTTAATTATACTCCTTATTAATAAATAAAATATACTTTGTATTGATGTATATTTTTTTTATGGAGTATATATTTTAAAATATATGTATGACCGTAGTATATAATTTATCAAAAAATAAATTTATATAATGTAGATATAAAAAATAAATTAAGAGAATAAAAGGTATAGATACCCCCCCGATGAGGTGTTTAAGAACATAAAAATAAATCCCCCCCCTATAGGGGGGGGTAAAATAAATTTATTTGACTCCATTTTTTTTATATCTATTTATCCTTATATTTTATCTATATTTTATTTATATATATCATAAACCGCATATTTACTTATTTATAAATTTCCCATTTTAGGTAGGGATAAATAACCCGTAAAAAAGAAACTACAAAGAATCTTTTTATTATCGGGAATTTTCATTTATTTCTTTATAGATTTATTTAAAATCTTTGTATATGATCATGGGGGCCGTAGGCCCCCCCAGATAAGATCCCCCCCCCCTTTTGGGGGGGGGGATATAATTAACCCCGCTTCGCGGGGTTGATCATATCCCTTTGGGATATAATTAATATATAAGATATATATTATATAACCCTAAAAGGAAAAGATTATATTTGATATAACTAAAAAAAAATATACTAAAAAAAAAGATTTAAACAAAATAAGTTATATATGAAATAGGGTGAGTAAAAAATTAAATAGCATAAATTAAAAAAAATATATATACTTAGTAAATATACTATATTTTACCATAAATTAAATATCATCAAAAATTTTATAATAAAAATATAGAATAATAAAAGTTTTCTAATAAAAAAAATACTTTGTATAGTGCACTATTTACTTAAATCAAAAAAGGAGATAATTAAGGATGACAGGACTAAATTAAATCTTATTGACATTAAAGATATATAATAATTAGTATATGCCGTCATTTATAAAAAATTTTATGAGTATTAATGATAATTATTTCCTCGCTTACTGTTTTTTAATCATATTTCAGGACTAAGTTATTTTTATGTTTACAAAATCGAATTTATTATATATCATGATATAGCTTATATAAGTTATATGGCTAATTTACATTAAAGGAATAAACCATTAATATATATTAGTAGAAATAAATTAATATAACCTCTTCAGCTTATAAAATTTAAGTTTTATAAAAAGTCATTAAAGATACGCGGTAATTAATACTTAGGTTGGACGATATTAAGGAAAATATTAGGGAATTAAATATTGAAAGGTTTAAATGGAAACAAATTTAACAGATATACCTTTCATTTATCAAATTGAATTGAGTGATCTTATATGCCCGCCGGAGGCGGGATATTTTTAACTTTTTAGGTATTATTAGCTTAAAAAGTAATTTACTTGTAAGTTTAAAAATAGTAGCTTTAGTTATTAATTAAGCAGGGATAATCATAAAAAAATTGTAAAAAGTGAAAGATAATAGAAAATAACAATAAAAAGGAAATATTATAAAATACCCGCCCACCTATCATACGATAGGTGGGCGGTATCCTGATTATTCTTTATAATCATTAATTATTGAGGCTCAGGATTATGAAAATTTATAGGTACACCTTTTTATCTCAATAAAAAAATTCGATAATTAGCATAATTATCATAAAATTTTATAAGTAATTTAATTTATCCGCCCTCCTTCGGAGGGCGGTATATAATCACCCCCCCCCTTCGGGGGGGGGTAATTTATCCTTAAGGATATAATTATGGGCCCTAAATTTATCCCCCATTGGGGGGGGATATAATCATCTCCCTAAGCTATAAAAAATAACTATCTTTATAAGAAGATAGTTATTTTTTCTGGGATCTGATCTTTTATGGTATATAAAAATTTATTTATTAATTCAGCAAAATATATATACATAAATATACAAAAGATGAAAAGATAATAAAACCTTAAGAGCAAAATTTACGGTAAAATTCCTATATGTATTATTATATCTTATAAAATTATATTCCATTTTTATATTTTATCCTAGTATATATTATCATTATAGATTCGATATATAATAATCTTTAACTAAACTTTTAGGATAGGTATATATATCTTAAAAAACATAGATATAAGTATAAAAATATAAATGGCCTAAATTTAGATAAAATAAATCAACTACCCCCCCTAATCCGCAAAGCGGGTATAAGAATAAAATAAATCAACTTCCCCCCCCTAAAAGGGGGGGGATATATATCACTATCCGCCCACTTTAAGTGGGCGGAGATAAGGTATTAATATTTTATATTCGTGAGTTATTAATATATATATATTGGTGAATTATATAATAAAAGATAAAAATAAGACCAGCATAAAAAATAAAGGAAGAAAATATAAAAAATATAAAGTGATATAAGGTAATAATGGATAAAATAAGTTAAAATATAGGTGATATATTGAAAAATGGTATATGTAATTAATATTATTTTAAGGATTACGAATCAAAATTTAAGAATGATAAAAAGATAACTCTATAAAAAGAGGACTGTAAATAACAGTAATCAATCATAATCATGAAAATGAAAAAAAAATAAAACAAGTGGAATGAAACATCTGAGTAACTTGAAAAATAACCAACAGGGATAATATAAGTAACGGTGAGTGAAAGTATTAAAATCTTAAAGTATTACCAAGAGGTAAGAATAAAGTAGTTTCCAACTACTAAGAAAAGAAATTAAATTTTAGATAAAAGTACCGCAAGGGAACGTAAAGAAATAGAATAATAAAGAGCATTCATAGAGATGGATTACCTCTTGTATAATGGGCCAGTGAGTTATATATTTTAGTGGGAAAAAGATAACATATATAAATAGAAAAAATTAAAGTATATAGGCCCGAAAGCAAACGATCTACACATGTCCAAGTGTATATAAAACTATATTAGGTTTATATATGACTCAATAGGTAATTGTAGCAATAATTTCTAAAGAGGTGTGTGTAGCTGTGACAGACAAATCTGGTTTGCAGATAGCTGGTTTTCTGCGAAATATATTTTAGTATAGCCTTTATATACAATTTAAACTGGTACAGCACTTAAATACCTTTGGGGAATTAGAATATAATTTTATCAAAATATTTAAACCTCGGAATCAGTGAATAATAAATATAAGGAGTCAGACTTATTGCGATAAGGTAGTAAGTCGAGAAGGAAACAACCTAGACTATTAAATGAATGTCCCAAATATTAATTAAGTGAATAAAATCTATCCTACTTTTATTTTTATAAAAGTTAAAATTTAACAATTTTACATTATCTTTTATTAGTTTACTAATTTTAGATATTCGGGGTATTAAATTATAGACAATTAGTAAGTGGGTTTGACAATAATCAACTTTTAATGAACATGTAACAATGCACTAATTTTATATATATATATTAAAAAAAATATATATTTATTAATAATAGAGAAAATATATCGGGTCTAAATTAATAACAGTATTATAGATATAATAATAAATATTATATGGTAGCAGAATATATAATGAAAAATTATAAAGAGATTGCTGGCTTGAGTAACGATAGATAATATAAGATTATCCCCTTATTCATAAGGTTTTACTATAAACGAACGGTCCCTAAGATTAATATAGAAATATATAATTAATGGGTGAAAGAACAAGAAAATAAAAATGAACCGTACTGTAGACCGACACAGGTATGATAACAAGGGAATGGGATAACTACTTTGAATGAACTCGGCGTGCGACTTGATAAGTCTTAATTAATAGTATAACATTCGGTTATATTGTGTATCTTCCACTTTTGCCTACTTAAACATGCATTTTGAGTAATTATTTTGTATGAAGCTTTAAGGATAAAGTTTTTATAAAACTTGGCACGATACTTATGGTGAATGAAAGTGAATCAAATGTTTGAACAATCGTGAATTAAATAAAATTCTGGTAAATGATAAATGTATGTCGAGTGCTTTTATGAAGATCATATAATACCAACGATTGATAATTTGGCACCTAAAAGTTGAACAGATATTAATTAAGGAACAAGGTAAACCCACTATTTCTCATAAAAATAAATTGTTAAATTATATACCCGCCCACCCTCGGTGGGCGGGTCATCTTTAACTCTTGTTTTATTCCTTTTATAAATTTTATGTTTATATATTTTTTATTCGGAATTATGAGTAGCTTATTATAAAATAATAATGGAAATATAAGTATAAAATATTGGGTAAAAGATATTTGAAAAAGCTAATGCTTAGTGGTAATAACTAAGATAGGAATATATATTCTAATCCGAGAGGGTGCTGACTTCAAATTAGATGACTCGCTGTTATTAAATATGTAATATGTTAATAAAATATATGGATATATAAAATTATAAAATAGTAGGTAATTTTATCCCCAGGGATATAGTTGTTATTCTTTTTTATCAATTAATTTTATATTTCATAATATTAACGAGTAAAACTAATTATTAATAAACTAATGATTAAAATAGCTAATTTACATATATATTAAACAGAGGAAACTATAAGAAATAAAGGACCCATAAAAATACAAAGTTTGTATTAATATAAACGGAAAGGATATAAAAAAATATAGATATTTACCCGGCTCCGCCGGGTATAAAATAGGGCCGTCTTAGACGGCCCCATATTTGAATAATATCGTTCATAAAAAATTAAACTTCAAAGTTTCTTTTTTTTTAATTCTTTCGCATTATTTATGGGTTATTATATCTTGGCTTCTAGATATAGATTTATCTCAATATAGATTTATATAATCTATAATTAAAAAGATGAAATATATGCTTTATTATGTTAGCAGGAAAAATGAAAAAATATAAGTTCAAAAAAGAATGAAAATATAAATAAAAAAAACTGATAAAGATAAGGTATATGTTAAAAGAGATAAATAAGAAGTATAGTTACTGAATAATTGGGATAAACCAATGAAAAAGGGGTTGTTTGAGCCGTATGCGATGAAAGTCGCAAGTACGGTTCTGAACGGGGGAAAATCTGTGAAGATCTACCTATCGTAATAAAATAAATCGTGCGACTGTTTACCAAAAACATAGCTTATTGCATACTAGTAATAGTAAGTATAATAAGTGATATCTGCCCGGTGTTAGTTCAATAAATATTATTATTTAATAGATAATTTTATAAAAAACTGATAAACGGCGGTCTTATTGTGAGGATCCGAAGGTAGCGGTGCGACAAGATAAGTTCGTAATAAGAATAAGGTGAAAATCCTTTACAATTGTCATATTTGTAAACCTAACTTAACATGCATTTTGAGTAATTATTTTGTATGAAGCTTAAGTGACAACGGCTATAAACTTAATCTGATATTAGTGACTTAGTCTAGGTTAGAACGACATGATTAGTTTTTCGAAATAGTGTTTAAAATCTCGTTATCGGTAAGTAACATTCTCAGTTATTAGTTACTTTATGATTAAAATAATATCGACGCTACGGATATTATTATATGACTCTAATTTATAATCATCGGGATATAGCTATAATCTAAATCGTTCATAAAAGTCTTATTACGGAAACTTGGTAAGCCTTATACATTCCTTTTTTTAGGAAGTAATATATAAATTTAGTTAATTCTATTGGAAATTATTATATAGTGTAGAAGGTAAAGGATAAATATAAAAAGCTAAAGATTTTATGTAATGTAAAATATAGAGTATTTTACTCATTCTGAAAAGAAGCTGACTTATATATAAGGCCTTTTAATTAAAATTAAAATATATTTATTATTTGATTTATATATTTATAAAATAATGCCGGCCGTAGGCCGGTATTCGATTATAATTTTTGTAAGATAAATATATCTTTAAAGGATATTATCCTTATTAATTGGTTTGAGCCGTAAGCAGTGAAAGTTGCACATACGGTTCTTAAGGGGGGAAAGCTTGAGAGGGCCTACCTATCCTAACAAATTCATTGACGTATAATTGACGTCCTGCATGAATGAATATACGATGCGATAACTGTATCCAAAGTAGACTCAGTGAAATAGCAATTGCGGTGAAATTAAGTACTATAATATAAAAATTATTATACGCCGGGTTGGTGAGAATCCAACTTTATAGTTTTAAATAATAATAACCGCCCACCTTAGGTGGGCGGTTATCTTAATCTATCTATTAAATTAGGGGTTATATATTGCACTTTATTGGCTTTATATTTTATTTAAATATCTTTATAGATAGATAAGTATTAATGAATATTATATATATTCATACTATTTCCGTCCATATATAAAATACATTTTATTTAGGTTGCGGATAAATAGTGATAAGAATACAATCGAATAATACTTTAACCTTAAAAAAGGTATAATTATAATGGCAAAATATAATTATAATCGCTATAAATAAAAAGGTGAAAACGGTTAATGACATCTTAGTTAAAGACCGTCGGCAGTTGTATATGTCGCTACAGACTGGTTCACCGAGGTTAGACTGTAATGTCTGTCTAAATGTACAGTCGGATTCTGTAATATAAATATTTTATTTATATAAAGGTGAAAGATTTATCAGTATTATTGATATAACTTATTAGTACATAAGTAAGAAACCTTTGTAGGTCAAACCTACTTCAGTTAATCAGAATTGGAAGATGCCGTATATCCGTAGGTTGACAAAAAGACCCTATGCAGCTTTACTATATCTTTATTTTGATTATTAATCATAATTTTTTATGATTAGCCTTTTTTCATTTATTTCAGAAGATTAGGTTATATTTATATTTTAAATCAAATGAGATACCTATATAAATGGAAAAAGAATCTAATTAATACAGTCAAAATTCAGCAATGAATTACCCTAATTTTAGGGTTATTAGTTAAACTAATGACTAAAGTAATACTTTTTTAAGAAAGAGTAAAGAGGTTAGTTTCGATGGGGCGTCGACATCAGCGAAAGCATCTGATGTGTCTAATAACTAAGATCTTTTTTATTAAAGACTAAATGTTTAATTAAATTTTTTATTTAATAGTAAATTACGTACAATAATTCTATATGGTAAATAGAATATATACAGATTTTATCTGTTAGATTATGAGTAAGGATAACAACATAATTGTGCGATGATAATAACACAAACAAGTGAAATTAGTACTTACGTAGAGTGTAGTGAACAGGCATAAACAAATGGTATGGATGTCGATAACGGATTAAAGTTACGCTAGGGATTATTTGTTAGTTCCTTTATATAGTGATATATATTATCTCCGCGATAGTGAGATACTCTTATTTTTTTTTTTAATAAGAGATATTAATTGGGTGAATTACAAAGAAATCTATATATTTTAGATAATTTGTAGCGAAACATATATCCCTAATATTATATTGGGGAATAGTTTTATTTCTTATTTATTATAATCAAAAAATATGTTATAATATAAGATAATATAGATATATGAACGTTCAACGACTAGTAATTGAGTAAACTAACAATAAAATTACCACGAGCGCCCAATACCTAAATGTAATAAATATAAATAGGTAAAGACATAGTCTGAACTATATAGAAATATATAGAAGTTGTAATTAAAAAAACAACAATAACAAAATTGAACAGGGTAATACCGCGTGAGAGTTGATATCGTCAGCGGTGTTTGCCACCTCGATTAAAAATGATAGTCGAGTATAAATAGGTTTAATTGCAAGAAGTCTTAGATATAATTATAAATTTAGAGTTATATCTTGATAATTTGCAGCGAATTATTATCTATATAATATCTTTATAATAAGATAAAAGGATAATAAACGTTCAACGACTAGTAGGTGAGTAATATAACAATATCCTACCACGAAATACCTAGAAATATTAATACCTAAGGGGTTTATATAATATTTGAAGATATAGTCTGAACAATATTCCATTTGGAATCTCAAAATTTAAAGTTTTATTTAAATGCTATAAAAAACATACTTCTTACTAAGTATTTTTTAGGTATATTTTTAAGTAGTTTAAATATTTATTTTTTTTTAGAGAATGAAAATTATTGAAGTTAATATTAAAAATTTAACAATAACAATTTGGTCGTCTAGACTCGTCCTCCTGGTCGCAGCAACTAGGTAGGGTAGGACTGTTCGTCCTCTAAGGAGTTACTTGAGATGGGTTAATTACGACGTGAGTCAGTAATGATTTTATCATCTATGGATTTTTCTCTTATCTGTTGCCTTAAGTGTACGCAAGGATAATAAGGTACATTCCTATGGTTAATTCTTTTTTTTAGCTAAGAATGTTGTGTTTACATATTGAATGCATATCAAATATTAAATCCTTCAGATAAGTTTATACATTATAGACTATAATGTTTTAGTTAATTTGTGATTTTCGCAATTTTACTAATTTATATATATATTTTTTTATATATTTTCTCATTTATTGAGATTTAAACATATACCTACAATATATTTTTTGGGATCATAGATTAATTGGTAAATCTTTCGCTTTGCATGTGAACAATATCGGTTCGATTCCGATTGATTCCATATTTTTTTATTTGTATTTATAATAATTATTAAAAATTTTTTTAAATAAATGATTTGATTAGATGTACCAACACCATGAGGTGTACGTTTACAAGATTCAGCTTCTCCTAACCAAGAAGGTATTCATGAATTATATGATCATATAATGTTTTATTTAGCATTAATATTAGGATTAGTTTCTTACATATTATATGTAGTTGTAGTAAATTTTAAAAACAATAAATTTGCTTATAAATATTTAAAACATGGTCAAACATTAGAGATAATATGAACTATATTTCCTGCTATAATATTATTATTAATAGCTTTCCCTAGTTTTATTTTATTATATTTATGTGATGAAGTTTTAACTCCTGCTATGACTATTAAAGTTGTAGGTTTACAATGATATTGAAAATATGAATATTCAGATTTTGTATCAGAAAAAGGAGAAACAATAGAATATGAATCATATATAATACCAGAAGATATGTTAGAGGAAGGTCAATTAAGATTATTAGATACTGATACATCTATAGTATTACCAGTTGATACACATGTTAGATTTATAGTTACAGCTAATGATGTTTTACATTCATTTGCAGTTCCTTCATTAGGTATCAAAATTGATGCTACTCCTGGTCGTTTAAACCAAGTTAGTGCTTTAGTACAAAGAACTGGAGTTTATTATGGTCAATGTAGTGAATTATGTGGAGTTAATCATGCTTTAATGCCTATAAAAATTGAATGTGTTCCAATTAATGAATTTATAGAATGATTATCTGAAGCTGAATAAAATATTTATAGGATATAATCATCCCATAATATATCACTTTTAAGGATTTTATTTATCCTTTTATATTTAAAATAAGAGTTTATTCTCTTTATATATTCATATATTTTATAGGTAAGTTTATATAGCTTAAAGGTAAAGCAATGTACTGTTAATACATCGATTTTGGTTCAATTCCAAATATGAACGTAATATGTATATATTATAAAATGTTGATATTATCAACTCCTTTGGAGATGATATATAGGGGGCTAACTGCCCCCATTTAATATTTTCCGTTGGAAAATGATAACCCAATAATGGGTCATTATTAGGTAACTTCCTTTTATTAATTTCCCTTTTTGAGGGTTATATTATCACATTAAGAATTAAAAATTAAATAAAAAAAAAAATGAATATTATAAGTGGTTTATCCAGTTTACTAGCTATGGGGTTATTATCTCCTGTACAAAGTATATTATGATTAATAATATTATTTGTAAGTACAGCTATATCTTTATATAATCAAGATTTTATGTTAATGGGAATTTTATATATATTAATATATGTAGGAGCAATCGCTATATTATTTTTATTTATATTGTCATTATTAAAAATTGATTATATACCTCAAGGAAATGTATCACCATTAATTATAACTTTATTATGCGTATGTTTTATACCTTTAGATTTAACTTACGATTATAATGGGATAATTATGGAATTTAATGATACATTTAATGAATTAACAGTAGTAGGAAATCAATTCTATACTGAATATGCTATATTATTAATAATAACTGGTTTAATATTAATATTATCTGTTGTAGGGGCGATAGCTATAACAAAATAAATGTTTCAGTTCTTAGAATTATTATTAATGTTTATATCCATATTATTAGCAGTAGCATTTTTAACAGTAGCGGAACGTAAAACATTAGGGTACATACAAAGACGTGTGGGTCCTAATTCTGTTGGTAAATTAAAAAATACACGATTAAAGACAATGAAATAATAAAAAAAATAATAATGAAATAATAAATGATAATGATTTAACCCATATAAATAAAAATCTATATCAAAGTGAATTATTTGTAAGACAGTAGAATAATAAATTAAAACAATGCTCGCCCTTATCTAAAAAAAAACATACATGTTTTTTTTTAGGGCGCAGAAAATTTATAAATAAAATTAGATCATTACCATACCATAAATGATACCCCTTCGGGGGATGATTATATACCGCCCACCGAAGGTGGGCGGATAAAATATATAAAAGAGGAGTTTAATATAATGATTTTTGTATCATAAAAAGATTATATATCTTATCTATATAAAGATAGAGTTTTATCAGTAAAATAAAATGATATAGAATATGTTAATATATGCTTAAATATGTTATCTTCAGATGAAAGATCGTTATTTTAAAATAAATGAAAAAATAAAGGGGATATATATTTAATACAATATAAACAAGATAATAAATTATATCCCGCTCACCCAAGGTATATAAAAAAAAATATACTACACAATAGTATATTTTTTTTATGAGGGATAAATTTGCAAATTTCATAGGTTGAGAACTTTTTTCATTTTAAATAATTAAGGAATGTAAAATTTAAGAACTTCTAGAATATGAAAATTATTATTTAGGAAAATATTATCCTTTATTAAATACTGTATATAAAGCAATACCTAGAATAAAAAAAAAGAATTTATACTTATTAAATATGAATATCTGAAAAAAAAAACAAATAAATCTTAATTTAATAAAAGGTATTCCATGAACTGTATTTGTATATAGATATTTAGAAAATAATGCTCGCCCTTATCTAAAAAAAAACATACATGTTTTTTTTTAGGGCGCAGAAAATTGTACAGAAGAATTATATGGTTATACTGATAAATATATAACAAAAAAATATAAAACTTATAAAAGTATTACTCATTTATCTAAAGAAATAAATATACCTCAAGGTACAATAAAAAAAATATTTGAATACTGACACTCCCTTATTAAAATTTTATACTGAATAAATAAAAGATTTTAATAAAACATATAAATTAATGATTGAATCTATTAATGTTATATCTAATTTAGATAAATCACATATAATATGTATAAGTGAAAAAAGAAGTACCTCAAAGCGTATGAGTTTATTAGATTGAAAAAAAAATATAGATGAAAATTATTATAATGAAATCAAAAAACCAAAATATACTGTTTGAGTATATGATACAGAAGATTTTCTATATATATATGGATCCTTTGATACATTAATTAGTGCAGCTAAATTTTTTTTATAGGGTTATATATGAGTATTTAATAATCTTGATACTAATTAAAAAATAAAATTTAATGGTAAATGAGTTTTTTTATTTAGTAAAAATTTAACTAAAAATAAAATAAAAGAATTACAAAATACAGTAATTAAATCTCATTATTAACTTAGTAAAAATATTTAGATACTTCATTGCCTAATAAAAATGGACATTATTTTATAGTTTTCCTATTGATTATGAATAATTTATTAATATCTACAAAATAGAATATTACTTTTCTAATTATACCTTGTAATAAATTTATTAGATATCATTAACCCTCTTTATAAACTATTTATTTTCATTATTATCTTTTTGTTAGATTATGGGGTTTACAACCCCATGATTATATACCGCCCAATAAAAAAAATACAAATTTTGTATTTTTTATGGGTGATATGATTATAGATAATTATCGGAAATTATCTCCAGATTAATTATAAATGTAAGATATATCACAGCCCGCAGTAAACTGCGGGCTGAATCAGAGACATTCTATGCCGCTTTGCGGGGTAGATAGATTATTTTTCATTAAACATGTTTTTTATTCTAAGCCAAAGTATATAAATATATAATTTTTATCCCGGCCTAGGCCCGGTATTATATAAAATATACGAAGTAAAAGTAAACCTTTTGCTAAAAACTATCAAATTGCGGGAAAGTCTTAAAGTTATTTCAACTAAGTAAATATAGTAATATGTTTATGGCGCAGGTAATGACTCGTGGTATAGTAATATCGAAATAAATGTACGAAAGGAAATAGATAATCCGCAGCCAAATACCTATATAATTAAACTAAGAAATAAAAATGCCAAAAATTTTATTATAAATTCGGATACCCGGTAAAAGTAATAAAAAGTTTGTATATTTTATAGGGCATAAAATTTAACTTAATATAAAAAGATATTATAATATATTTTTTTTATTGGGTATTATGTTTTCTTTTTTTTTTTAGGTATATTGTTCATCGACTAAACGGTAGTTGGCATTTATAATTATTTGCGTATTTGCATATATTTGCTTAAGATATAGTCAGACCTTATTTGAAAAAATACAGAAATATATATAAATATATATTACTAATAAGTTAAAATACAATAAATAATAAGTAAAAAATTATTTATAGATGTAAGTTAACTTAAATTCTTGTAAAAGGGAATTATAGTCTCAAAAAATGAGTCGTTAAATGAATAGTTAATAACTATTTAGGGAGAAGTATTCCATGAATATCTAAGTATAAAAAAGAAAATATATATGATAAAGGAATAGATTTGTATTATGGAATTTTAATGGCGATAGCTGATGCAGCTAAATTATTATTAAAAGAAATAATAATACCTACACATGCGGATAAATTAATATTATTTATAAGTCCTATTATATCTTTAATATCAGCATTATTATGTTGATCAGTTATACCATTTGGACCAGGTATAACTATAACAGATCATAATTATGGTTTAATATTAACATTAGCTATAAGTAGTGTAGGAGTCTTTGGAACATTATTAGCTGGTTGATCAGCTAATAGTAAGTATTCTCTATTAGGTTCTATACGTTCTACTGCTCAATTAATTAGTTATGAGTTAGTTTTAACTACTATTGTTTTATTATGTGTTTTATTCGCCGGTAGTATGAATTTATCTAGATATGTTGAATTACAAACTTCTATTTGATTATTTATACCTTTATTACCTCTATCTATAATTTGATTTATAGGTTGTGTAGCTGAATGTGCTAGACCTCCTTTTGATAATGTTGAAGCTGAATCTGAATTAGTTTCTGGTCATATGACTGAATATTCTTCTTCTATTTTTGTTCTTTTCTTCTTATCTGAATACGCATCTATCTTATTCTTATCTACATTAACTGTTATTTTATTCTTTGGTGGTGGTACTGGTATTATTTTAGGTTTAAAAGCTAATGTTTTCGCTTTTACTTATATTTGAGTTAGAGCTACTTTACCTAGAGTTAGATATGATAAATTAATTAATATGTGTTGAATTATTTTCTTACCTCTATTATTTGCTTTCGCTATCTTCTTACCTTCTTTAATTTATATTTTAGATGCTCAAATAATTTAAAATTATATCTTCTTATACTCTTATTAAGTTTTAATAAAATTTTATACATTGTATCTTTTTGATATTTTAATTTACCCCCGGCGGAGCCGGGGATATAATCATCCCCCCCCGAAGGGGGGGGGATAATTTATATTTTAGATAAATAATACTTAGGTGATAAAATACATCCTATAAAACCCGGCTACGCCGGGTTTATTAAAATAAGAAATTATATTGATTTCTTATTTTTCTCCTTTATATTTTTAACATTCTTTGTTTCTAATATAAGGTTCTTATTTTTTATATATTCATATATTTTTCTTTTAGTTTTGTTTTTTATTTTTCATTTTTTGGGTTATCTTAAAGTATATTTTTAATATCTCAAATTTATGTTGGGGTAAAGATTTATATTAACATTTATATATGACTATATATAAATAATTACTAAGGTGAGATATGTTAAATAATAGAATGACTTATTTTATGTGTAATATATCTTATTTATATAATAAACATTTATTAATTTAAAGAGGTTGAAATATGCTAATATTTTAATAATCTTGGTTCTTTCCTTTTTTATTTAGGTGATATATGTCTTATAGTTCAATGGTTAGAACATTACTCTTCTAAAGTAATTATTTGGGTTCGATTCCCAATGAGATAATTAAACTATTTAGATAAAATTAACATACTTAAATACATAGTATATTTTATTTAAGGCGAGAGTAATACCTTAGAATCTTTATATTTACATATTTTTTACTATTTTTTCTTTTTTATCCGTATTTTTATTTTTGCTATATATTTTTTCAGGATATGATATCCCTTAAGCAAATATTATTATTTAAAATTTCTCTTTTAAGTAACTTATGTAGATAGGCGCGGATTTATTATAATTAATCATAATATTCCACAAATATTATAAACTAACATATGATATTTACAAAAATGAATAAATTTCATTACCCCTTTGCAAAAATGTTTATATTCCTAAGTTATTTTTTGAGATATCTCTAATTATATTCTAAATTTTCTGATTTGACAATTTATATTTTATAAATATTGGTCGATATATCACCTAGTAGCCTGATAAACATCTATATAATTTAAGGGGTATTGTAATATAAAATACCGGGGTTTTTATCTGGCATATATAATTTGTATTATTTAGTATGAGGGATATATATATTATATATATTTTAAATTAAAATTAATAGGTAAGTTCGAAAAATTATAATGGTATATTTTTTGTTTTAAAATTTTCATAAAAATAATTTAATTTATATGAATAAACAAATGACGTATATAACACGTTGATTATATAGTACATCGCATAAAGATATAGCTATATTATATTTAGGTTATGGTTTAATATCAGCAATGGTTGCTGTAGGAATGTCTGTAATCATAAGAATGGGTGCGCCTTTGTCGGTTGTATGTTTATGTGAATCAGTGCAAATTCATATACATATTCAAGAACTTTTTTATAAAAAGTTATGTATCTCCAATATTTCTGCCTTTATATTATCTAATAAATATATAAATGGTATAGCAGGAAATAAATGGGTTGGTGAAATAATATTTATATTATCAAATTCTTACTCTATGGAATTAAACTATGTTGAGGTTAACAAACTTGATACTTTACACAAGGTTTATTGAGCCTGTATTCTCTAATAATTTTTATATAGAATATATCATCTATTGTATTATATATTTCTATTCGTATATTTTATTCTTGAAAAGGATGATTGTCATATATATGCCCATGAAAAGGTAAAAAAAAAACAATATTATCCGGCTCTGCCGAGATATATCTTTATCTTTATGATAAGATCGTTATTTTTTAGTGCTACCTAAGGGTTTAATATGTATATTTTTAATATAGTAAAGCAAGCAGCTAAGGTTTTAAGCACAAAAAAAAAGACATACTATGCCCCCTCCTCTGGAGGGGGTATACCCCCGCTCTGCGGGGGAATTAAGAAGGGATTTAAGCGCCTCTAATATTTATTATTAAGCGCAAACGGAGGATCAATAGTAGTGAGTAATATTAGAAATAATATGAATAAAATTTTATCTTAAAATAGTCTCTTTTAGTGATTTAAATTTTAAGTTAAAATATATAACATGAAGTGATCTAGTCTAAATGTTAATTTTTGATTTATATAATTATATCCATATATACTTCTTTGAAAATTATAGGGGGGGCCTTCGGCCCCCATGAGTTTATACCTAATAAAAAAATAATATACTATTGTGTAGTATATTTTTTTTATAAACCGAACCTTCGGTATATTTTCATCTCCCGAAGGGAGATGATTTAATGATACTTCTTTATTAGTATTTTATTTTCTCAAAATTTATAAATGATGTATTTATTTCTATAAATGAGTTAATTATTAAAGGTAAATAAAATAACATTATTCGATCCCCTTAGTAATAAATAATACATACTTTGTATTTTTTTATGGGGTATAATGTTAAATTACTTTAAGATTAAATTTATTAATACTGAAAATATAAAACATAAATAAAGGAATATGATAAAAAACTAATAATAAAAAATTAAGAAACAAAATAGAAATAAACGAAAAATAACTATATATATGAGAAGATAGTTATTATTTATATGGGATAATGATAACCGCCCTCCTTCGGAGGGCGGTTATGATCAACCCTGCGAAGCGGGGGTTAATTATAACTCCCCCCCCCAAAGGGGGGGGGAGTTATGATCATAGGGGGCCTTCGGCCCCCAATAATTATAACTTAAAGGAATTTATTAACATTTAGAGTGCGAGCCGTATGATGGGAAACTATCACGTACGGTTCTGAGGGCAGTTGAGAAGAGATATATAATTCAAATTTCCCCCCCCCCGCAATGCGGGGGGGGTACCGAGTCTATTACTTGGGTTACATATTCTTGTATAATGCTGACCCTACAATTATCAGGACCTAATCCTCAATTTTTAAACGGAAATAATCAATTATTTAATGGTGCGCCGTCTAATTGTAAATGCATCTTATTAGTTTTTATACTAATCGTAATCATTTTGACCTTATATTTAAGTTGCGTAAAGCATATCACTTACCAAGTAGGGGCCAACTCTAATGGGAAAATAGCATGTGATAAAACGGGATTGAAAGAATATTTCGGAGCTAAGTTTCATATGGTTAGGATAACAAACTCCTTACAATGTTGTATCAGGGTATGATTTTCCTCATCTTATTTAGAGATTGTTCTATTACATTTTAGATTTTACATTGAGATCTTTAATGAGTCAAAATTAATAGAGATAGCCATAAAATATGGTAAACAACAGGAGAACCTAAGTGAAATATGGATGCATAACAAGAATTCGGGATTATCTGAAACCTGAAAAGGTTGAGATAACGGAACGTTCGTAGTAATTAGATACCCGGCTATGTCGAGTAATTATTTATATACTAATAATCTAATGAAGGGACGTAGGAATTACAGTACTAAGGAATTTAATCCCTCGGGGTTTTATAAATTAGAACAATTAACATTACAAAACAAAAATTCGAAGGGACATTTATTTTTTATTAATAGAAATTTAATAGATATAATTAAAGATTTAGATATACTTAAAACAGCATATTATATAGTTAAATATCAATATAAAGATAGCAAAGGCGGGCCGATCTATTTCCCCCCGGGGAAAGATCTTTATTTTGATGAGCGCTCTGCTCATCCTATTCCCCTTGATAAATTTTTTATTGATTTATCTAATGATATTGGTACTGGTAAATTTAAATTTAGTTCTATTTATTCTAAACTTAATTCACATACTTTTACTTTAAATAATAATATTCTTAAAGATAAAATAGTAGAACAAACTATTAAAATGATACTTATTGCGATATTTAATCCTAAAGATAGGCATATTTATAATACCCGCCCACCTAAGGTGGGCGGGGATACTTATGATTTTTCTCCTAATAATTCTCATTTAAATATTATTAAATTTATCCGTAATAATTTCTCATCTGTTAATTGATTTATAGTTTCTTCTATATTATCTATTAATGGTGGTCATTATTATAATACTATATCTCATGGTTTTTTAATAAATTTATTAAATAAACGTATTGATGATTCTGCATTTATCAGTTTAATATATAAATATTTAAGAGTTGGTTATTATTTAAATGGTACTTATTTTAAACCTAAAGTAGGTTTATCTCATAATACAATATTAGGTCCTATACTTTCTAATATAGTATTAGATAATATTGATAAATATATTGATAATATATACCCCTTTTCGGGGGATATTAAGAATCATACTTTATTATCTATTACAAATAATAAAAATACATTAATAAATAAAGATTTATCTCAATATAAAAATAAAGATAATAAAAAAAGAAAATCAAAGATTGATTATTTAACTAAAAATATGGGGCCACCGAAGGTGGCCCCATATAATCCCCTACGGGATAATATTAATAATTTATATTATGATACCCAGCCATTCGTTGGGCAGTCTGTTAATTCCCCCGCGAAGCGGGGGTATCCTTCGGAGAGGCATTCTTTTAATGGATTAATATATGTTAGATATGCTAATCAAATATTTATAGGTATTAAAGGTTCTTTACAAAATTGTAAAGATATTAAAGATAATATAAATAAATATTTAAAAACTATAGGTTTATTAATTAGAGATGAAGAAACAGGAATTAAACAATCAACTAAAAATGTAAAATTTTTAGATTATGAAATATCCCTCGCCCATAGGTCGGGGATGAATAATGATATTAAATATCATATATCCGATAATAAAAGATATATAAGTAAATCTTATATTTTAATAAATGCTCCTATTAAAGAGTTAATTAATAAATTAGCGGAAGAGAAAATATGTAAAAAAAATACTGGGGAACCTAAAAGCCTAGGTAGATTAATACATATATCGGATAGTGATATTGTAAAATATTATTTACATATTGCTCAATTAATATTAAGTTATTATAAATTAGCTAATAATTTTAATAAATTAAAATATTGATTATATTATATTTTGTTTTATTCTTGTGTACTTACTTTAGGACGTAAACATAAATTAAATTCTAAAAAAAAAGTAATAAAAAAATATGGTAAAGATCTTAAAATATGAAAAAATAAAAAAGGTTATAATAATCATAATAAAGTTGTTGATGTTTTTTTTAATATGGAAAGTATGCTTTATTTTAATGATAAAAAAAATTATAACTTTAAAATATCATCTTTACATATAAAAAATCCATTATATAAAAATTTACTCAAAAAGTATAATATCGGGCCGTCTTTGACGGCCCCCTATTTTTATAATTCCCCCGCTTCGCGGGGGTATCCCTCTCCTTCGGAGAGGCATTCTTTTGATTGATTAAATAAATCAATAAATAAGATATCTAAAAAAATAAGATAAATGATCCCAGAAATAAATAACTATCTTCTCATAAAGATAGTTATTTATAGGTAATATAAAATATATTTTTATTGTCTTGTTAAGTAATTCTGGCAAGCCGTATGATGGGAAACTATCACGTACGGTTTTGAGAGAACATTTAATAAAATAAAAGGTATTACCTGTTACTCTACTTATAGTAACAGGACATGCGATAGCAATGGTTTTCCTATTTGTTATGCCAGTATTAATAGGTGCTTTTTTACGACGTAGTCGTAGAGTTTTTTATATTTTTTATAGTTTATTTAGTATAAATTTAATGTCCGTATATTTAATACAGATACTTATATGATATTTTTATAAATTTTATATTAAAATATACTCATTGTGTGGTTTAATAATATATGAAAGGAATAAACTTTTTAATATATTATTACATGAAGAGATAAACACAGGAGGGCTATTCAACGAAGTAGTCTTTGAAGGTTGTGTGAAATGGAGAAAAATAAGATGATTGAGAATTTTATTAAGTAAACTATCTCTAGCTTTAGTAAGCCCGCAGCTTAGCTGCGGGCGCATAATTGTCTTAAGTTCAACGAAAGTGAATCTTTATTTTAAAATTGGTCCAGCTATAACCTGATTTCTCAATATATATATCTTTTTATATATAAAACTTTTAGGTGGCCATATTATTGTAAGAAATATAAATAAAAGCATATATTTCAAAACCACAAACAAGGTCAATACCAATACAGAAGAGGACTTAAGAACAATTAAAGATATAGAATACTTAAAATTTATTATATATCTAAAGAAAAACTCTATCAAATGCGGGAACTTCGGAAAGAGTAAATTACCTCCCCGTTACAACGGGGAGATGGTTAATGGGGGGCCTCCCCATCAATTATTGAATGATATTGAGAACACAATAGAAGTACTTTGATTTTTATTAAAGGATACAGTAATTTATTTGAATGATAATATAAATGATATTTTATATTTTGTCTATGACTTATTAAATATATGACTAAAATTTAATAACATTCACGGGGGCAAGATAAGTGAAAAAGCAAATGCTCTAGGTAATGCTAGAGATACTGGAAATTATAGAAATATAATAAGCCAGTCAAATATTGTTCAATTTGGAGAAAAGCTGAATTCACAATGCCTTAGTAAGAATTACAAAATGAATGTACGAAACTATTCTACTGTCAAGGAGGAATTAAAGCTATCTAAAGCTGAAATTAAGAGACACATATTGGTAGATGGTGAAGTTTTAAACTGACCTAACTATAAAATGATTAGTTTTATTGAAAGAGAAGTTTTCAAAGAACAGATGAATTTATGTAATTTAGCTAAAATTTATGGTATTCATAGTCAACAAGTATATAAACAACAATTTATTTTAAGCCAATCTTTATTCTTTAGAATTTTTGCTATTTATAATTTATCAAAATCTCCGGATTCTAAAATTCCAGGTATTGATAAATTAGCTATAACTAATAGTAAAAAAGATTTAGATTTATTTTTAGATTTAGTAAGATGATTAAAAAGTGTTATTAATAATACAAAAAGTTATAAAGTAGAATCTATTAGAAGTATTTTAATTGGTAAAAATAGTAAGCTAATACCTACTTTGAAAGATAGAGCTCTTCAATATTTAATTAATTTAGTTTTAGAGCCCTTAGTTGAATCAACTAGTGATTTACATAGTTATGGTTTTAGACCTAATAGATCACCGAAGAATGCTATAGCCCAATTAAGGCTATATTTAAATTCGTATGATTTAGATAAAGTTAAATTAAATACTAGTAAATTAAATTTAGACAATGACTTATTTAAACATTTAAGTGAAGAAAATTGAATATTTAAAGCTAATATCGATGGTATTTTTGATAACATTAATCAAAAGTGACTATTAAATAATTTATTTTTAGATTCAATGTTGAAAAATTTAGTTAAAGCTTGATTAGAAAGTGGTATAATTGATAAAAATATATTTGAAAAAACTGAGATGGGAATACCTCAAGGTGGTATCATTTCAAATACACTAGCTAATTTTACTATAAATGGTTTAGAAGAAGCTATAAATAAATCTCTTTATTCTAAAAGTAAAGAAAGAAGAATTGTAGTTAAATTAAAAAATGGGACAACAACTTCTATAAGATCTGATTTAGCTTATGTAAGATATGCTAATGAATTTATTATTATAATAAGATCAAAGTATTTATTACAAAAATATGTTAAACCGGTTATTTTAGAATTTTTAGAATTTAGAGGATTAACATTAAAAGAAAAAACAGAATTATTTAAACTTAAGGAAAGCCCGTCCGAAGGACGGGGATACGAATTAGATTTTTTAGGTTATACTTTTAAATATCATAAAAAATGAAAATATAATAAACATATTTTTTATAAATTTTATCCTATGTTAAAGGATGCTAATGGTATTGCTTTATACCCTAATAAATATAAAGTACTTAAGTTTATAGATAAAGTAAAAAAAATATTTAATAAATCTAAAAACTTAGATTCTTATAACTTAATTGTTAAACTAAATCCTATAATTATAAATTGATCTAATTATTATAATTTAGATAATTCATCTCATTATAGAGATACTGTTAAAAATGCTATCTATAATTTAATTTGAAAATGAGCCCATAGAAAACATAGACGTTGAGGTAAAAATTTAATAGCTAATACCTATTTTCTAACTACTCATAATTCTAATGTTGATAATTTTACAAAACAGATTGAATACAAAAAAATTAAAAATGTTAAATGAGTTTTTCATGGTTTCATTAAAAATGATTATACATTAAGTGGTAAATGGCGGCCTAAAAAGCTCAGGAAGTGTATTTATCTTGTTGATCCAGGTAATTGTTCTCAACTTTTATCTACTAAACATTTTATTATTCCTGATAATTTATTACATATACATGCATATCATTCTGATTTCAAAAAAATTAAAGTTATTAATTCTCACTCTAAATTTTAAATATATACATACTTTGTTAAAAAGTTTGTATTTTTTTATATACCTCTTTTTTATGTTTAAGGTATCTATGATTTATTATATATAGATTATATATACTTTATTATTAAAGGAGATAAGAGTAATAAATAAAATAAAGAGTTAATATATACAATATGACAAAGTGAATATCATATAAATATAGCGCGATTAGAAAATAAAAAGTATAATAAAATACATAAGATAAAAACTAATTGTTTACTAGGGTGAGCTGAATACGCGGTGACGTGTACGTTCAGTTCTTTTGGGGGATACAGTTGCGAAACTGTTTTCCATCCATAGTGGTAAAGAAAATATATGTATTTTAAATAAAATATATAAAGAAAATCCCGGCCGTACTTATTTAGGGCATCCTAATTTTTTATCTCATTCTTTTTGTGATATAAATTTTATAGGTCCTTATTTAGCCGGATATATTGAAGGTAAAGGTACTATTTGAATTGGTGATGTTAAAACTTCTCCTTCTATAGATATTATTTTTTCTTCTAAAGATTTACCTTTACTTAATTTTTTGTTTAATTTTTTATTAATTGGTAAAATTAAATTTAATAAAAGTTCTAATTTATATATGTGACATATTAATAAAATAGAAGATATATATAAATTAATAAAATTAACTAATGGATTTTATAGAACACCTAAATATGAATTAATAAATATAATAATTAATAAAATAAAATTAGAAGAGATGCCCGCCGAAGGCGGGTATCATTTAGAAGTTCAACCTTTAGATACATCTAATTTATTATCTAATTCTTGATTAGCTGGTTTAACTGATGCTCAAGGTTTTTTTAATATTACTTTAACTAAAAAAAAGTATTCTTCTTTTGTTAATTTATCTTTTAATTTAAATTTAAAATTTAAATATAATTCTAATAAATTATTAATTGATTATTATAAATCTGGTTTTGCTGGTCTATTAGCTCGTAATATAGGTCATTATTTTAATATTATGATATCTATAGCTAATTTATTTAATTCTAATTTAATTAGTAAAAAAAAAAATAATTATTATTATTATAATATTATTGTTACTAAAATTGATGATTTAAAATTAGTTTTAAATTATTTTAATAATTATAGATTATTATCTTCTAAATATTTAGATTATATAGATATAATTAAAATTATAGATTTATCTAAAGATAAAACAAAAGAAAAAGAAAAATTAATGTTAATAAAAAGAATATGGGGCCGATAAAAAATACAAACTTCAAAGTTTTATTTTCCCGCCCTATATCTAAAACTTATATTTTTATTTTACCTTATTAATAAAAAACATACTTTTCATAGATTTTCTTATATATATTTAAAATAAATATATTGTTGCCGTGGATAGTGTTTTTTTTTAACACTTAATAAAAATTATTTTATTAAATTGTAAAATTATCTATTATTATATTACTATATGCTGGAAAATCCTAAAATTTTATATAATTATATATTACCTACATATTAAATATAAGTAGTTTAATACCTTAAATAAGGATATATTTAAATATATAATTAAAAATTATAATTCTTAAATAAGATAATAAATGAAATATGCCCGCCCTACGGGCGGGTATCTCCATTATATAAGATTTTTATATCTTTAGGAGATTTATTAAAATATATGGATAATCAGCAGGAAACGAAAATAAATTTATATTTATGCTTGTTAAAACAAGGTATAGGATCCTCAGAGACTTTACGTAATACTCCTTATTTAAGGATGAAGATAAAGTCCAATTTATATTGAAAAATATAATTATACCTTCTAATTTTTATCTAAATAGATAAATATGTATATATTTATTAAAAATGAGATATAATAGAAGGAGATTGAACTTCTTTTTACCTATACTTATAGGGGCTGTAGACATGGCATTTGGTGCGGGAAATACCAATATATTATGTATAAAAAAAGTGAATCCAACTATGTCTCTAAGCAACCGTGGGATTCTTAAACAATTAGGAGTTGTATATGTTGACCTGCTTAACCATGTCGATATTAATATAAATAAAAGCCATACCAAAGGGCTAGTAAAAGCTTGAAGCTTACTAAATAAGTATATTAATAGGAAATTAAATATAAAAAATACAAATGTTTTTATATGGGTCATATTTCCAAAAATTATAGCAGCGGAGTATACAAGAACTATTGTAAATAAAGATAAATTTAAAGGAATTAAAACCTATCTAAAATTTAGGTGGGTTAATTTTATCTTTATGGAGCATATATATTTGGATATTTTCTTCTTATTTATTAATATAAATAAGTACGATGGTTTTAATAAAACCATGATAAATTATAAACATTATACTTATAAAAATATAAGAGCTTGTAGAAACTATTCGACTATAACTTATGATAAATTAAAATCTATGAGTAATTCAAAAATAGATAGAGAAGCATTAGCTAAAATAAATTTAGTTTTAGATAAGTTAGATAAGAATTGTGGAGAGTTGGAAGCTACCTTACTTCCTATGATAAATAAATCTATTAAAAATAATTCTTGACCTACTTTAGATAATTTTATATATATAGGTATTAATAATTATTATCAGTTAAAAAAATTACAATTAGGTTTAATTTCTTCTACTTTATTTAATCCTTATTTTAATACTACTATTAATTTAAATGATAATATTTATTTTAAGGATGTTGTTATGGGGCCTAAAGCCCCTTATTTATCTTCTAATAATTCCCCCGCGAAGCGGGGGTCTCCTTCGGAGAGGCATTCTTTTACTTCTTTTAATTTAATTAGTCCTTATATCTCTAAAAATTTACCTTTGAATAAATTTAACCATGATAATTGATCTATTATTTATAATATTGTTTTAAATTGTTTTGAATCTTTAATATTAAAAATATTAACAATTGATAAAATATTTAAATTAGAGAGTTCAAAAGTTGAAGGTATAGATAATAAGGCGTTTAAAAGTAATTTAAAAGAATTAAATAATGAGAAAGATGTTTTAAATTTTTTAGAAAAAGAAATAAGATTTTTAAGAAAAGAAATAAATTTACAAAAAGATAAAACATATCAAGCTAAAATTAGGAAAATAAATATGAATAAAGAATTATCAAAGAGAGAAAAATATAAAGTATGATTAAATAGTAAATCAGGTAAATTATATATAAAAGATACAAAATTAAGATTATTAAAAATAAAAGAAAATCCTATAAATTATTATAATGATTTAAAAGATAAAGCTATATTAAATAATAATAAATTAAAATGATATCTTTTAGATGAATTAAAATATTTTAAATTATTAAAATATAAATCTGATCCTATTTTAAGTATTAATTTACCTAAATCTAATGGTAAACTTATACCTTTAAGTATTCCTACTTTAAAAGATAGAACTGTTCAATTATTTTTTAATATTATTATTGAATCTTATTTAGAAGTTATTGGTGATAAATATTCTTTTGGTTTTAGACCTGGTAGAAATGCTCATCAAGCTATATCTACTATTTATAATCATTTATCTTATAAGGTAAATAATAAAATATCCCCCGCGAAGCGGGGGTATCCCTCTCCTTCGGAGAGGCATTCTTTTATTCATAATATTAAATTTCATAATACATTTGATAATATTTCTCATGAATGATTATTAAAAAATACACCTTTACCTAATAAATATTATAATTTATTTTATAATTTATTAAAAACACCAATTTTAATAAAATCTAGTAATAATAAATATATTACAGAATTTAAAAATAAAGGTTTACCTTCAAATAATTTAATATCTCCAGTACTTTTAAATTGAACTTTAGATGGTTTGAATGATTATTTAATAAATACTATAGATAATAAATCAGGCCCATTATTATTTTCCTCCGAAGGGCGAGATAAATGATTCCCACCTGAAGGTGATTATATACTCGATGGAGCAGATAAGAAATTATCTAGGGGATGTATTAAATCCCCTAACCGAGATAATTTCTTATCTATTTATAGATATGTTGATGATATTTTAATTATCAGTAAAAATAATAATATAAAATCTAATTTATTACTAGAGTTAGTAAACAAATTTTTTAATGATAGAGGTTTAAATATAAATTATGAAGAAACAAAATATATAGAATTTACATTATGTAAAGATAAAAAAAGTAAAAAGTTTGATTTTTTAGGTTGAACATTCCATTTATTAAATCCTTATTTTAAATTAAATGATAATATAAACTTTAAGGTTGACAATTGATTAACTAAATCTAATAATAAATATATATATATATATCCTTCTAAAAATAGTACTAAAAGTTTTAGAAATTCTATTAAAAATATTACAAGTATTAATAATACTTATAAATCTGATTATTTAATTTTAAAATCTTTAAGTTTAATTATTTATGAATGAGCTTATTATTTTTCCCCTGGTGGTGATGTTAAATATTTAGGTAGAAATTTAGATATATATATTAAAAAATGTTTAAAACGTTGAATATTTAAAAAATATTCTCGAGCTTTCTTTCTTAATTTTAAACGTTTATTTATGGAAGTTAATCCTAAATTAAATACTTATGTTTTTAAAAAATCTCCTGGGATTAATTTAATATATATTCCTCAATTGAGTAATTTATTAATCCCTCATTCTTTTATTGATTTAAAACCTAATAAATTATTAATTAATAATAGTTTTTTTATTAATTCTTTACCTTTTATTGAAAATAATAAATATTTAAATAATATAAGAAATAATATCAAATTTCCTAATTTATATACCTCACGTAGAAATCATAAATTTACATCTTTTAATTTAAAATTATATAAAGATATAAATACAGGAGAAAGCCGGCCGTAGGCCGGTATACCTTAGCTAGGCCCATTTATATGTCTGCTTTGCAAAATTGTAAATAATATAAAAAAGTAATAACTGAATAGTTTATAGTTTATAAAATCATAATTATATGATTTACTTATATAAAACCAATAAGTGTAAATTTATATAAGTATTTATCAAAGAGCTCAGTGCGTTGAGAAACGCTTGCTGAGATCTGTCCCGGGGCTTAATTAACTTATAATAAATAAATAAGTAATTAACCGTCTATGGGAAGCAAGATTGAATAACATTAGTTTTTGATGTCTACCACCTGCATTAGTGTGTATTATCGCATCTGTTTTAATTGAGCAAGGTGCTGGATGTGGATGAACGGTTAAACTTAAGCCGTTTTAAATATCATTTATTGCGTGAAAAACCTTATTTCTATACTTTTTTGTTAAATCTTCTATGCCTTGGCATTTTATTAACTATAGAAATGATTTATAAAATACTCATAACTTATCCCGGCGAAGCCGGTATATAATCTTACACATGATTTTAGAGTAATAATTTTTATATTAGGTTTATACGCTTACATATTTATATATTAAATTTTATTATATATTTATGTTTCAGAGACTACAAATGATAATATATATTATTATTTCTGAAAAAAATATATTTTATTGGGGGCCTTCGGCCCCCAATTAATCATGGGGGGCCTTCGGCCCCCCCATAATTTGATTATATTTTTTATATGGGGATAATATTATTATAAAGTATAGTCCGAACAATATAGTAATATATTGAATTTATTATTGTATATCCTGTCATTCCAATAAAAAAAACATAGTATGTTTTTTTATGGGCATATTAATTATATGTTATATATTAAGATAAAATTTAGATTCCAAATTACTGGAATAAATGATGATTTTTAATCACAAAAAAAATTATATGGGGCCCCCTATTAATTATGGGGCGTAAGCCCCCATATTTATATCCTTAAGGATAAATCATCTCCCGAAGGGAGAACATTTAACATATCTATTATTTGTCTTAGTAATTAATATAATATATGACATTAAAAAATTATGTAATTATTAATTTAACAAGGATAAAAATAAAAAAATAACAAAATTGTTACCCTCCATTAGCATCAATAAATGCACACTCAGGTCCATCAGTGGACATGGCTATTTTCGCCTTACATTTAACTAGTATTTCTAGTTTATTAGGTGCAATAAATTTCATAGTAACATTTTTAAATATGCGTACTATAGGATTACATATGGTAAATGCACCATTATTTGTTTGAGCAAGTGCGCCGTCTAGGGTATATTTTGTTTTAAATTACTTAGTGGGTAATTTTATACATTTTTGAGAGATTTATATAAATCTATGTATATCTCATATAACTGCCTATATAAAACCTAATAAGATTATATATGGTATAGCAGGTTATAAAAGTAATAGAACTAAAGTATCATGACTTTTAAGAACTATTGCTAGAGAAGTTGATCATGTTGAAGTTAATGAATTTGATACTTATTTAAGAGATAAAACAAGCTTATTAGTAATTCATGATATAATTATACTAATATATCTTAAAGCTAAATTTCAAGTTGCTCAAAAATTTAGTTCTCAAATTAAGATACTTATATTGAAATTTCAATACCTTATTAGGGATAAGCAAACAACTAAAATCAACAACACTTTAAAAGAACAAAATATACAAATTCGGGAAATAAACGTTAATGATAATTTTTTATCAAACGTATTCGGAGGTGTTGTAGTAGGGAGTAATAATAGAAATATTATGAATAGATCCAAGCTCTTCGAGCATGGTTTAAAATCTTACCCAAAGAACACTAGTGTTAACATTAATTTAGTTAAAATGTATAGTACTGTTAATACAAAAAGTTTATTTATAAATATAAATAATCGTAAAGACTTAACTGACATTCTTATTTACAAAATTAAATCTTATAAATCTTATGATAATAAATATCATAATTTAAATGATATTTTAAAAGATCCCTATTTTTGAATTAGTGTTTATAATACTATTAATTTCAATTCTTATTTACCTCCTCTTTTAGGTAAAAATAATACTTTATATCAAATATTAAATACTCAAAAAAATAAAATTTCCCATAATTATAACCCCCAAGGGGGATCTGATCATCCCGCGAAGCGGGATAATTATATTTCCAAGAGGGATATGATAAACCCCCGCTTTGCGGGGGGTAATTATATTTTGCCCACCAAAGGTGATAAATTTACTTTTTTATATTTTGATAATTTATCTAAAAATTTATTTAATGGTAATTATAAGCCAAAATCTATTAATAATAATAAAATAAAATTTAATCACCCTAATGATGAATTAATTTATTTTACAGATATTTTAATTCAAATTGGTATTACTTATATTTTAGATATTATTTGAAATTATGATTCTTTAAATCATAAAAAAAAACAAATAAATCATAATATATTGGGGGCCGAAGGCCCCCTATTAAACAACCCCCCCCGAAGGGATAATTTACCCAAGCATAAGTCAAAATTTATGACTTTAAAAGATATTTGACTTCATGGTACTAAATTTAATTGAGTGATACATTGTGATATTAATAAATATTTTCAACTTATATCACATACTAAATTAATTAATATACTTAATACTAAAATTGGGGATCCTAGTTTTATTAGTTTAATATATAAATTAATTAGAGTACGTAATTTAAATTTACATGGGGATAAATTAGGAATAAAAAATTTAAAAGAAGGTATTATACCTGAAATTTTACTTAGTCCTATTTTATATGATATAATATTAAAAGAAATAGATAAATTTATAATGCAAAGGTTGGATATAACTCCTCAAAACGGGAAAATTAAATTAGATACCTCTCAAAAGGAAGGCTATATTTCCTCAACTTATAAATATATTAGATATAATAAAGAATTTATTATATTAATTATAGGTAGTTATAAAGATAGTATAAAAATAAAAAATATAATTAATAAATTTTGAAATGAGGAAAAATGAAATAAAGATTTAAAAGAAGATATATGTAGTATTACAAATCTAAGAAAAGAGTTTAAATTTGTAGGATTTAATATAAAGAAAAAAGAGATAAAAGGGTCTGTATCTGGGCCCTTATCTAAAAATTATAAAATGTTAATTAATGCACCTATAGATAATATGTTAAATTCTTTAAAAATAGCAGGAGTAATTAAAAGAAAAAAAGATAGTAGTTATATACCTCAAGGTATAGGTTTTTTAACCGTAAAAACTCATAATGAAATTTTAGAATTTTATAATAATAAAATTAATAAAATAATAAATGAATATAGTTATGCAAGTAATTATAAAAAATTATCTATGTTATTTTGATATTTAAAAGCTTCATGCGCTTTAACATTAAGTCGTAAACATAAATTACATTCTATAGCTAAATCATTTAAAAAATGAGGTAGAAATTTAACAGATCCTGAAACAGGTAATTATATAAAAATACCAAAAAAAAATAGGGAGATAAAAATATCAAAAAAAAAGTAAGAAGTTAACAGTGAAAGCCGTATGATGGGAAACTATCACGTACGGTTTGGAGAGCAGTTCTAATAAGGTCTTATTACTTATTTTTAAGATTGCATACGGCTGACTCTACTATTCTTCACAGCTATATTATTATTATTTTCATTACCTGTATTAACAGCTGGAATAACTTTATTGTTAATGGACAGAAACTTTAATACTGGTTTCTATGAAGTAGCAGCAGGAGGAGATCCAATTTTATACGTGCGCATTCACAAAAGTGTGTCAGGTTTCGTTATTGTGTATATAATAGGCCTAATTGATATTTGTATCAATGCTTTTAAAGGTGATTTAACTAATAAAAAACCTTTAAAAAGTAAGTCTCAGTCACAAAGACAGTCCTTTGTCTATGGATTTCATTTTGTTGACCTTCTTAAAATATGGCTAACATTTATTAAAAATGTTATAAGGAACAATCTTATTACTTCGGGTATAGTTAGTAATAATACACAATTGATTGTTAGATTGAATAAAAATAGGAGCGGAGAAATAATCCAAATGACAACGGTATTTTTAAATATATATCCACTAAAAAAATGTGGAAAATACTGACTCCTTAAAGAGAAAGCTAATAGCTTGGACAACACACAAAATACATGGATGGATATAATTTTACAGATAATAATTAGTTTAAAATCAGTTATTAATAAATTAAGATTCGAAACTTATAAAAAAAAAATACAAAATATGAATATAAGAATGAGAATATATAAGGGGTATATGTTATATACTGCCCACCTTTGGTGGGCTATTAAATATAACTATCTTTATGAGAAAATAGTTATTTTTTATGCATATATCTTTTCATTATTTATTAATAAGAAAAAATTATATCAGACCGTTTGGCAACAAACGGCTAGTAAATTTATTAATACTATTTATGCCATATGGCTTAAAGAACATTTTATATGTTTTTTATTTTTAAAAATATACCCAAAGGGTATAATAAGGCATATTAAATTTAAAGAATATATACCCAAAAGGTATAATCAATATTTAAATAATAGTTTTATTAAAAATGGCTATCATAAAAATATTCGGCAAATTGCCGGGTTACCTTATCAAGGTATGATAATTTATAGACGTAATTTACAAACTATTAATAATCAATTTATTAATATGGAAAAAAATTATTGAAAATTGGAGAAAGATTTATCTCTAGCCATTTTACAAGAATTAAAATATCAAAATAAATTACCATTAAACGAAAAAACATGACTTATGGATTCTCGTTTTGTAAATGGAATTGATTTACATGCTAAATTTATTTATGGTATACCTAAATTGATTAGGTTAAGACAATTCTTGACATCGATATATATATCCTTACAAATATATCAAGATATAAATAAACCTAATTATTCGGCCCGCCAATGCGATATTTCCCCGGCGAAGCCGGGTAATTATTCTTCATTTGATTTATTTAGTTTATCTAATTCTCAAAAAGCGCATAAAGATTTTTCTATATTATCTGATATTAATAAATTTTATAATGATTTAGTTTCTTTAAATTTTATATTAAATAATAAGGAAAATATAAAATCATATAAATTTGAAGAAAAATATAGACAAAAAATAGAAGATTCTAAATTTTGAATAGAAGCATTTAATATTACTAATATTGATAATAATTTTAATTCTTTAGTAACTAAAATTTATGCTATTGAAGAAACTTTAAAATCTAATGATATATATTATTCAGGATATGATAATAAAAAAATATGAAAAAAAATAAAAATAAAAGAGAATAAAAAATCAGAAATAATAGAAAAAATATTAAAACAACATCCAATGAAAGAGATAATAAATTTAGAAAAAGGGAATATAAATTTAGCTAAACAAAGAAAAGGGAAATTAACAACTATAAGTGAAATAAAAAGATATTTATTAAAGAATCATGAAGTAGGTAAATTAATAACGAGATTAGCGTTAAAAGAATATAATTTAATGAAAAAAAATCCAAAAGAATATATAAATAATTATAATTTTTTAGTTAAAATTAAAAATAATCAAATAAAATTTGATTTATTAAATAATTCAAAATATAATAAATTAATAAATTATAAATCTGAAGTAGTTTTAAGAGTTAATATACCTAAACCTGCCAATAGTGGGTATAGTTCTATTGATATCCCTACTTTAAATAATAGATTTATTCAAAATTTTATCTTAATTATTTTACAACCTTATCTTGAACCTTGTGGTGATTTAGATTCTTGAGGTTTTAGACTTGGTAGAGGTTCTCATCATGCTATCTCTCAATTATCTTATTTATTAAATTGAAAAAATAATACTCAATCTCATAAATTTACTCATAAGCATACTAATTCTATTTTATTTGATATTAATTCAGATTTAAATTTATCTTCTTATTATGATCTTTTTCCTAATAATATAGAAACATCTTATGATAATTCTTTAAAGTCTAAAATTATAAATAATCCAAAATTTAAATTATTCGATTTTAAGTATGATAAAATTTCTCTTATAGAAAATAAAACTTTTAACGATAAAACAAAATATGTATTAAATACTGAAATTAAAGATATAAATAATATTTCACATAAATGGTTAATAGAAAATGTGCCATTTCCCAAAAAATATATAAATTTATTAAAAAATACTCTTAAAACGACAATAATAGAAAAAGATGAAAAACAAAATGAGATAAATAATTTAAATTATATAACTAATTATTTATGATTAAATTGAGATAATAGTATAGACATAAAATTGTTAAAACCAAAAGTTAAAACAATTATATTATCTAAAAATAAAATAAAAGGAGTACCACAAGGAGGAATAATTACACCAATGTTAATTAATTGAAGTTTAGATGGTTTAAATTTAGCTACAACTAAAAAAAATAATAGACATAGCCCGCCCGAAGGGCGGGTTATAAGATATTTTGATAATTTTATTTTTATTAGTTATCTTACTGAAGGACCTATTTTTGCTAAAACAAGTATTAATAATTTTTTAAATTTAAGAGGTTTAGAATTAAATCCTGATAAAACTAATATTATAAAATGAAGTATGGGTGCTAAATTAGATTTTATTGGATGAACTTTTCATTTATTAGTTCCTAATAAAATTAATTGATTGACAAATTTACCTAAATCTATTTCTACTAAACTTACTGATAGAACTAATTTATATATTTATCCTTCTAAATATAGTATTAAAAAATTTAAAAATTATATTAAATTTATTTCTAGTTTATCTTTTAGTAAATTAACTCCTATTCAATTTATTAATTTAATTAATCCTATTATTTATTCTTGAATTCTTTATTTTAATCCTTCTCATTATGGTTTAAATAAATATTTAGATAGTTATATATATAATAGAGTTATGAAATGAATATATAAAAAATATAAAAAATCATATCCTTTAATGTGTAAAAAATTACTTACACATAAATTGAATACAGAAGATAAATTAAAATGAAATACTATGACAGTAAAAAAAAATGATAAAAAAATATCAATATTAAAATTAACAGATAATCCGCCCATAGGGCGGTATAATTCTTTATCTCCTTTTGATTTTTCCCCTTCTTCTTTATTTAATTTCTCTTATTTATTTATTTATATAGTTCCTTATTTTTATTGAACTTTTTTAATTAATAAAAATTTTAATCATTTATTTCCTATTAAGCAATTTAATGCTAATTATTATTTTATTTCTCATTATCAAAATTATGCCAACTTTAAGCATACTAATATTGATGATTCTTTTTATATAAATGATAAATATCCTTGTTTACATAATATTAATCATAGCTCTGATAAATTTAAAATTTAAAAAATTCCAGATATATATACTTTTTTTTGTATATATTTTATGGTTCATTAATTTAATACCCCCGCTAAAAAAAACTATCATAAAGATTGTTTTTTTATAAGCATTATTAATTTAAAATTGTTTTTTAATTGCATAAATTTTACTTAAGATAATATAGATAAATATTATCAAATATGCGTACTTATGGGTTAAATTAAAATGTGGTTATATTAATGATTATATATAAGGGATATAAATCGAGAATAATTATTCAGAAAATATAAAACTGAGTATTTTACTAGAGGAACGTAGTGCTATGAAAGTAGCATGCTATGATCTGTGCCGGGGGCTATCATTTGAAATAATGATAGATTTCTCTATGGCGATCAACATTTATTCTATAAACAAAAATATATATTTATTTATTTCATATACATCTTATGAGTATATTTGATATCAAAATTTCAGAAAAAAATACATATAGACATAGTTTCTTTTTTTTTATTATTTGGAACGGGCATTAAACCCTTTATATTATCAATTTTAAAAAGTATATATTTAAAAATATATACATATATAAATTTATATATTATATGTTTAATTAGTTATAAAAAAAATGTGAGTAAATTTTATCATGATAATTATTATTCTTTATCTAATAGATCTGACTTAGTTTATAAAGAATCAAGAATTAACAAATTGGATAATAATATAAATAATTATAAATACAAAGATTTTGATTTTACTTTATTTTATAAGGAATTTAAATTAAGATTTCCAAATAAATCTGCACCATCTATAGAATATTTAACATGATTTATAGGTTTCTTTGAAGGTAATGGTTCTTTTATAAATGCTAATAGAGGAGATTTATCTTTAGGTATTAGTCAATCATTTAAAGATATATATATATTAAATAATATAAAAAATACATTAAATATTGGTTCTATAATATTAGAATCTAAAAAAAATAAAGAATATAGATGAATAATAAAAAATAAAAAAGATATATATCTTATAATTTTATTATTTAATGGTAATTTAGTTTTACCATTAAAATCAACTAAATTCAATATGTTTTTAGCTAATTTTAATTATAAATTAATAAAAAATAATGAATCATTTATATCATTTGATCAAAGATTAATATTACCTAAATTATCTGATGCTTGAATTCTAGGTTTTACTGATGCAGTTGGTTCTTTTACTATTTCTTTATATAAAAATAGTAATGCTAATCGTATTTGTTATAATTTAACTTTAAAACATCTTATAAATAAATATATATTAGAACATATATTATTTTTATTTAATTCAGCTGAAAATCAGCATTTTTATAAATTAGATAAATCATTAGGTAACATTTCTCTTAATACTAAGAATAATAATTTAGAATTAAATATTAAAGGATTAAAAAATGTATTTAATATTTTATTTTATTTTGATTCATTTAATTCTGATAAAATTACATTTCCTTTTGGCAAATATAATTATAATAAATTTAAAGAACAATTAATTATGATAAAAGAAGATAAACATTTAAATAATAATGAACGTATCTAATTTTAAATTTATTCCTTTAGGTTGAAATTACCCCCCCTTTCGGGTTATATATGCCGCCCATCGAAATAATAAAAAAAAATATACAAACTTTGTTATTTTTTTTCTTTACTTTATCAAAAGAAATAAATAAATAATAACCAATTTGGAATAAAGGAAAAGGTTTAACTTAAGTTATTAGAGATTTTTAAGCAAATGTTGGTTTTTATATGTAAGACTTAATATATCGAATATATATTGTATATATACCTTATTCCTAGTTATTATGACATATTTATTTTTTAGAATGAAACTATTAACAGGAATAAAAATAAATTATAATAGCAACATTAGTGGAACGGTCAAAATATCCTAAATAATAGACCGTCAATTAGTTAATTAATTGCTACAGACTGCATCACTAATGGATGAGGATTAATATTTATATATATATTAATACTTGTTTAATGTACAGTCGGAGTCTCAAATTTTTGATCTAATCAAAATTTGGTTGTAAATTTATTACAAGGTTATAATATAAAAGGTGAAAAATATATTATAATTAAGATTTGGATTCTTTGGTCTTTATTAAATTTGGCCTATTAGATATAAAAATATCAATTTATATTTCGCTATATGCTGAAAAATCTATATATATTTTACTAAATTTCCCGCCTCCGGCGGGCATATTAAATATATAACAACAATATTAATTACTAATATTATAAGTCAATTTTATTATATTACCAATTTAGTAAAAATATTAATATTTGGAGACAATCAGCTGATAACCAAAAATAGATTTAATAATGGTATACGTTATAAATCTTATTTAGTAGGAATCTCAGAGACTATACGCGAAAATTTTAATTTAAATAATAATATTTTTAATTCAAAATTTAATCATGTTTGGTGGTAATATTTACTATTATCAATCACAAAATGGATATTATAAATGAAGTATTCAAAATAAAAATGACATATGGAAATTTTATAAATAGCTATGTTAAATATAATAGTTAAAGAACTACTAAATTTAATAGATTAATGCTATGTAAAACATATTTTACTCTATCTAAAGTAAAAGCTTATAGATAAGATAAAATATCCACATTATATAAATCTAGATTATCATTTGAGAAAAAATGAAACAATAATATTATTTCATAAAAAAAGATATAGTCCACTTTATTTATAATACCCGGTTAAGGGAATTCTAAATAAACTGCATCCAGAGGTATATGTATGCCTCTTAATATTGCTATATGCTGAAAATAACTCTAATTCTAGAAAACAGAAAATATATAAATACCATAAAAATATATATGAAAAATATATAAAAGGAATAGTAAAAATGTTATATATATGAGTTAATCAGCAAGAAATAAAAATAAAATTTAAATCTTCAGAGACTATAAGCAATAATATTTTAAACTGATGAAAAAAGAAGGAAGATAAAGTATGGGCCGGGGGCCCATTATGTTTAAGCTTTCATTATTTATTTTATTTATGTTTTCTTTCCCACCCAATCGGCGGGCATAGATTTATATCTCATAATAATTCTAATCATTTATCTTTAAATATACAAAATAAAACAATATCTGAACATGTACCTAATAAATATAGACCTAATAATAATGAACAATTAGGTTATTATTTAGCTGGATTAATAGATGGTAATAGTTATTTTGATAACAAAGGTAATTTAATAATTAATTTACATTCAAAAGATATATCAGCTGCTTATTGATTAAAAAAACAAATAGGTTATGGTAAAGTTAAAAATATAAATGAAAATATACAATCACCATATAAAAAAGGTACTAATTTTATAATTTCTCATACTAAAGGTTTATTATTTATCTTAGAATTAATTAATTATAAATTAAAAACTTTAGATAAATATAATCAAATTATGAATAATTTAATAAATAATCCTAAACAAGAATGCGGTATTTTATTTTTAAATAAACATGGTGTATCTTTTCATTATGATAATGATAATTCTTCTATTGATTTAAATATGAAATTTAATAACCATTGATTATGTGGTTTTATTGATTCAACTGGTTCTTTTAATATAGATATACATAATATTTATAAAGATAGAAATTATGATGATATTATTGATTTTTCTTTAAATTTCATATTAATACATGAAAATTTAGAATTATTAAATAAAATTAATAAATATATATATCCTTTAGATAAATCATATATTATAATAAAAGAAAATGAAAATAGATATAAATATATAACTAAATCATTTGATAAATTTAAATTTGTAATTAATTATATTAATAAATATCCTTTAGTATCATATAAATATTTAAATTATATATTAATAAGAAAAATATATATACTGAAGCAGAATAAGATAAAATTAACAAAAGAAGATATAAATAAAATAAAGAAAACAACAATAAAATTAATAACATTAGATAAAGAAGAATAAAATATAAGAAATAGTCCAAAATAAAGATACATAATGATAATACCAGGTTTTGGAATAATATCACATATCGTATCTACATACAGTAAGAAACCTATATTCGGAGAAATTGGAATGTTATATGCGTGCGCCTTACCGCTTTTATTTATTTCCTTTTGTAAGTGGAGTACTTATTGAGGAATAGCTAAGCAAATCTGATTATTCAGGTATTTATTTTTATTAAATACAGCAAGCTTTATCTGTTGAAGAAGATATCTGTTGACTTTCTTAACACATCCATTAAAAATTTTTAGGTCCGAAAAGAGTGCTAGTCTTAGTCGGAAATCTCTACCAAAAATTAAAATATATATAAAAAATATAGGAACGAAGGACTCTCAGCAACAGATAGAATTTACAAATAGTAAATTCAATAAAGAAAAAAACATAAATATAAAATATATAACCTTAAAAAAAATAATATACAAATTAATAAATCATAGGCCCATAAAGAAATACAAAGTTTGTATTTTTATATATTTAGGCTGAACGATATTATGAAAATATTTATGAAGCGTAAATAAAAGTGAGGGAGGAATTTATGGAAATAAAAATAAAGGTTCAAAATACCCTTATTTCTATAAATTAGATTCTATTAATAATAGAATGTCAAAAAACCTACTAAACTTAGGATTAAAAATAAATTTAATAACTCATAGAGTTTATTCAACAAAAACTTCAAAAGGTTTTAAAATAAATACCTCAGAATTATATATGAATAAAGGAGAGTTGGAACAATTATTAGTTCCCCAAGCTATTAAAAGTCTTAAAAATAAAGAATGACCTACTTTTCAAGTAGATTTTAAAAATAAATTAAATTTATATATTAATTTAAATAATTATTTATTAGCAAAAAAAACTATAAATCAATTTACTTTAAATATACAAGATTCGCGTCCTGAAAATATAAAATATAAAATAGATAGAAATAAAATAAAAGATAAAGAATTATGAGAACCTATACTATTAGAAGCTAAGTTAAATTTAGAATCTATACTATATAAAATTCATTCTGTCGATTTATTAATGGAAAGAGATGATGCATATATAGGAGGTATTGATTCTAAAAGCTTATGTCGACTAGATAGGCTCGGTAATGGTTTAATTTTAGATAGAAATAGTGCTCTTTTAATTCTTAAAGATATTATATCTAAAGCTAAATTAATATTATCTATAGCTAAAGGTAAAACTGATCAAGCTATAAATAGAAAAGGAAAAGATAATTTAAATTATAGAGAAAATTATAAAAGATGGTTAAAATCATCTTTAGGTAAATTTAAAGTATTAGAAAGTAGAAATATTTTGAAATCTATTAAATTTGATCCTGTTAATTATCTTAATAATTTAAGAAATTTAGAAATTAAAAATAATAATAATTTAAGATTCGAAATATTAAAAACTTTAAAAAATTTAAAACTTAAAAATTATAAATCTGATTTAATTTTAAGAAAAAATAAACATATTAATTTTCCTATTAATGGTGATTCTTTATCTAAAGATTTAGGTGAAATTAAACCTATTAATATTTATACTTTAAAAGATAAAGGTATTCAATCGTTACTTAAATTAGTTATGGAACCTTATATGGAACCATTAGGTGATTTAGATTCTTGAGGTTTTAGACCTGGTCGTAATTCTTTTCAAGCTATTTGTCAATTATATAATCGTTTATATTTACAGAAATATAAAGATAAAATTAAAGAAACTAATAATTTGAATTATTGAATATTAAATTGTTCAATAAATAATTGGTATGATAATATTAGTCATAATTGATTAATAAATAATATACCAATGCCAAAAGATTATGAATATTTATTAAAAAGAATATTAAAAACAACAATAATAGAAAAAGCAGAGGAAAATATAAAAATTATAACAAAAATAGAGGATAAAGGAATACCACAAGAAGGAATAATAACTCCAATACTTATGAATTGAACATTAGATGGTTTAGAAAATATAATAGATAATTCTTTAATAAATAAAAAAGTATGCCCAGAAATATTAAATAACCCAAAGATGGGCGGGGATACTCATTATTTAAATCTACATCCTAATATGCATATTCCTTATAATTCTAATTTAACTATTAATTCATATTTAACTCGTTTTTCTGATAAATTTATTGTTATATCTTCTTCAAAAGAATCATTAGATAATATATTAATTAATATTAAACAAAATTTAAAAATTAAAGGTTTAGAATTAGATAAAATAAGTAAACCCTATGCTGGGTTAAAATGAAATATGGGTAAAAAATTTAATTTCTTAGGTTGAACATTTCATAATATTAATCCAACTAAAGTTAACTGAATAATAGAAGCAAGGAAAAAGGAACTAAGAAATATATCGGTTTACCCTGAGGGTCATTTATCTATGATAAACCCCACTAAAGGTAAAATTTATGATTGAAAAGGTACTTATCTATATCCTTCTAATGAATCGACTGCTTTATTTAGAAAAAATATAAAAAAAATTACTTCTTTATCTAATACTAGATTCGATGATGTTTATATTTTTAAAAAGTTAAATTTATTTATTTTAAATTGATCTAATTATTTTTCTCTTGGTCCTAAACAATATCATATTCGACATCATTTAGATTGATATGTTTTTAAAAGATTTTGTAAATTTTTAAGAAAAAAATATAACAAAAATTATCCTTTATATTTTGCTAAATATTGTCAAAATTTAGATGGTTCTTTAAAAAAAAACATATCTTATATATTTAATGTTAATAATATTGATTCAGTACCAGGTTTTTCCCAATTAAATTTATCTATTTATAAATTAGAAAATTTATATACACATAAAAATTTAGATATACTTATCTCCAAAGGAGAATATATAAATACTAAAATTAGATATACTTCTTATTATTTAAATTATAAACCTTATAAATTTAAAACAATACCGCTATTATCTAAAAAAAATAAAAATTAAGTTTATACTGCTTCCTATGGGTGAGCATTTATTTTTAAAATTCTTTAAAAGGTCAATAATACTTTATTTATTTTGCTAGTAGGTTTTGGCAAAGAGCTGTATGCATCGAGAGGTGCATGTACAAATCTGTGAGGGGGAACAACCGGTAAAAAGGTTTGTTCGTCTATCTCAATAATGGGATCAATCGGATTCTTAGGTTTCTTAGTTTGAAGTCAATCTTGGCTTTCCTTATTCGTAAGTTTAAGGTAATAAACACCACTGTTAGCTGAAAATGTTACTTTTTATTTAATACTTTTTATAGTTATAATTTAAATAAATATACGAATCAGCTGGAAACTTTAATCGAAAATAAAAGGTTCCTCAGAGACTATTCGTGGTGATACTTATATCCCTACTTAATTTAATAAAAAAAACATACTTAGTCTATTTTTTGTATCATGTTATTTTTTCATTAGTTTTATCTTGATTAACGTATCGATATTCTATTTGTTTAAATAATATTTACATCATCAAAAATAAAATATACCTAGTAGGGAATAAATAATAAATCTTTAAATACATAAATTTAAAATTTAGATTTATTTAAAATATAAGTATAAGATATAGTCCAGAAGTATGATATATAAAATAAAAGTCAAAGTATAAAAAATTTTATAGATAAAATAACAAAAAAAATACTTAGCACCATATGTATGTAGTAGGATTAGATATAGATACAAGAGCATATTTCACATCGGCTACGTGCGCCATTTCATTGTTAAACTTAATGTGTAAAAAATTACACCTTCAAATATTTTCCAAATATAAAATAAATAATCAAAACGAGATAAAAAAAAACAAATATCTAAATAAGGAAAATTATTATTTATTAGAAGGGCAGAGAAGAATAGATAAATCAGAAAGCTTACCAATAAAAAGCAAAATTGATAATAATAAAGAATTAATATGTAATAATTTTATTTTTAAATCTTTTACATTTAAATTAAAAAAAGGTATTATTTCTTCTAATTATAAAAAATCTTTAATTTTAAATACTTATCATAAAAGTATTTTAATTGGTTTATTATTATCTAATGGTTGAATTAAAATTTATAAATATAGAAACCCATCTTTCGGTTTTAAACAATCGACTCAAAATTTTATATATTTATGATGAATTTTTTGTGAAATTTCTTATATATGTCCTAATATACCTTATATTACTAAAAATATAAAAAAAGTAAAATCACATACCGGCCGTAGGCCGGCATTAAATTATAATTTTAAAGAAACACAAAGAATAAATAATATGGATACCAAGCTTTCTTATTTTATTTATAATATACAATTTATAACTCGTAATTTAACTATTTTAAATGAAATTAAAAATATTATATATGTAGATAATAAAAAAACTATTAAATTAGAATTATTAGATCATATAAATTATGTAGTATTAGCACATTTAATTATGTGCAATAGTTATAGACGTAATAATGGTTTAGTTTTATGTACTGATAATTTTAATATTTATGATAATATTTTATTAAATAATATTCTTTATATAAAATTTGGTATTAATACTAAATTAATATTTTATAAATATAAATATAGAATTTTTATAAGTAATAAAGAATTAAATAAAATAAATTTAAATTTAAAACCATATTTTTTAATTTCATTATTATATAAAATTAATTTATAAATAATATATGATTATGCCCCATAATATATACAAGATTATATTTTATCATTTATCAAAGGTAAATTGATGAAATTATTTTATATTTTGAAGTAAAACATTAGACTTAGATACTTAAAGTAATTTAAGATTAACCACAGCATGTCTAAAAAAGGGAATTTAAATTTCATCCCTGAGTTAAGATTTATATGGTTATACCTACTTTAAATAGGGAAAAATATATAAAGATATATAATAGTAGCTGATTATATATAGGAAAATACAAAAATTTATATAAAATAACCTAAGTAAATATATATTTAAGTTTAAGAAGAATTTGGGATTGACCTAATATCGAAAGTATTAGGTTAACGGAAGATTCATAGTAATTATAATAATAAACAAGTTAAATAACGTACAGATATATTATATATATCTTTTTATTAAAAGTAATGAAGGAATCTAGTTATATAAAATATAATGGAGAGCTATATGCTATGAAAGTAGCACGTATAGTTCGGGAAAGGTTTTTTAATTAAGCTTTAATTAATGAATAATTAAAGAGGATTAATCTACTATTTCACAATGGTAATTGCTGTACCAACAGGTATAAAAATATGGGCGACCGTTCGGGTACACAAAAAATTGTTGTTAAATAAAACAAACTATCATATTGAGTCGATAGAAAGCAAATATACTTACCCTATAAACGTAAGTGGAGGGGGACAAGAGCATGTATATAAAAGGATAATGAGGTTATATGTGAGCAGTTTTAACTGAACCAAGATATATCTTAATGCTAGTTTATATATAAGGAATAAGTTGAATTACTGAAATCTAAGATGTTTTGGGATAAATACATCCTTATCTTGATACTCACAATTAAAAGATAATATTAATTCTACTTCGGTGAATATTTACGTAAGTAGTGACTCAATTATACAAATTAATTCATTACTTATCTTTTTAAGGACAGACATCAAAAAGATATCCTTATATAAAATTATATTCCCTATTATTAAAGGTTTAAATATAATTAATCTCAAAATTTGAGATAACGTTTTGTGTGCTACCGGTGAAGTCTTCTTATATAAAGGAGATGGCAGAGGCTTCGTAGTAGTTAATAAATTTAACAATTTATTTATAACGAAGGAAGCTAAATATCTAATACCAACTTTTGGTTTTAGGTCATACTCCACAAAAAATTATAAATCAAATTCTGTAATTGTACAATTACAGGTTAATAATTCTTCTAATTTAGATGTTAATTATACCAAAGAATTTGATATTTTAATTAAACATTGATATATTAATTTACTTGCTAATAACAAGTTAAATAATAAATATAAAATACCAAATACAACCTATAAAAATTTATTGGATAAAAATAAAAATCCCGAAATTAATAAAGATAAAAATATGCTAGGTGCACAGAAAAGAGCAAATAAAGATTTAAAAGGTTATTTAAAGTTAAATATAATATGATATATAGCTTATTTAAAAATTAAATATCCATTAAAAAAATTAAGTTATAAAGATTTATATCCGCACGCCTTAGGCGGGAAAATAAATAATACAACTAAAAAAAATATTATAGATATAAAAAATATAGTAATTAATAATAAATATAACTGAGAAAAACAGAATATGGGACCTAAATTTACTAACAAAAAAGATCAGGAGGATATATTATATTTAAAAGATAAAATAGTTCAAGAAGTAATAAAATTAATAATTGAACCTATATTTGAATTTAATTTTTCTGATTCTTCTTTTGGTTTTAGACCTAATCGTAATGAACATTCTGCTTTATTATATATTTATAATCCCGGATATCGAGAAGATACAAATAAAAAGACCGCGGATTCTAAATTTATGCTCCCTTTATCTAATTATATGCCCGAAGGTGGGCGGATATCATCTTCCCATAACTATATTTGATATATTAATATTGATTTATTTGATTTTTTAATTCCTCAGCATATTAAACATCATATTTTAATAAAAAATATAGAAAATAAAATTAAAGATCCTATTATTTTAAACCTTATTAAAACTGGTTTAAAAAGGAATATATTTTTTAAAGATATGTCAAATATAAACGGAATTATTAAAAATTATAATACTTCACATAATAGTTTTAATTATTTATTATTAAATATATATTTAGATTCATTTGATAAGTTTATAAATTCTTATTTAAATAACCTAAATAAAATATCAAAAAATAATAGTATATATAATACACGAGGTTTTTATATACGATATGCTAATAATATTTTAATAGGTATAAATGGACCTAGAAAATTAGTTGTAGATTTAAAATTATTAATATTAAAATTTTTTAATGATGAATACCCGTCCGAAGGACGGGGATCCCCCCGCGAAGCGGGGGAATTAAATTTAACATTTAAAGATATTGATAATAAAATACATATAACTCATATAAGTAAAGGAATAAAATTTATAGATTATATAATAAGTAGAAAAGTAATTAAACAAAAAGTAAATTACAAAAATACTAACATTAATAGAAATTTAACGATTCCTACTTTTTATATAGATCAAAATAAAATAATAAAATATCTTAAAGATGCTGGATTTTGTAATGGTTTAGGTTATCCTATTCCTAATTTTAAATATTATAAATATTCTCAAATTGAAAATAATAAATTAATAAATATGGTTTTGAATAATCTATCTTATAATTGAATTTTTGCTAAAAATAGAAAACAAATTATTGCAAGAGTCGCTTATATACTTAGATATTCTTTAGCTAAAGTATATGCAGCTAAATTTAAATTAGGTACTGTTGCTAATGTGTTTAAAACTGGTAATAATAATTTATCTAAGAATATAGCTAAAAATATGCTAGGGGCACAGAAAGTAGATATTAATAAAGAAATATCTAAAGGTATTATTTATGATAAAAATTATAAAATACCTAAAACACAAACCTTAAATTTAGACTTACAGCGGGAAAATTTATTAAAACCTCAATTTATTAAATTATTACTTAATAAAGATATCCCCGCCCATAGGGCGGGGTATATATTAATGAACTATTTAAATGATAATACTATTATTCATCCTTTAATATTATTTAATTCTCAAATAAATTTTATCGGGCATAATTCTTCCCTAGGCTTAAAATAAAACTTAAGTCATGTTTGTGTATTATATATTTAACTTTAAATTAGGTAAAATTTTTTATCAATGAATAATGTGGGGTTGGAGAGCCTAGTGATAGGTAACTATCTCGCTGGGTTCGGAGAGAGCTTTGATACTTTAATACAAAAATTATACAGATGTATATTGTATTAATGTTAAGATTCTACTCTATTTAGTTGAATAAAATTTAATCCTTTAGCAAGATTATATATCAGCTGTTCAACAATTTATTATTTTATCTTCTTATAGATTTTATAATAATAATAAATGGGCAAATTCGGGGGAAAACCTATAATTAAAATAAGTAATAATTATAGGTCAATCGACGAGCTAAATCATATATATAGAAATTTTATATGTAAAAGTGTAGAGATTAGACGCTCATTGATAATCTAAGTTATATTTTATGTAATATGATTATTTAAGGTTTAATCCAAATGCCAGTAATGGTTTAAAGTTATATTTAACTTTAACAATAATAAACTATATCCTAAAAATATCTTTTTTTTGATAACTTTTAAGGTTAATTAGTTATATTATTGATTTATTTAACTAGCTAGTTATATTAAATATAACAGAATCTGAAATGATTAAGGTTAATAAAGAGCAACAATTTATGGAGGAGAAGTAAGATTAGCAGTACCTATGTTATTTGCATTAGGTTTCTTATTCTTATTTACTATCGGTGGATTAATAACCTGTTAGTTCACATTTTAAAGATCACTATATGCTGGGAAATTCTTTTATTAGAATTTAATATTTGTTTAATTTAAGCCTATTATTTTTTCCTTAATATATATATAATGATTATATCTTATAAAGGGATAAATGTTGACATAAATTTTATCGATTATTATATATAATTCTATTTGAATAATCAGCAGGAAACCAACAGATTTATATAAATTACATAAATACATATGTTTTTTATATACCACATGAATAAATGGATCAAACGAAAAGTTTTATTTATGTTGGTAATAAATATATCTTAGTAGGATCCTTAGAGACTATACGTGATCCTCATAATTTATCCAGGCATAGCCTGGAAATAATATCCCCCATAAAAAAAATACAAACTTCTATACAAAGTTTGTATTTTTTTATTCTTCCGGGTTATTTCCCTGCTAGGTAAAACATCTCCCTTTGGGGGATGATAAATTACTAAAAATTTTTTATCAAAGTAAATAATCCAAAGAATGATTAATATTTATGATATAAGTATTATGGGAAAGATATTTATTTTTTATGATTATGATAATATATAGTCCAATTTATTCTTAGTTGGTTTATCCATAAAAGAATTTATATCTATGATATTTTTAATTTATACTTAAATATATATATAATTTATATATTTTATTTTATTAACAAATTATAAATTTTAATATTTTAGATGTGTTTAAGTAACAGGAGTTATGCTATCGAATGCTTCGATAGATGTCGCATTCCATGATACGAGTAATATCGTTAATAATACATATTTAATAATAATAATAAAAGTAAAAATAATGGTAATATTATTTATAATATATAAACTTAATATAAAAAATAATATAAAAGAGTTAAAAGGAAGAAAAAAAATATGCCCATTAAAAAAGTTAATAAAGATAAGAAGACAAAAAGAAAATAAGGTTAGAAAAATTTTAAGTGTAACCGATATAATATATACCGGTGAAATTAATAAAGATATATATAAAGATATAACTACGACCTTGGGGGCAAATAAAGGAGTTGAGCTTAATAATAAAATAAAAGAATCCCGGCCGATGGCCGGATATCCCCCTGCAAAGTTGGGGAATTATATAGAACAATTTTTTGTAGGTTTATTAGAAGGTAAAGGTATTATAACTGTTGATTATATAAATGATAAAAAAAAACGTGTAAGAATATTTATATCTCTTATTAATATTGATTCAAATCAATATTTAATTGATTTATTAGTAAAATATATAGGTGGAAAAAAAATAATAGAAAAAAACCATAAATATGTAACATGAATAGCATCAAATAGGTCAGATTTATCTAAAATTTTTATAATTTTAGCTAAATATCCATTATTGTCAACTCATAAATTATGTCAATTAGATTTTGCTAAAATTTTTATAAATGATAATTCTAATATTTCTCAAAATCAATTTATAAAATTAAGAAATAATAAATATGCTCCACTTAATAAAAATAACATTTATTTATCATCTATTTTTTATCATGATAATTATGATCCTTTACATTCTATAGGTAATCAATTATTTATACCTTATTATTTCCCAAGTTGATTATCTGGTTTTATAGAAGCAAATGGAGAATTTAAAAAAGTAAAATATAAAAATGAGGAAATTACAAATAATATTATATCCGACTCAGGTATCCCCTCACTACGTGTGGAAATTAATCAAATTAAAGATATTTATATTTTAAAAGCTATTAATTTATATTTAGAAAATACTCCTCACTTAGATATTAATCAGCAAACTGCTGATCCTTTTATTAAACCTTCTAATGATCTTAATTTACTTATATCTAATAAACATAGTTTAAATATATTAAATAATCATTTTAAATTATATCCTTTATTAGGTTATAAAAATGATAAATATAAATCTTAAAAACTATAGTTTGGATATTCCCCTCCTTATATTTTATTTTCCTTGAAATCGGATCTTTTTTACTTTCTTATTTTTTATTTTACCTTATATAACTTATTTTTTTTAGTTATTTTATGTACTATTTAACATTGATTTATTTACAAATTTTGTAAATAATTAATTCAATTCGAGTGTCTTGAGGTCACACTTCAAAAATATATAAATAAAATATAATTATCCCGCTAAGCTATAAAAAATAACAATCTTTATGAGAAGATTGTTATTTTTTATGGGGATGATCATATCCCCCTTGGGGGTTATAATTACGGAAAATTATATATAAACACATAAAAAAGATATATTTATAAATGTATGTTTTTTTTATTACTTTATAATGGTTTTATCCAAAAAATATAGAAAAATTTAAAGGATTTTATTTTATCTTATATATTGGTTATAATATATAAAAACAAATGTTATTATAGCTAACGGTGAAGGTTTTAATATTGGTTTTTGAATGCAACCATACTACGGGTATTAAAATTAATACCGTGTAAGTTTATAAACAATCCCGCTGCTTTGCAGCGGGTATAGATATATTTTTATATTTTAATTAATATAATACTTAAGGAGTTTATCCATATATATTTATCCCAAAAGGAATTAATTGTTTATTTACTATGTAGAGACTAGACGTTGTGTTATTAAGTAAATAACCTATCTAATGAATATAATGCTCCATTAAAAAAATATACTTTTAAAGAAGTATCTTTTTTTTATTACCTTGGTATTATTAAATCATTTAGATAGTAGACTTACTTTTTAAAAGATATAGTCCAAATTGATAAATTATCTTTTATTTTATTGTAAAATTTTTTTATTATAAAATACTTTATTAATTTAACTTATTACGTAGTTGGACATTTTCATTATGTATTGTCTATGGGAGCTTTATTTAGTTTAGTTGGTGGTTACTACTATTGAGGACCATCTATGTTTGGTTTACAATATAATAAAGTTTGAGCAGAAATACATTTTTGATTACTTTTCATATCTGTTAATTTAATTTTTTTACCTATGCATTTTTTAGGTTTAAACGGGATCAAAAGGTGTCCAGTAAAGGAAAAATATATGAATAAAAATAAATAGAATAAATAGTATCCCTTTAAAGTTTTGTTAAAAGATTTAATCCAAAAATCCCGCTGCAAAGCAGCGGGCATAAGTATTATTATATAGATTAATAAATAAAACTTAGATAAGGTTTGATATTATAAAATTTTTCATATATATTTTTTAATTGGGTGAATTGCAAGAAAATCTTAAATAAATGAAATATAAGCTTTTTTAGTAAATTAATCCCCAAAAAAGAATAAAAGATATACCGCCACCTCAGGTTGGTGGGTTGTAATCATCTTTTTCAAAGATAATTAACCTCCTGAGGTTGGCTAATCTTAAATTATTTTCTCTAAAAAAGTATCAGTATAATTTAAATAATCATCATTTATATTAAAGATAATTTGCAGCGAAGCATATAAATAGTTAATAAATAAATTTATATGAACGTTCAACGACTAGATAATGAGTAAACAAAGAATAATAGATACCCGCCCACCGAAGGTGGGCTTTAAATAATAACTATCTTTATAAGATGATCGTTATTTTTTATGGGTCATATTCATTAACCTCCTTCCGGAGTACAATAATTTATCCACGAGTACCCAATATCTAAAATATCTTATATATATACCCTTAAATTTAAGGTATAATTCCTCATTTTAAACGGAATATTTATATATTACCTTGCCTTTTAATATAATATACTTTATCTATTTTTATTAAAATATAATGAATACAAAAAAGTATGTTTTTTTTATTATCAGGGTATTATATAATTTATTAAGGTATTTAGATAATAACATAGTCTGAACTATATAGTGATATATAGAAATATTATTTAAAAGATAATAAAATCCTATAAAATCCCTCAATGGGAATAAAAAACAAGGATATAACAAATTATATAATATAAAAGATCCCCCCCCTTTGGGGGATATTAAATATCTTATAAAATTGGCCTCGTCGTATACCACAATATCCTGATGCCTTTATAGGTTGAAACTATGTAAGTAGTATAGGATCAGCTATATCTATAATATCAGTTATAGTAGGTTTAAAAAGTGTACAAATACAATTAGAAAATGGTGAAAATGAGATAGAAGAAATACAAGTAACTCCAGATTTTATAGAATCTAATTTAACTAGAAATACTAGAGATTCAGACTTAGAGTTAATTTTAACAAGACCTGCAGAGTATCACACATTCAGTGAATTACCTGTATTAATAGCACCAGTTAAATAATTAATACCCCCTTCGGGGGTATATAATGATGGGGGGGCCGAAGGCCCCCCTATAATTAAATCTATCCCGCCTCCGGCGGGCATAGATAAGATAAATACATCATTATTTATGTTAATTATTTCGCGGAGCGAAATGATAGCATTTTTTTACAAAATCCCAAACCGATTATAAAGAATATCCCGGCCTATGGCCGGTAAAATGTCGATATTTTTATTTACATTCTTCCTTATAAGCTGGTTTATTCTTTTTTATAAGGTTTTATTACTATCATAATTTGGGATATATATTCATATATTTAGTTAAATCATATAATCCTAGAAATCGAGCATATATATGATATAAATAATAAAAAAAAAATAAAATATGTATTATATAAACCAAATATAGAATAGAAAAAAATATACTTTATATAGAAGTATGTTTTTTTTTATGAAATATTAAATAATAGAATAGCTGGCTTTGGATATAATTAAAGCATAGTAGAAGTATATTTATCAAAGGTATGATTAATTTATATTTATGCAATTAGTATTAGCAGCAAAATACATCGGAGCAGGTATATCAACATTAGCTTTAGGAGGAAGTTCAATAGCTATCGCTTTAGTTTTCGTAGCGTTAATAAACGGTACATCACGTAACCCTTCATTACGTTCAACATTATTCCCTCAAGCAATTTTAGGATTCGCTTTAGCAGAAGCTTGTGGATTATTCGCTTTAATGATCGCTTTCTTATTATTATACGCTGTTTAATTATCGATAATACCGATATTATAAAACTACTTATAGGTAAAATTTAACTATATTTTTTATAATATATTATAAATAACCTATAAGGTATATTACAAATACACCACCCTTATAAGTGGCATATATTCATATAAAAATTTAAGAGCATAAATAATATATATATACTTCAGGATTGTAAGAAGTAGTATTATTAATTATGAGATAAATTTTAAATCAAAAAATAAACATATATATAAATATAGATATATATAAATATAAGGTTATTCGATTAGAGGTAAAATCGCAGTTCTTACACAACTGAGCCATAGGTTCAATTCCTATATGACCTAATAAATAATTAAAGCTTATACTAAAGATATTTAGGTATTTGTAACTTATGAAATAAGATAAATAATAACTTAAATAGGATAAGATAAAAAGAGTATCACTTAATGGTAAAGTCCATGTCTTCAACACATGTTATAGTAGTTCGATTCTACTTGCTCTTGATTGCTTTTGTAGCTTAAATGGTAGAGCATTCGCTTGAAGCGCGACTGGTGTAAGTTCAATTCTTTCCGAAGGCAATAATATATATAATAACTAAATTAAACATTGGGCCCGCCTAAGGCGGGCCGATATATCCGGCTCAACCCTAAAATTTTTTATCTTTATCAAAAGATAGTTTTTTTTATCTGGATATATTATAATGAGCTAATAGTCTAATGGTTAAGACAATTACCTTTTAAGTAATCCATATTGGTTCAATTCCAATTTAGCTCAATTAAAAATTTTTATCCCTAAAATACAAACCAATACTATATAATTCAATACAATTCAATACAAAACTAAATTAAACTATGAAAAATATTGTTTTTATAGTGCATACTTTAATATCTTTAATTTACGTGGGTGGGATCCACAGAAGGGAAACTTCTTTTTGCAGCTGTATTGATTGTTGGAGAAAATCTAAACACAACCTAAATTTATGATTATGGTAATTAATATATGATATAATTCCCTCAAGGGATAATATTTATATCAGAGCATATTATAAAAAATATGATGAGAGCCTTTATAAAAGAAATCAAAGAAGTTTAGAAATAAATTCCCCGCAGGGGGATTTATCTCCGGAGGAAATAAAAAGAGAAAATGTAAATTCGATGATAAAAACCTAAAAGAGACATATGAAAATAAAAGATAGATAGATCCCGCCCACCTTCGGAGGGCTCTAAAAAATAACTATCTTTATGAGAAGATAGTTATTTTTTATGTTTTATTATCTATTCTTGCTGGATTTATAATGATATATCTATTATTAAAGTTAATGTTTATTAAATTTTTAACTATAAAATAAGATTAAATATATTATAAATTTAGTAAAAAGTAAACGATTAAACTATCAAAAGGAAAGAAATTTATAACCTTTTTCAAAGAGAAATAAATATACATAACCGCCCACCGAAGGTGGGCGGTATTTACCCTTTATTTTATTATATTTATATATTTATTATTCCTTTTTTTTATCTATTAATATTACCTTTAGGTAAGTGATTAATTTCACTACCCTTGTTAATCGTCTAATGGTTAAGACAATCACCCTTGAAGTGAAATATATAGGTTCAATTCCTATTTAGCAAGACCCAAATTTTTATATATCAATATATTTTTTTTTAATCATATGACAAATTCAATTAGAGGTTATATACAATTACATCCTTTTCATTTAGTAAGTCCATCACCATGACCATTATTTACATCTTTTGCTTTAATGAATTTAGCATTAAGTATAGGTTTAACAGCACATAGTTATATAAATAATTGTTTTTATATTATATTTAATATAATAAGTGTATTATATGTATTAACATTATGATTTAAAGATGTAATAGCAGAAAGTACATATTTAGGAGATCATACTAAAGCAGTTAAAACAGGATTAACACAAGGTTTTTATATATTTGTAATAAGTGAAATATTAATATTTGGATCATTATTTTGAGCATATTTACATTCATCATTAAATCCTACAATGGAAATAGGTATGGCTTGACCTCCAGCAGGTATAGAAGCAATTTCACCAAGTGAATTACCTTTATTAAATACTATAATTTTATTAGCATCTGGTGTAACAATAACTATGGGACATCATGCTTTAATAAATAGTAATAGAAAAGATACATTATATGGATTTATATTTACAACATTATTAATAGTAATATTTGTAATATTACAAGTTTTTGAATATATGTTTTCATCATTTACAATTTCCGATGGAGTCTATGGATCAACATTTTATGCATTAACCGGACTTCATTTTGTCCATATGAATATGCTTTGAATTATGTTAGCCATTTGTACCTGAAGAATTTATAATTATGACTTTACAAATAATAGCCATATATTCGCTGAAGTTACTGTTTTATATTTACATGTCTTAGATATTTTATGATTATTTATATATATAATATGTTATTGATGAGGTTCTTAATAAACAAGATAAAGGACTAATTAACTTACCTATCCAAGGTAATAACTCCCCTTAATAACTAATCGTATTTTATACTTTTGGTTATAATAATTTCCTCGTATTTAAACGAACATATATTCATATATTTTAACAAACAATAAACAACAAACTTGACCTATGTTTTTATTAAAAAGGGTACCACCCCTAGAATATCTATAATAAGATACAGACCTAAATAATATGTTAGGGAGATCTAATATATATATATCAGACCCTAAAAAAACATCTTTATATATATACATATGACATAAAATTTAATAAATTTTAGATATAGTAATTTGAGTTTAAATATATATATAATTATATGTATACATTTTACCTAGATATAAAAAACTAAGAAAAAATTGATAAATAAATAGTTGTATTATATATATATATATAAATTAAATACAAAAAAAAATATATATGCTGGCCATAAAATAGGTACTGTAATTAATATTTTATATGTAATGATAATAGTTTTAATAAATAATAATAAAATAACTCATTCAAAATATAAAAGATCCATAAAAAAAAATACAATGTATGTAATTTTTATTTCTTTGGGGATGATTATATGAGGAGGCTCATAAATTAAAGTCATATTAAAAATTTTATTATATATCCCTATGAGATATATTCATAGGGGGCCTACGGCCCCTTATATTTAAGGATCTTATTATTTATATAGTCTGCTAATATATTCTGTATTTTAAATAATACTGATACATAAAAAATAACTATCTATACTTTTTTATGAGGTTTTGAAATTTATCGATAAAAAAAACATACTTTGGCATTAAATGTTTTTAGCATAAATTTTAAACAATTTATACTAGGGGTAATATATATAAATACACATTTTATAAATAAATTAATAGAAATGAAGTAAGTTTATTTATAGTAAAGCTGATAAATAATTAACCCCCCCTTCGGGGGGGGGGTTATAATCATTGGGGGCTTTGCCCCCCAATAATTTAATCAGTATACAATAGTTAATTATAACTTAGAATTAAATTATATCTACTACATAATTCAACATACCCGGCTTCGCCGGGGGATTTAAATATATTTTTATCTTTATTTTTCTTTTTATAAGATTTAAAGAATTTTAAGATTTTGTTAAATACAACTGTAAAATTTATATATTATGGTATACATTTATATCCATAAATTTAAAAAATAATACTTAAATAGAATTATGCAAAGAATAACTATAATATATTAATATATAACCACTTAAAGGTTTATAATGGTTTATAAATATATTTTTATGCCCGCTGCAAAGCAGCGGGATTTTTTTTATCATAGATTAAATTAATACATTTTTATGTGTATTTTGTAAACTTTATTTTTTTACCTTTATAGTATGAAGTATATATTTTCATGAAAAAGTCACCATGATACAGAATTATATTTTAGGGTTATTTATATCCTTTTTAAATAAGATAATTTACCCCCGAAGGGGGGTTAATCATCCCCCCGAAGGGATAATTTATCTGCCCTCCTTCGGAGGGCAGTATATAATCAAGGAGGGCCTTCGGCCCTCCTTAATTTATCTTTTAGATGAATCATCCTCCTTCGGAGGATAATTTATCGGGGGCCTTCGGCCCCCTATTAATCATTTCCCCCCCCTTCGGGGGGGGAGATAATTTATCCTTTAGATATAATCATCTCCCGAAGGGAGATAATTTATTGGGGGGCCAAAGGCCCCCCTATTAATCATTGGGGGCGAAGCCCCCTAATAATTTATCCGCCCTCCTTCGGAGGGCGGTATATAATCACCCCCCCCTTCGGGGGGGGTAATTTATCTTTAGATATAATCATCTCCCGAAGGGAGATAATTTATTGGGGGGCCTTTGGCCCCCCTATTAATCATTGGGGGCGAAGCCCCCTAATAATTTATCCGCCCTCCTTCGGAGGGCGGTATATAATCATGGGGGGGGCCGAAGGCCCCCCCATAATTTTGGGTGATAACATTCCCTCTAAAGATAATATTTATAAATTAATAACTCCTGAATAAAAAAAACATATTTCTATATCTTTTTTATAGAGTATAAATATATCCCTATGGATAAAATCAATATATATAAAAGATAAATAAAAAATTTAGAAATTAAATCACTTTAAATTTGTGGGTAATAATATACCTTAGAGATTAAAAAGTTAGTTAATACCTATATTATATAAAAATATAGTAAAATTATATATATGAATATATGTAAATATAACCTATTAAATAAATCTGACAAAAAGTCGAAATAAATATAAAAGGAAATATAAGAAAAAATATCCCGCAAAGGGATATAATAAGGGATTTGATAAGTAATAATAATCAAATAAAAGGAAGGTAAAATAAATAAATGATAATATATCCTATAAAAATACAAAGTATGTATAAATATGCAAATTTATATCCTAAAAGATATATTTATTATGAAGGGGAATAAGCACTAAAGGGATAAGCCACTTTAGGATATAATCATCGATAAATTTATCATAAATTTTACCATATAAGATAGGGATCTAATGTAAGTAAATAGCGTCTTTTAAATAACCACTAAATAAGATACAGAAAACATAAGCTTGAATCATAGCAATAGCAAATTCTAAAATAGTTATAGCTATAACTCCAGCCATAGGTATAAATCCACTAACGAAACCTAATATTGATGAGCTCATTAAATTTAATATTAATGAACCTAATATTAACATTAACAAATGTCCTGACAATCAATTTGGACTATATTTTATGTTTTTTATTTTAAGGGTTTTGAAAAGGGTTCCTTATTCATTTATTGAATTATCAATATTTGACATTATCCTCATGAGTAACCCTTTTATACACGGCCCTACGTAATAAAAAAAGATACTTTTAGAGATGTTTCTTTTTTATCCGGCATTATTTTGCTGCTGAACTAATAGATATATAAGTTATATTTGTTGTTAAATTAGTTATTTGATCATAATTAATAAATAATTTTATATTCAAGCTTTTACAAATTTTTATAATGCCTCATATAAATACAAAGTATGTATATATATATTACGAAGATCGAGAATTATTAATAATGGGTTCCCTTTTTTATACATAAAATATTATTCTTTAATCTTAAATTACTTACTAATTTATTTCGCGGAGCGATATGATAGCCCGCGGAGCGGGCCATTATTTGATTTCAGTATTTTGGCTTAAGAACCAGTTTCCTGGCGATTAGAGTACACCTTATAATATATATATCAAAATGCCACCGGTGATATTATCTCTTTTGGGTTAATATTGGCCCAAAAATACTTTCCGATATTATCCCCGGCGTAGCCGGGGATATATTTAAGATAAATATATTAAAAAACCATCTACTCGTTGCTCTTTTACATAATATAAAGTTACCGGCATTGCCGGGTATCTATACCCTAATGTATTATATTAGGGAGTATATAATTTATTTATGATTTAGATCCGCGATCACCCATTTAATAAATAAGTTAAATTTATACATCTTTAATGATATTACCATACCTTGAGTCATTAATCAAGCCGGTATAAAAGTTTCCTTAAATATAACCCCTGTATATGGAGGGTAATACTTCCTTTATTATAAAGGTTATACTTTGGTTATTAAAGCTTTAGGGCTTCCCCGGAGTTTGGCTTTTAAACACATTGTTTTATGTTAGCTGATAAACGTAATCCTAAAGATATAGCTTTAGAACTATAAGATAAAGTTTCTATTAAAACTAAAACAGGAACTAAAGCTAAAGGAGTACCAGTTGGTACAAATAATGAAAAGAAACCTAAACCATGATTAGCAAATCCTATTATAGTTAAACCTAATCATAAAGTTAAACTTAAAGATATAATAGCTACTATTTGTGCTGATATTGCAAATGAATAAGGTATCATTGAAACTACATTAGCTATTAATATAAAGTTAAATAAAGTAAATATTAATGGGAAATATATACCTCCACGTGAACCTACTTGGCTTTTAACCATATTTAATATTGTATCATATATTGCTAATATCGCTACTCCTCATCTATTTCATCCTAAATATGATTTATTTAATATAACATTATATCCATATATTATTAATGCAACTATTGTTAAATATATTACATAATTTGATATACTTAATGTTATTATATTATTTATCGTTAATAATGGTTTAATTTCAAATTGATCTAATGGTGAAAAAAACATTTCTCTCTTCTTTTCCTTAATCCTATTTTTACCCTATATTTATTCCTAAGTTATAAATATATTTGATACTTGATGTATCTTTTTTTAGGTTCTATTTTTTTAAGGTCTAAGCAAATCAAACTAATCTAAATTTATATTTCCTTTAAATGGGGTATAAAATTTATAAAGGTATTTTATATAAAATGCCATAATTATAAATAATACTATTTTATAAGTATCTTTTTTTTTTAGTTTTGATTTTAAGTATGATAATCTTTAAAGATTATTAGTATAAATGGTCTAAGTAGACTCGGTTATCTATAATTTTATTATTAAAATTCTAGCTATTAATAATCTTAATATATTAGGTAATAAATATTTAGAAGTAATAAATATTAATATAGTTAAAATTAATATACCAAAAGTTAATAAATGTAAAAAATAAAAAGGAACTAATTGTGGCATTATTTTATATTTAATTAATAAGATAATAATTTAATATTCTTTAATTTAAGGTTTATATTTCTTGTTTTATAATACTTATTTTAAGAATAATATTCAAAAAATATATATATGTAAAATATATATCAAAAGGATAAAATATCATACCCTATAAAAATATTATATAAGATGGGTAATAAAAAATAACCAATTGAGTTAAAAATAGAAAGAATAGTATAAGAAAAAAAATAAATCATCAGATTGAAGGGACTTGAACCCCCATAGCCCTACACCCAATGTAGATACGTTACCAATTACGCAACAATCTGGTTAGATAAATCAAGATTAAGTAAAATTTAAATCAAAAAGAAATAAAAGGAATCAAAGTAAAAATAAGACTTGAAATCAAAAAGAACATTGAGGGAATTGAACCCTAAAAGAACTAATTTGCAATCAGTCTATTCAACCATGAATTACAATGTTCTAAAATATGACAAACGTGACTCGAACACGTATAATAGTATTGGAAGTACCATAGTTTAACCAAATTAACTTATTGTCACTTAAAATAAGAATAACCACAATGGGACTCGAACCCATATAAATACTGTGAAGTAGTATTATCATAACCAATTAGATCATATAGTCAAAGAACCTAAGAAGGAAAAATATCGTATTGAGGAATCGAACCCCACACCTTCCGATTACAAAACGGACGCTATGCCTGGTTAGCTTATACGACATAAGCTTAAGAAAGGAATTGAACCTATATTAGACGCATATGAGGCGTCTGTTCTAACCATTGAACTACCTAAGCAAAGGATAACTACTGAGAATTGAACTCAGATACATTGCGCCACATACAATTGTTCTACCTTTGAACTATAGTTATCTTATTGAGGAGAGACTGAATCGAACAGTCGCAGCACTACGGCACTAAAGTTACAATTTAGCTCTAATTACCAACATTAGAATCTCCCCTTTTGTCCCCTTTCTCTTTTACGGTTAGTAGGAGTCGAACCTACACGATATTAATCCAAACATTTTAAGTGTTTTATGTCTACCATTTCATCATAACCGCTTTTATTTATACCTATCTTTATATCTTCTCCTTTCTCTTTAATATATTTATCCCCCCTCTCTATTTTTTATATTTCAATATTTATTGTTTTAATATATAAATTAGACTACTCTTTTTATGTTTTAGTTCTTAATTTTATTATTTTTTGTAAATTTAATAATATATATACTCATATTTCTTTCTATTTAAATTATTATTTATTATATATTTCTAATTATTTTACTAAAACCTTATCTAATCATAGTCCTTTGGTGATATATTTTAATTTAAAAACAAAAATCCTTAACTTTTGCTAAACATATCCATACAGATTTACATATAGGTTATTTAGATATAATAACATGTAAACTGAAATAGTATCTTTTGTTATTGCTATTTTTAAAGATAATTTGGATTAAAAACGTATTAATAGTGAAATATGTTTTAATCATGATAATGTTAAATATAAACTATTTAGTCTATATGATCATATACTAGGTGATAGTTGTATTATAAAATCTAATAAAGATTAATCTAAAAAAAAATTATAGATAGAATAAAAATTATAATATGTTATATATCCAAAATTTAAGTAAATATGAAAGTATATATAAATTGAATAAAATATATATATAAAAGAAACTAAAAATTTATAAATGATGAAGTTAAAATCTAAAAAAGTTAATATATCCCCGACTACTAGGGGGTAATATAGCAAAATTATTAGTATAAATATATCATTAATGGGGTTGAAAACTATAAGATATATAGTAAGATATAAAGATATTAAATCAGATATATAATTAGTCTAATGAGAATCGAACTCATATTTATCGATTATCAATCGATCTCTCTACCATTGAGATATAGACTAATGTGTGTGGGTATTCTCGAAAGAGAAAATAGATGAATAAATAAATAAATCCCGATCAGGTTCCCCTAACCGAACCGTATTTCAACTTACAGCAAGTCCATTTAATAAAAGCTCAATAAGTAAAATTAAAATTTCTTGCTGTTGATGAGTGGTTAGTACGAAGTAGCAAAAAATTTCACCGTAACACTCTAGTTTACGATTACTAGCAATTCCTCCTTTATGTAACCGAATTTCAGATTACAATTCATAAATGAAACTATGTCATAATCTTAATATTTAATAAATATACGAAGTATATATATATGTTAACGAAAGTTAATAAAATTGTTATTAATATTGTAACACGTCGATAGCCCATCTCATTAGGGTCATCATGATTAGTCTTCTACCTCTACTTCCTATAATTTTACAATTATACTTATCTAAAAAGAAAAGGGTTACGTTCATTCAATAACTTAATATTAAACCTCACGGCATGAACTGACGACAACGATGTAACGCCTGTTAATAATTCAAGAGATGGTAAGGTTCTTGGAGGATCATCCAATTAAATGACATGTTCCACTGCTTGGGACTACAACCGTCTAATGTCTTGTATTTCACCCTTGCGAGCGTACTAGTCAGGCGGAGTACTATTCATTTTCATTTTTCATTTATTGTACTCATAGTTTACTGCTACGACTAAATGGGTATCGAATCCATGTCGCTACCGTAGCCTTCATCTCACAACGTCAATAATTTTAAGTAATCTCTTTATAGTCTTAATGTTTTCGTCGTATTTTATCCCTCTAACTTTAATTCTTATTACCTTTCCTCTCTCGAGTCATTATTCTATATCTCTCCTTTAAGATACGTTCTACAGATCCTTTAAGCCATTCTGATCAATGCTTGCCCTCTATGTCTAATCAGGATAGGTAGGCCCTCACAAGCTTTCCCCCCTTAAGAACCGTACGTGCGACTTTCATCGCATACGGCTCAAGCATTATTTTTAACACCCTTTTCTTAAGTCAGCACCCTTTCAGGCTCGTTATTTAACTTATCTATAACATTACATTATAGCTTTCGCTTTTTAAGAAGTCTTCTACCTCCTATTCGTTATTATTTTTTCCATAAAATTTATTTTATAAATAACCTCTATTTTTCAATAGTGAATATGAGGCTTACCAAGTTCCATTTTTTACACTTTATTTACCTTAGGTTCTACTCTTTACCCCTATCAGTTTTAACGTCTATAACAGAATAGATATACGATGATTCTATTCAGACTCCTGATTATATATTCCCCGTTTTTTGAGGTTTATCTTAAATTTAAGATATTATCACTAGATATATTTTGCCTAAAGAGGTCTCATCAAGTAGTTTACGTTAGTTAACCATAGTAAATTTACCTAGCTTTAAATATATATGTGATTTATATATATTTAATTACATTGTTTCTATAGCTTCATACCTTAGAATCACTTCCAACGCATGTATAGATAGGTACATATTTGTTACGAATAATGTCGAATTTATATTTCGAATTATAAAAAATAGCTTACTTGTCGCACACCGCAGCTGCTGGCACATATTTTAGTTAGGACTCTTTCATAATTAGTATCATTATTACTATTATTTAGAAGTTTATAGTTAATCTTTTATTATTTATTTTTTTATATTTAGCTTAGCTAAGTATAAATATTTAATATCCTTCTCGTAGATAACTTGATCAGTCGTTAGACCATTGTCAAAGATTCCCCACTGCTGCTCTATATAAGAGTTGATAATTTTATCAATGTGGCCGTTGTGACGCTTATCGCCGGCTCCAGTTCCATGGCTAGATTTTTATCTATTACCTACATCTGAATAAGATATTTTCTTTATCTTATATCACTCACCTTAACGCTATTCCCCTTATGGGTATAACTCGCATGTGTTATGTCTCTACATAGCATTTGATCTGAACCAACATCATGTTCTCTCTTTTTTTTTAATTTACTTTAAATTACTCAGAATTGAACTGAGATACATCCATTATGAGTGGACTGCTCTACCATTGAGCTATAATTCACTTTTTTTTATGCAGTAGATAGATTTGAACTACCATAATAAAGGCATGAGCTTTATATGTTACCAATTACATTATACTGCTTACCTATGACATAGCAAGAATCGAACTTGCATAATAATATCCGTAATAATATACACTAACCATTGTGCTATATGTCATTAAATATATATAACCCAGGGTTAATTATAACCCATTACCCCGCCCACTTTTAGTGGGCGGGTTATATAACTTCTTTGTTATTTATCTATATTCTCCTAGTATCATATATATAGTTTATATAAATATAAGGCCCTCATATATTTTTATAAGGTATAAATTTTACCATATCTTTAGGGCTAATTTTATATATAATAAAAACGGATAGCCAGCGAATCGAACGCTGATAGCTAAAAAGCAACTACGTAGCAAGTAGATTAGTTTACCAATACCGAGCTATCCTTTATTTTATTCGCATCGCATCAGATTCGAACTGACATCTCTTATAGTGACATTATAAGGCTTTACCTTTAAGCTACCAATGCATACTGAGTCGACATGATTCGAACATATATAGACCTAGCTCAAATCTAGGTGACTTGCCAATTAGTCTACGACTCATATAATTCTTGAGTTAATTTTATCTTAATTTTAATTATCTCTCCTATATTTTTTATTCGTTAATATTTATCCCTAAATATTATTTTTATCTATTATCCATATCTTCAATTCTTTAGTTACACATATACTACAAATTTCTCAATATTTAAGTTCTCTATTATTAGATATATAATTAGGTTATTTAATTAACCGATTTTCGGTTATTTTTGTTAGTGTTAGTGGCTGCTCGAAATATTAAATAATAATATTCCTGGCTTTGATATAATTAATGCATACTTCTTTATAAAGTATATTTTTTTTCTATTCTATATTTGGTTTATAAAATACATTTTTTATTTTATATTACTAACATAATTAGGGATATATGAATATATTTGATTAAATCATGGCAAATATCATAAATTAAGGCCCCACTCAAATTTATTATTTGGTTATTATGATTAGAATTATAGGTTTTAATAACCCTCCTTAAATTTAAGGTGTGGGATTTAAGTATAATTTAAGTTTTTAAAATATATGAATATATGAGATTACGTAAATACGTCTTTATCTTAAAATCATAAAAAAGGTAATTAAACCCTCTTTTTAAATATAATAACGAGGTTATATATATAACCTTCAGTACACCGGCTTAGCCGGTGTATATAAATTCATATAATAAACCATATAAAATTTATCCCCCTAATTGATCCGAAGGAGGGCGGATATAATCATCCCCCGAAGGGAGATCATTTCTCCTAGAAGATTTCATCTCCAGGTAATATTAAGAAATGGGTAATTGAATTGGCTATAAAAAATTGATAGCAAATAAAAACAAAATGCATAAAAAATACTTATAACAAAGTATGTTGTTTTTTAATTGAGTATAATTAATACTATATTAAAATAGTTAAAAACTATAATTTATAATTTATAAATTAAGTTAGAACCTTCTCAAATCATATTTAAGATAGAGTTAGGGAATAAACCGAAGAAGATAGTAGGTATAATTAAAGCTCACATTAAGAAACTTTCTCTGTAAGTACAATCAGCAGTTAAAGAGATATAAGGTGTTTTAATACCACCAGTTAATCTATTAGTAATTTTCATTTGATAAGAAGCAGATAAAAGGACAGAGATAGCGGCTAAAGCACCTAAAATAGGAGCTCTATTAATAGCACCAGTAATAGAAAGCATTTCACCAATAAAGTTTAAAGATAAAGGAGTACCAGTATTACAGAAACTTAAAATAATTAAATAAACAGCTAATCAAGGCATATAAGTTAATAAACCTTGGAAATAATAAATTAATCTATTATGATATCTATCATATAAAATACCACCAACAATAATAAATAAACCAGGAGATACAAAACCATGAGCTAAAGATAAAATTAAACTACCTGATATACCAGTTAATGAATTAGATAAAATACCTAATATACAAATTCCCATATGTGAAATAGAACTATAAGCTATTATTACTTTTAAATCAGTTTGTCTTAAAGTTATAATAGATGTATAAATAATAGTAATAACACATAAAACATAAACTAAAGGAGTATAAAGAACAGCAGCATCAGATAAAGTAGGTAAAATTAATCTAATAATAGCATAAACAGCTAATTTTAAAATAACACCAGCTAAAAGTATAGATCCAGCTAATGGTGATTCAGAATGAACAACTGGTAATCAAGTATGTACTGGTGCTAAAGGTGTTTTAACTGCTATACCTATAGATATAGCTAAAAATAATATACATTGTAAATCAATAGATAAAACTAATAAACTAGTAGCTTGATAATCAGTATTATCTAATAAAACTTCATAAATAGCTATAGCTAATAACATAAATAAGGAAGAAAATAGAGTATAAATTAAAATATAATCAGCAGCTTTATCTTTATTAGCAGCACCATATAAACCTATCATTACAAATAATGGAGCTAAAGATGCTTCAAAATATATATAGAAAGATGTCATATCTTGACACATAAAATTAATTAATAGAATTATACCTAAATTTAAAACTAATTCAAAAAATAAAGTACTACGTATATTATTTCAATTAGATATTATTGATAATGGTATAAGATAAGCTGTTAATAAAATTAAAACATCCGCTATTCCATCTGTAGTATAATAAACATTAATTTCTGATCAATCATATAAAGTTGGTATAGCTAATAAACCACTAGCTATTAATATTATATGTTTAGATAATTCATTAAATATTCTTGAACTTAATGAAGTAAAAGATGATATAAAAAAATATATAAAAGTCATATGTTTCTTAAATTTTTATTTTAATCTTTAATATGACTAAAGGGAGTTGAACCCTTAAAAAAATTAGACCTAAACTAATCGCGTTTACCATTTTCGCCATAGTCATTTATTCGGATGCAACGTGATTCGAACACGTGGACTATTAAGTCTTAATAACTCAAGTATTACGCTTTAAACCACTCAGCCATACATCCTTACCTATATATTTGCCATGATTATGTTAGTATCATTAATTAAGGGATAATATATTTTCATCATTTTAAAACCTATTTTTTTATTTAAACCATCAACCACAAAAACATTATCAATAAAAAATGATCATATAAAAAATCATATAAAAAACTCAACATAAAAGAAAATAAAAAGAAATAATAGAAAGAATAAATAAATAAATGAAATCCCCCCTTCGGGGGGATATGATTAACCCCCCCGAAGGGGGGGGGTAAAATATGGGCCCATGATTAATAGGGGGCCCCCAATAAAATACATGAATATATTAAAACCTATATTACAAGGTTCTTATTAATTAAAAAACAAGTATATAAAGTCTTGAAAAATAGGATAACAATCCTATTATAATTTATGAAATCTTAACATAAAAAAACAAACTTTAAATGAAAAGGATTAAACCCTTTATAAAAATAAGTAGATAAAAAGATATAAATTAGTTAATATGTTGTGATATATTAGTTATAAAATCAGTATCATTTTTAATAAAATCAATATTAGGTAAAGGAATTTTACTAATACCCGATTTATTTTTAGGATTATCAATAATAAAATAACTAGGTAAATTATTACTATCAATGTTTAATGTAACACAAATATTATTGATGAAAATGTTATGAAAATTTAATAAGAAATTATTATCGCTATAAAGATTAAAATAAAAATAAGTAAGTATATATTTAAAAATATTTATATCTTTAATAGTAGATCCAAAACAATCATGAACAGAAGTAAAATTACCACTAAAATCAGGATTTTTATATACTTCATTAATAAAAAGCATTAAACTATTAGCATTTAATGAAAGAATCATATTAGGCATTAAACTAATAACGTTTTTATTTAAATTAGAAATATTATTTTCATATAAATTAGCAGTAAATGATTGTTTTTTATATTTAAAAATATTTATATCTTTATGATAAAAAAAAAATAAATTGATTTGTAAACCTTTGGGTATAATTCAAGGTATAGGAGTACTCAATAATGAACATAATTTAGCAATATTATTAAGGTAACTAGTGAATTTCTTTAAAAAAGGATATTTTAAATTAATGATATATTGTATTTTTGATACTAAATAGATTATATCTTTATAAGTATAAGTTATATTAGGATTATTTTTATAATAATAAACTCATTGACCATCTATCTCTTTTTTTATAAATACTTTCAACATATCATTTAGCATGGTTAAGCTATTAGTATTATATGGTATATATTTTATACATTCTTTTATCATATCTCAATGAATTAAACTATTAGATATTTTTATAGCTTCGGGTGAATTTTTTATACTTTTAAGATGTTCAATTACACTTTGAGTAATAAACATATATCAATAATTAAGATTATCTTGATTATCATCACGATTAAGATTAACTTTATTACATAAATCAACACTTTTAGACAAAATTCCTAAATGTTGAAAACCATAAGAAGAAGCATCTAACATCATTATATATTTAGAAGGATATACCTTATAACCTTTATTTAAATAATCACTATATTTTCTAAATTCTACACAAAATCTTATGAAATTAAGTGGCTTCTCCGCTTTAGATCATAACTCTAAGGTTTCATAATTATATAAGTTTAACGCATTATTTTTAACTCATTCTTTTTTATCGTTAAATGATCCTTTTACACCGTAAGAAGAAGCACCAGAAACCAAGAAAAAATCAATTGATTCTTTATCTTTTTCAAAATTTATATTTATAGTATTACTATATTCTAATAAAGATTTACTTAAATCATTACTTTGATAAGAAAAACTTGAAACGACACTTGTAAAATTTCCTCTATAATCTATTTCAATAGGGTAATAAAAAGATTCAACATTTTTAAATAAATCTACCACACCCATTATAGTCATGTCATTTAAATAATCCTCTTTATAAGATTCAATTTCTTTTAAGGATACACCACTATTTTTATATTCTTCATATTGATATGTATCTATATAAAATTTATATTTATCATTGTATTTCATAATTATTTTTAAAACATCTTGATTAATATGGTATCCTGTAGACATAACTTTATTAACACTATCTATAATTATTTTTTTATTTTTTATTATAGATTTATTTTTTATATTTATTTTATCATTAAATATATCACTCGTATAATACTTATTATTTAATAAATATCCTCCTAAATAGTATTGATTACTATCTCTTATATTATTTTTACTATTTTCATTTATCCCCTCTTCATTTTTTATTTCTATTTTTGAATAAGGTATAGGTTTAACTAGCATTGGTAGTGTATTTTTATATATATGGAAAGTACTAGTATTACTTAAACTTTCTTTTAAAGAACTTATTTCATTATTAAAATCTTCAAAAATTTTTAAAACTATTTTATTTTCAACTTTTCCATCTAAACCTATAACTTTAATAATATCTATTTTTAAGATCTTTAATTTAATAGTAAAAACATTAAATAATAAAAAATATATATACGAAAATATAGAACTACTATTTAATATTGATTTTATATGAGATAATTCCTTATAATGTATTAATGTAAACTCATCTTTATTAAGTTTATGTAATTTTACATATTTTATATATGTTTCATATACAACTATATTTAAACAATCTATAATTGTTTTATTTATAATTTCACTCTCATAATTTTTATTATATACTATACCATATAAAATATTATAAAAAAAAGAAAGAACTAATGAATAAAGTACTTCATTATTTAATTTATTTATTAAATTAATTAATGGGATAAATTCATTAACATTTTTTTTAAGATTTAATTTATTTCTAATATATATTATTATAGACTCTCTATTTTCTTCAAAAAATTTTTTTATAAATTTATTACTAAACAACATTTCAAATGTTAATAATTTTTCTTTATTTAATAATAACTCAATCTTCATTTGTTTATCATAATTACTTAAGTTATTATTATTAATAATTGTATTTAAATCTAAACTACTTTTAATATGAGTTTTAGCTGAATCATTTAAAGAAGATTTAATATGAAAAGATCTTTTAATAAATAAAAGAATAAAATTTTGGGTTTGATTAAACATATTATAAAAAAAAATATATTGATATATAAAATTTTGGGTCTTACTAAATAGGAATTGAACCTATATATTTCACTTCAAGGGTGATTGTCTTAACCATTAGACGATTAACAAGGGTAGTGAAATTAATCACTTTCCTAAAGGAAAAATTAAAAGGTAAAAAAAAGTAATAATAAATATGATAATATGGATTAACCACCCAAGGTAAGCTCTAAAAAAATAACTATCTTCTCATTTAGATAGTTATTTTTATGGGTTCATATTTGTGCTCAAACACATTATCCATAACTAGATTTACCTGTTAACATCTTATTTCGTAGATCTTTATCTAATATTAAACATTTCCATATTTATTTTTAAACTTAAAATAACACACCTTTTATTTAAAGCGAATATAAAATAGTTTTTTTGTAAATAATGTTTCACTATATGCTTCCCGGGGATTGCTTAATTTTCCCTTTTTTCTGCATTATTTTAATGTAATACCTTAAATATATCAGGTAACAAAATACCTATATCAGTTTATGTATCCCTTAATTTATTACAAAATTTTATTTTTCTTATATTTATTTATTTTAAAGTTAAAGTTGACACACAAAACATAACTAAAAATATAATATAATGAATAAAAATAACGAACATAAGAAAAGTATAATAGGAGACCCTATATTTAATATTATAAATAGTTAAAATATATAAATAAGTATAACAAACATAATTGAAAATAGTTTATCTATAATCTATAACATATTTGAATTAATAATAAGTCTTTTATAAAGTAAGTAAGTAAGAATATTACTACACTTTTTAAAATAAACAGTTATAAAACAAGTAGCATCTAAGTAATTTTATCCCTTAATAAGTGTTTCCTCTAAATTATAGACTTAATAATACTAATAAATTTTACTTTGATTATAATATTATTAAAATTAATAACTACCTATGATAAAGATGACAATATTATAAGTTTATCAAATATTGATAAAACATCTAAAATTTGTATTTCATATATTTGTTTGTTTCCTAAAGAGGTTAATTTTCCCCTAAAAAAAAACATGTATCTTTTTTTTAGATTTAGGCGGGCATTTATTTATTACTTTATTTGAACTATAGATTTTAGGATTTTTCCCATTATTTAAATCTTTTATATAATACTCTATTAATTTGGGACCCATAATAATATCCCTTGGGATATGATCAACCATATAAAAAAATAACTATCTTTATGAGAAGATAGTTATTTTTTAGAGCTTCGCGGGGGATAATTACATTATGAGATATTTTATCAAAGCATTTACTAATATTATCATTCCGGGCCCTAAAAAACATGTATCTTTTTTTTTAGATTTGGGCAGGCATAGTTAAATTAAAAATATAATTTTAAGATAAAATTATTATATAGCATATTCTGTATATGATTTATATTCTAAAAATATATCACTAAATATAATTTTATCTAATTATTATGAATAAATTTAACCCAAAGATAAGCCACTATTATAGGTATAATACCACCATCTGCTTTAATAAATTAAACTAATCTCAATTTATTAAATTTACCATATTTATATTTGCTAATTTATATATTCAGCATTTATACCTTATATAATAAATTAAAATAAAACATTTATAGAAGTATGTTATTTTTTATGATATTATTTCATCTTCAGTTTATTTTGTAGTATTTTCGGGTTTACTTTTTATTAGTTAATATGTTTATAAATTTAATATTGCGAAGGCATAAAAAAAAGAAACTATGTAGTTTCTTTTTTTTTATTGGATGATATTATTCCCGGCTACTAGGGTAATTATTAACCAAAATTTTAATTAAACCAATATACTTAATATTTATATCTAAAGATTTATATTAAATTTAATATACTAAATATATCCCACCCAAAGTAATAAAATATAAGAGAAATATTTATATCTAATAATCACTTTAAGAATTAAATAAAGATTGGATTATCTTTTACCTACGAATAATAATGCTCAGCCCTAAGTCTAATATCCACCCACTACGTGGGGGAATTTTAAATGCATATATATAATTTATATATAGGTTATTAAAATAAAAAAGGTTAAATTATACCTTTTTCGATTTTTGGTATAGGTAAGGGGGAGTGGATAGCCCCCCCCCGGAGGGGGGGGGACTGGATATACCTTCTAGATGATGAATCGGGGGGGGGGGATGGAGACCCCCCTAAAATACCATCTGTATTTTAACAGATTATTTTTCTATAAAAATTATATTTTTTATAACTTTACCCGTAGGGATTGATTAATTTAATTTTCTATAGATTAATACATTTATTCCCCGGCCTTCGGCCGGGTATATATATTTTAATTCTTACTCCTCTTTATCTTCCCGCCTATGGCGGGCATATCTTTATTTTTAATTATATATATATATATAATTATATACTTATATATATTTATTTTTTTTCTAATATAATTTTATATAAATAAATTGAATTTTACATATATTTATTATTTATAAATATCATAATAATATTATTTTAACTATATCAAAAATATATAAATATATAATATCTATAACTCCCCCCCCCCCCAATATAATTAAAAGAAAATAAATTTAATCCCCCCCCCTTTGGGGGGGGGTAAAAATATAGGTGGAAAATTTTCCTAAAATTATACTTGCCTTTGGCAATATATTTAATCTATTTTTTTTATTACCCTTCGGTAATTTTAACTTATATAAAAAAAAACATACTTAAATTTAAGTATGTTTTTTTTATCGGATATATTTATTATATATATAATTTTATATAATCTAATACTTATTTATACCATAATTGTTTATAAAAAGTATAAAATTAAATACATATCTACATAATAAGAAACATATAATGCCTTTGGTTGTGAATATCAGAATTATATAAGGAAGATAAGCCCCATAAAAAAAATATACTTTGTATAAAGTATATTTTTTTTATATTAAAAGGGCTAATAAGGAACATAAAAATATAAATCAATAATACCCCCCCTAAGTAAGTTATAGATAAATATATGAATCCCCCCCCCTTTTAGGGGGGGGGTAAATAAAAATATGTAGTATTTCGGACTATATTAAAATCTCCGGTATATATATTAAAAGCCACTTATAATTTATACTTATATTTACTACTCCTTCTATATAAAAATATTTATTTTATATTATATAAAAATAAAAATAAAAAAAAAATTACACCATAAAATATAAAAAATCTGAGCTTGATATTATAATTTAATTTTACCAATTAAGTCACCTATTTTTTACATGAGATAAGGAAGAATTAAAAACAATACTATCAGTATCACAATATAATACATAAAAATCAGAGTACCTAGTAAATTGATGAATTAAATTTAATAAAACTAATCTAGCTTTTGTATTAACAATTATTGGAATTATTATAGATAGTCCATAAAAAAAAAATAAGATATTAAATACATAATAATCTCTTTATAATGAGGATCATTACTATATTTATTAATTTATATATTATATGACTAGATAAGTTCATGATTAATTTATGTAGTAAGATGTACAGAATATCTTATAAGAAAATTGTTATCCGGGGATCTTTATTATAGAATAATAATGTTACTACCTTTGACATCTTTAATCCAAATCTACCAATTAAGTTATTAAATAAAGATTTTATATAATGTACGCTCAAATCGAGTACTTACATATTTATTAAGATACATTTTTTTTTATATAATATCTAAATATAAATGAAGATATAGATAGGAATAAAATAGCACTAAATAAAGTAATATTAGAACCACTTACATAAGCATAATCTAATTCAATATTAGTACAAGAACCATAAATAGTACCAAAGGGATAAATAACTTTATTATCTATTATAACAGGAAAAATAGGATAAATTTAAGATACAGGGAAATGAACTAAAGCAGAATAAACACCCATTAAATTAAAAGGTATATCTTCATATTAAAATTTAAGGAATTTAGTAAAGAAATATTCACGAGTAGGAATATCATCTAATGCAGAGGTAGGATAATGAGAATTTATATCATAATAATTTATATAATCCTCTCTAGGTAAAAATACTTGAGTATAACGACCAAAAAAGCCAATTATAAATAGTTATAAACAGTTTTATTTATAATTAAAGGTATTTGTTTATAATTCTCAGGATATCTATTTTTAAATAAAGATAAAGCTAATATTGATATAGTTGTCATTTTAACCAAATTAATATCAAAATGAAAAATAAATTAATTACGTAATTAATATATAAAATCAAAAATATAATAACATAAAGAATGTAAATAAAAATATAGGAGAAAAAAATATACAAAAAAAGAATATTTTTTTTTATATACCCTTAGGTATAAATTAATGCCGGATAAAAAAAGATACTTCTATATAAAGTATAATATATATATGATATATTAATCTTAAAGAAATTATATAAATAAAAATCTAATATAATATTAAAAATTGTCAAAATAATTTAAGATATCTACATTAAAAATAAATATATGAAGAAATAAATTACGATATAAATGAGGAATGTTATTATTTAGACTTTCCAAATGGAAGATATATTTTCTTAAGATTAGGTCTACATCAATTATGAGTAACTAAATATGCGACTGTAGCGACAGCCATTAGACAACCACATCCAGACCTAAAACCAAAAGAATACGTATCACCCATAGGCTCCATAATTGGTTCCATTACTAATTTTATTAACATTTGAACAGCTCAATCTTTGAGAATCTGAATACCAAACTATCTGAAATTTACTATTAGGTATTTCAACAGTTTTGATTAGGCCAGGTCGATAAAATTAAAAATTAGTGAATTTTAGATATTTTAATAAATCAAAATTTAAGTTAAAATTATCCCCTTAGGGATGATAAGGGGGCCATAGGCCCCCCATTATGTTTAGCAATCTTATTATGTTTTTTATTAACAACATTTATAGAATTATTTTCTATTTCTTTATACTCCAGCCTAAGTAATTTAGTTTTAGCTTGTCCGAATTTTGTTTTTAGTTCTCTTCTTTCAAGTTATCTTTGGGTAATATTGGATATTCCTATTATTTTTATAGCTTGATAGGTTTTATTGCTAAACTTAAATTATATATAATTTATTAAATAAAAAAAAATACAAGAGTTTTGAATTTAATAACGATCCCCGTTGAAAGAAAAAAAAGATACTTTTATACAAAGTTTATTTTCCTTTATATCTTTATTTAATTTTTAAGTATTATAATAAATTATATAATTATAAAGATCTATTAATTTAGATATAAAAATATCTAATTAATGTAAATAAAAATTAGTTAATCAAATATATTTTGCTATTTGCTATAATATCTATATTTATTTAATCTTTTTCCTAAAAAAAACATGTATCTTTTTTTTAAGATTTGGGCGAACAATCTTTTATCTAAATTTTTTATAACTTATATTGTCAACTTAGATCTATTGGATTAAAAAACAATATAATGCATATCAAGGGAAGTACTACCAGAATATATAGTTAAAAATATTATAGATATTAGTTTTAAAAGTAAGGATGTCATTATAAATCCTCAAAATTCAAGTAAATCTATAAACTTATAATCTTTTAATATAGCATTTATACAATATTTATGTATATTAATTAAATTATCACTACATATAGCTATAGTAGTACTTTGATCTCTAATAAAGAAAAAAAAAAACACTAGATTAGGAGGTCATAAATCTTTAAGACTTAATTATACTTCCAGCCCACCTAAGGTGGGCTCTAAAAAATAACGATCTTTATGAGAAGATAGTTATTTTTTATGGATCTATCTATTTTTTATTTTCATATAAACTCTTTAAAAATTTTTATCTTCGGATTTACGTTATCTCCATTTATTTCCTCCGGAGATAAATCCCCCGAATTTATTTCCTCCGGAGATAAATCCCCCTGCGGGGAATTTATTTATAAATTACCTTAACTTATTTTCCGTACTATAATTTCTACATATTATTAAAAGCATCTTTTTACAAATTTCCATAATAGCTTACTGATTGATTGAAGTTATCCCATCAATTTATTATAAACCTAATAAATACTAATTAGTTATTTGTATTAATATCTATATACCTATTGTTTTCAAAAAAATGGTGTAATTTAACAAAACAAATCTACTGTGTTTATAGTCATTACCTATATATTTAAGATATAAAATAATAAGTAGGTTAAAGGGATCATAGAAAATAATTAAGTGATAAATTACTATATAACTTGAAACAATAAAGGCTCTCATCATAAATAACTAGATATTATAAACTATTATCTTTAATATATGACAGGAAATCCCGGTAGTGTTTAAATAACCTATAAGAGACAATAGAGCTGCAAAGAGGGGGCTAATAAAACTGAAGATCGGCACTGAGCAGCATGTAATAGCTTACTTATATATGTTTTATGATTGATATATTTTAAAGGAATTATGTGATGTATTTATACAATATCATAGGAATTAAATATAAGATAGCCACCATATAAGGGAACAGCTTTTTTCATTTTAAGCTTTAGATCAAAAAATGAAATATTAAATTTATGCATAAAAAAGGGGCGCGATAATTAAATGAACTTGGGGATATCTTATAAGATTAAAATCAGGATTAGGTATATCTATATAATAAACAAATTTTACAGGAATACCTTTCTTTAAAATTTATAATCTTTTTTTTATTAGCCCATATGTTATATTAACTCTTAAGATCTTATTAAATTTATAAGTTTTTTACCAGAGTGTTTAAAATACTAGCTTTAGTTTTTAACTTAGCTGCCATAACCAAGGCAATAGAATACCTTAGAAAATATTGAATTATGTTTGTGATAATCTTACGAGAATCAGAAAAGGAAAAATAACTATTAATACCATTTATTATTTAAATAATTATTGAGATCATTAACTCAAGATAATGAGTAAAATTAGGTTGGGGTACTCTTTGTAAATCACTATAACCTTATAAACATAATCTATCTAATTTTATCAGCCTTAATTTGCTTATTTCCTTTTCTATAAACTTTAACTAGTCTATTTATTATAGAACTATCTAATATTTTATAAGTATAATTTTTATTATTTTTAGTTTACCTTTATCTATAAGATATCCCTAGAATAAATTTGTTTTATCCTTAATGTTTGTGATTATCGTTTTTTATTATGTAAATTTAATTAATCATATAAAAAATTTTTTATTTTGGTTTAATTTTAAATAGCTTATGCTTTTGTTCCTATAATATCTATATTAAATCGTCCGAATATCTAACATAAATAAATCTTAAATATATTATCTACACATTGAAAATTTTTAGAGGTGAAATATAGAATTAAATAGCAGCTTTCTTTGTTTAAATTATTTATTAATATCTATATATAAATAACCAATAACACGATATTTACATATAAAATTAGCATATTAATAATTAGCTCTACGATTAGTTATCGAGTAGTAAAATATTGAATAATAAAAGACTAAGAATACCACCGAACTACTTTACTTAAAAAATAATATGATTTACATCTACAATTATTATTTGTAATAATTCAGCAATTAAATAAAGTTTTTATCTTTTATTGTTATATATAGTAAATTTAGTGCATATATTTTAATTAACTGAGTATAAATATTTAGATATATTACCTTATATAAATCATACAGCACCTATAAAGTTGATTATAACAAATCTCATTGCTGTATGAGTTGATCAATATCTATGAGATGAAATTTTGAATCTAGGTTCATTAACTATTTCCAAGATTGATCTAATAACTTCTTTAACTATTCTATCATTAATATATCGAATACCTAAAAATCTACTTTCATTAAGTTTATCTGGTTTAGATATATATATATTCTACGTTTACCTCTCACTTTATATGTTAGGTACATAACTTCCTATTGAAGTAATTTTAGTGACACCTAAGATGTTTCCATCTATATTTTTATTATTTTATCCTTTAGTTAAGGATCTTTTAAATACAGTTAATTTATTATAAGCAGCTATTCATATATTTATATCCTTCATTAAATTTCCCCGCCCAAAAAAAAACATGTATGTTTTTTTTTAGATAAGGGCGGGCATATACCTTCTATTTTATATGTTGGTTTATTTATAACTAAATCTTAAATAGTATATAACCTTATCATAGTTTTAGAGTCTAGTTCTAATAATTCATCCGTATCTCTTGATTTGGTTTAAACCTTAGTCGAATTTGTTCTTACATTCTTATGTAATATATTTAACTTCTTCATAAATATCTTATATTTCTTGTATTTTTGAATATATATGCAAAATATAAAAAATAAATAAACTTTGTATTTTTTTCGAGTATTTACTACGACAAGGCTTCATCTGATTAATTTTGTATTAAGAATACCAAGGTTATTTAAAATATTTAATACAATTACCTAATATCTCCAATAAGGTATCTCCGTTTTGTATTACAGATTTAACTATCAGATGGATCCCCGATTCCATTGTTAGACTATTATGTATCATACACCTCACAGTGTGGGGTTTTAAATTAGATATTCTTACAACTTTAGATTGCTTACTGCTCTTATTATTAAGTAAGTCGAACACAGAAACATTTCATTTACATATAAAAATAACTATATATTGTCAAGTTATCCCGCAAATGATACAATACAGGTATAGGATTCAATAATTACACAATTTATCTAATTTAAATATTCCGGAAGTAAAAAAAAAAGATACTACTATACAAAATATCTTTTTTTATGGGGCATATTTGGGAGTCTTGATAATTTGAGCCTAAATTTCCTTTAATAGTCAGGCTATTGTCCCCTCTGCAAGTGCATTACTATGGGTAAAACTATTATTTTTATAGACAATAATTTTATCTATGATTTTTATATCAATTTATAACAACGACTTCACTATCGCCCTACCATACTTAAAAAAAAAGATTCTTTTTTACTTTAAGCAGCCATATATTTAACTAAATTAATATTTCCCTTTGGTTATTATCTCCCCTTAGATTTATAAATTTTATCCGTCAGGTATATTAATGGTAAGATGTTTTAATTTAACTAAATTACAAATATAAAAAATACAATCTATAATAATTTTCCCGCTTTGCTCTAAAAAATAACTTTCTTTCCTGGCTCCTAGGGTAATAGATAGGCCCGCCTAAGGCGGGCCCAATCTTCTCATAATGATAATGATTGTTTTTTATAGGTTTTTCTATTTTTATTTAAATATCTAATAAGTATTTTATTAAATATGTAAAATAATAATTTGTCAATAAATTTTAAAACAAAAACTTTGTAAGAAGTATGTTTTATTCTGTATAAATGTTATTAACTATCAAATCAATATAACTTAAATAAAAAATATGATATTTATGATATTTATGATAATACCCGCCTACCAAAGGTAAAAAAAGAATAAACTACTCAATAGTATATTTTTTAGGGATATTCGTATTTTATTTTACCCATAAAGTTCCATTTAAGTTATTACTGCGCCCAAAGGGAAATATTAATTTTCCTAAAAAAAAACATGTATGTTTTTTTTTAGATAAGAGCGAGCATTGTTTAAATTATAAATATGTTCGCCCAAAGTAATAAAAAATAAAAATGTAACAAATTTTATATATATTTTTTTAGGTTAGATTAAAATAATTGGTATATTTATACCATTTTAAATTTAGGTATAGGTAAGGGGGAGTGGATAGCCCCCCCCCGGGGGGGGGGGGACTGGATATACCAACAATGAGATGAATCGGGGGGGGGGAGGAGACCCCCCTAAAATACCACCTGTATTTTATAGATTGTTATATAATCTATTTTATATTTTTTTAATAACATTACCCGAAGGGTTTATTTAATATTATTATCTATAGATTAATACATTTATTCCTTATAAAAAAAAATAAACTTTGTTTAGAAGTTTATTTTTTTTTATGCCTTCGGCCGGTATATATATTTTAATTCTTACTCCTCTTTATCTACCCGCCTATGGCGGGCATATCTTTATTTTTATAAATATATATATTAATTTCCCCGCTTCGCGGGGGTATCCGTCCTTCGGACGGGCATTATTATTTAATTTAATAACTATATAAATAATAACAAAATATATATAATAAATAAGAATAAAAAAGATATAATAATCTCCCCCCCCCAATATATAATAATAGAAAATAAATCTAATCCCCCCCCCATAGGGGGGGGGAAATATATATATATATTATTTTAACCTTATATACATAATATTTTTTACTATACTTTATATTTAAATATAATATCTAACCTCGCCTTATAGGCATACAAATTTATAAAAAATAAAATAATACCTAAAAAAAATATAGATATGAAATAATAAATATATGAGAAATAAAAGAATATAACTTGCCAATGGCGAATAAATAAAAATTTTTATAGATATATATATATATAAATCCCCATAAAATGAATAAAGTAAAAATTAACTAATACAGATAACCAAAAGAAAAATAACATTAGTTTTTTATTGGTATTATAAATAAAATAATATAAAAGATATTATCAATATTGAATTAAGATATATATATACAAAATAGATACCTAAAATGTATACCCGCCCCTTTGGGGCGGGGGAAAAATAAAATTTATGCCGATAAAAAAAAGATACTTCTATACTTTTTTTTTAGAAAGATAATTTTTCAACATTTTATAAATTTATATACTATGTTGCCCGATGGAATAAATAAAATAAAAACATATATTTTATAAAATATATGTCAATAAGATAAAAATAAATATCTAATATATATGGATGCATGCCCTTATCTAAAAAAAACATACATGTTTTTTTTAAGAAAAATGAAAAATTAAAGAATAATAAAAAAAATAATCTTAAAATTAAAAAGATTGGTGGGGTCAATCTACACAATATAATATATATATATCCATTTGGGGATATATGGGGCCCGATATTATTCATATATTTAAATTTCGATATAATTTTATTTCACTTTCTTTGTTCCCTTATTTATCTATAATTTTATCTTATATATTTATCCTTTATAATTATAATTATACTCCTTATTATATCCTAATAAGCCATAAATTTGATAAAATACAAACTTGATGATAAATGATCACCCATAAAAAAATACAAACTTCTTTACAAAGTTTGTATTTTTTTATAATTCGGGAGAAGATATATCCTTAAGGATATAAATATGGGCCCATGATTAACCCCTTCGGGGTAAAATATGGGGTTGTAAACCCCATGATTAATAGGGGGGCCGAAGGCCCCCAATATATTATTAAATTATATATATATATATTTAATATCTTTGGTATAAATATAATATATAATACTATAACTATAAAATAAAACAAAATATGAAAAAGTATATGGAAAAAATAAACATATAAGTTTGTATTTTTTATATATCAGGCCCAATCAATACTTAAAGATAGTTATTTTTATAAGGGATACTGGTAATAGTTTAATTTTAAAGTATTTTAATATAAGTAATTAAAAACTTATAGGTATATATATCTCTTTATTGAAAAATATAAATGAGGGTAGGAAATAGAATAAATGAGATAAAAATATAAAATAATGAATACCCCCCGCTACGCTCTAAAAAATAACTATCTTTTCATAAAGATAGTTATTTTTTAATTGGGGGTTATAATGTACTATATTTTATATCCGACATATATAAATTACAGTATACGTATAATACACAAATAAAAATAAAATATAAAAATATTATCATATTTCGTAGGGAATATTAGAGATAAAAAAAAAGTTTATAGATATGCAAGTAATAAATATATACAAACAAATATAAAAGAAAGTATTTATTATAGAAATCCCGAAATATAAAGTGTTAATAAAACTATTGATAAAATAAATAAACACCTATAAAATATACAACAAAATAAAAAAATAAGGAAATAAAAAAAAAATCTTCCAAATATGTGAAATCTAAAAAAAAACATAAATATATATATAAAGAAAGTATGTATCAGTTAGGTATTATATGTAAAAATATCTTTGTATATTTGTATAAATAAAAATTGAAAATAAAAATATCAATAAAAGCTGAATAAAAAAGAACAAACTATGCTCGCCCAAATCTAAAAAAAAAGATACATGTTTTTTTTAGGGCGCAGAAATAAAAAATGTATTATTTAATTATTTAGAGTTAATCCCGATTAATAAAAACCGATAAAAAGAAATATACCTCTCTAAAAATATATTTTTTTTATCCCCGCATTGCGGGAGATTTATATATAGAAATATATATATACATATAAGAACCTACCTTATAAAAAAGTATTGTATTTTTGGAATATTTGCTACTAGGGAATATATCGCCTTTGGTGGTACCAATATTTATATTGAATTTATCCCCGGCTACTAGGGGATATAATCATGGTCATTTATTTTTTTTTTAGATAATATATATCAATAAAATGGGAATATATTTTATATAAAGAATATCTTATAATACTCGCCCTTATCTAAAAAAAAACATACATGTTTTTTTTTAGGAAAAATAAACATTAAAAATTATAAAATAAGTCAAAGTAAACTAAAAAAAAGGAACTTTGTAGTATCTTTTTTTATTGGTAATTAAATTATAAGTAATTAATATTAGTTATCTATTTTATTACTTTATTAAATATGGATAATATATATTTTGCATAAATAGGGGGCCCCATAATAATTTCCCTTTGGGATATGATCATCATAATACTATCTATTTGCAACAAACTACACAAGATAGCTACTTATCATATAAAAAAAAATATTAACCTTCCCCGCCCTATGGGCGGGCATAATATTCGTATTTTATTTTTAATATCCATTGATATATTTTACATATTTATGCTCCCCAAAAGATTAATTATTACCTAAAATTAAATATTAACATTTAATTTATGCCAAAGTAATAAAAATAAAGATATTATGTATAGATGTATCTTTTTTTTATAGAGATGATGAAAGATATATAAAGGAACCTGCTAAAAATAAATAACACGTATAAGTAATAAATAAAAGAAATATCCAAGGATCAATATTATAGGTTAAAATACCACTTATATTTTACCCCCCTTTGGTATATAAAAAAAATATGAGGGCCTTCGGCCCCTATTGTGTAGAACATATTTTTTATGGATTAAATTTATTCTCTATTATTTTTATTGAGGGGGGGAGAGTTGATTTGTTTTATCTATCTATTTTTTTTTTTATATTTAATCATAAGTTTTTCATCATTAAGTTATAAATTTAGCTCATGTCGTTCTAATTAATATCTTATTTAACATTCTTATAGATGTAATATATATATAAAATTTTAGGTATAGGAAGTATAACTAGTGATCAAATAATTTAAACGTATACATATTTAATAAAAAACCACAAAGAGATAGGTTAATTAATAGAAAATTTAGAAAAAAATAAATGGAAACAACTAAATATATATATAACTAAGATAGAAAGAGCATATGCCGCCTTCGGCGGCCATATATATATGAATAGAGAAAGTATAGCAAGTAATTTTTTTTTGTAATGATGATGATAATAATTTCTTATAAAGAAAGAATGAATAATATTAATATAACTAACTTTAATTTGGTATCATATATATATATATAAATATAACTAATTATGTTTGTATAAATAAATATTGATTATAGATTAATAGAAGGTTCTTTTAATTTTAATCCTCAATATTTAAAATCTGTATTATCTTTAAATTTAACTTCAGTTATATTATAAATATTATAAGCTATTAAAGTATATTTAATGAAAGAAATTAAAGCCGCAATATATCAGGCCGCCTTCGGCGGCCTCATTTAAGGAATAACTCTGTTATATTGTAAGACTAGTTATAAAACTAAAATTCTAATATAACCTTATTCGAAATTTATAAGGGTCCTTTATCCCGTTATAAAATTTTTATTGACGATATTATACCCGGCGGAGCCGGGTAAATAACTATATTTTTATGGGTATTTTATCATCCCGATCTTTTATTTCATAATTCCCTCCTTATTAATATTTATATATATTTTATTTATAAGTATATTTATATACTTTAAATTTTAATAAATATAGATTATATTATTCCCCTATACCCCCCAAAAGTATAAAAAAATAAAACTTTGAAGTTTATATTTTTGGGATATATAACTAAATAAAAAATATACTTTTATAATTTTGGATAAAAGAAAAGAAAAAATCTGTAAATAGAGATATAATAAAGAAAGGATAAATAAAGAAAATATAGATACCCCCCCGATGTGGTGTTTAAGCACATTTATTTATTTCCCCCCCCTTTAGGGGGGGGGTAAGGATATGTTTATTTGACTTCTTCTTTTCATATTTTTCCATATCTATATTTTACTTCGTGGGTTAAACCCAAAGGAGATAATATATAACTTATATATATACCCTAAATAATAAAAAATAAGATACTTTATTTTTTTAAGGGATTAATTTATATAATTAGCCCCATAATTACTTATATATATATTTATACATATCCCGCCCAAAGGGCGGGGATATATGCTTAATTTTTTTTTCCTATTATTTATTTTATCATTATCTTCATTTTTTATTTTCTTATTTTAAATATGGGGCCGCCGAAGGCGGCCCGATATTATCCGGCTACGCCGGGGAATTATTCTAATCATTTTTATTTTAAATTAATCTATAATATTCTAATATATAATATACCCACCCAAAGGATGTAGATATTTGCGATATATATTTATCATATCCTATGGATATTTTTTATCCCCTTCGGGATATAATCATCTCCCAATGGGAGATCATTTAGGTTAAAAAAGAGTCAAAATACCACATATTAAAACTTACCCCCCCCCCAAATGGGGGGGGGTTCATAAAATTTTTATATAACTTACTTGGGGGGGGGAGTTATTAATTCTTTATTTTTTATTTTTATGTTTACTTAATATCCTTCTTAAAAAAAAAAACATGATTTTTTTAGATATGTATTTCTGCGCCCTAAGGGCGAGCATTTAACTTTTTATTATATATATAAATATATAAATTTATATAATGATATTTATTTATCATAAGAAATATATTGATTATATGGTGTTATTTTTATGCCGGCCCAAAGTAAATAAAAAAAAGATACATAAATACTATGTATCTTTTTTTTTATGTGAATTAATTTAACCCCAAGGGGGTAATAAGAATAAGG